TTATAAACCAAAAAAGAGTTCTTGAACTTTTTGAAAAACACCTTTATAAGGAGTAGCTAAATCAATAAAATAATCTTGTTTACCGATTAAGCGTCGAGCTGCGTTTTCAAAAGCAATACCAGATAAAGTCAACTTTTTTTTTAAAACTAAAGGCTCACCACGATTTGTTGAAATTATAACATGATTGTCTTCCGGTATTGCTCCTAATAAAGGTATACCCAACATTTCTTGAACATCCCGAACTGACATCATATCATTTCGTTGAATCATATCAGGTCTTACCCTATTCACTAATAATTTCACATTATAAATACCATTTGCTTCTAATAATCCAGCTACTCGATCTGCATCGCGAATGGCAGTAATTTCTGGTGTTGTAACAATTAAAGCTTCTTCAGCTGGTGCAATTGCATTAATAAAACCTACATCAATTCCAGCAGGACAATCAATTAAAATAAAATGATAGCCCAGCGAGGAAATAGATTTCACAAGATTTTCCATGTTTTTTCTCGTGACGTTATATCTTTGCCTATTTTTAGAAATAGATAAAAGAGAAAGATTTTTCCAACGTTTATCTCTTATTAAAGCTTGATCTAATCTGCATTGTCCTTCTAATATATCCATAGCAGTGTAAAGAATTCGATTTTCTAATCCTAATAATAAATCGAGATTTCTTAAACCAATATCTGCATCAATAAGTGCTACTCTGTAGCCAAGCCGCGCAATAGACATACCAAGGTTTGCGGTCGCTGTTGTTTTACCTACACCCCCTTTTCCAGACGTAATTACAAGAGTTCGAGATGTTTGGCTATTTAGTAAAACGCTTTCTGGATCTGCTTCTGGATTATTGCTTGCTAAAGCCTTAACTTTGAGTTTTATGCTTGATGTGTTATTTCGTACAGAATCATTAAACAAACCTAAATTTCGCTGAGTAGGGAAAATATTACGATGTTTCATATAGATTTTATAAATGTACCTTTTTTACTTTGTTTGATTTGAAAATTGAGAATATTTGAAATACTCTCTCAACAAAGCCGCCTTACAGAATATACATACTGTTGCGTTACCGTAAACGGCAAGAAAGTACCTCTGCCTATACCCCCCTACCAGAGCAGCGGAGCAGCCGACCTTAAGGACTTAAAGAGTAGCTCTGCTACGCAAAGTACGATCAAACAAGGAGCTCTTATGCATATCTCCAAAAAAAACGTTAGCCGACCTTAAAGGTAGCAGAGCAACCGTGCTTTGCTCAGCTTTTAGCCCCCACAAAATAGCGGTTGCTTTGCTACCATGTCAACGAAGTAGAACTCAGTAGCCCGGCTACGCAAAGCACGGTCGTAAAGCAACCGCTACTTTGTGGCGGCTATCGTGCCTATTTCATCGACACTACGGCTCTAACAAGTAATGAAAAAATCGTGCTCGGCTACGCGAAGCACAGCTAAATTACGAACAAAGCATGTTTGCTGCGCTACCCAAAAGGGTACTGCGTTGGTAGCAGTTGCTTTGCGACCGTGCTTGGCTCGACTTTTATGGGTTTTTGTAGAGCTACCCGTAAGGTTTTAGAGTGTCAATATTCTTAACAAATACTGTATAATTTTTGACCATAAAATGACTCATTGAATTCTATGAAGTTTCTATTTTATAAAACCTTGATTCAAAAAAGTACGTGCCACTAGGGGTAGCTTTGCTACAGAAAACAGCGTACAAATAGAGTATTTTATTTCTTTTTTCATCGGACAGATTTGTTGTTTCCCTTTCTAAAGTTTTTAAATAGTATAAAGGAGAACTTGATATATTTTTATTCAGAATACATTTAGGGATATGAGCTAGGAGGGATTCGAACCCCCGACTCCGTGGTTCGTAGCCACGTGCTCTAGTCCACTGAGCTACAAGCCCTTGCCCTAAATTCTAGTATTGATTATACAGTTTTTTATATAAAAATAAACAATCTCAATCTGTTTTGCCACAACAGAGTAGTAGCAAAGCCACCGACCTAAAGGGCCAAACGGAGTACGGTTACTTTCAGTCTTTAGACCGCTACCGATCTAAAGGAAGACTCTATTTTTAAATGGAGGGTTGCTTTGCGACGCACTCTGACGAGCTATTTCATTGGAGCACGGTCGCAAAGCAAACGCTACTCCGTGGCGGCTAAGAACCCTAAAGGATTATTTCTTAACCGAGCGACCTAAAGGGTCAGCGAAGCAGCTCGTTAGAGAGCTCTGCTACAGCACGGTCAACAGAGTTAACCCTAAAGGGGTATTCCATTCCTCTAAAGAGCTGCTACGCTGCGGCTAAGGGCCCACCGTACGAATGTAGTACCCCTTTGGGTCTGTTTGACTGCGTAGCTTCTTTATTTATTTAGTAGTTGCAACAAATTCTTCTGTAAATTCAACTAAAGCTTGTTTTAACATTGTTTGAGCTTCGTCTGTAAAAGTTTTTGTTTCGCGAATAATTTCCCCGTACTTCGCTTTACTAGTTGTTAAATATTGACGAAGACCAATTAAAAACGAACGTACTTGGTTTACTGCAATTTTATCAAGATAACCGTTTGTTCCTGCATAAATGGTTGCTACTTGATCTTCAACAGATAATGGTGAAGCTTGAGCTTGTTTAAGCAATTCCCGTAATCGTTGGCCTCGAGCTAATTGATTTTGAGTTGCTTGGTCTAAATCTGAAGCAAATTGTGAAAAAGCTTCTAATTCCGCAAATTGTGCTAGTTCTAGCTTTAATTTACCTGCCACTTGTTTCATAGCTTTTACTTGAGCTGCTGAACCAACCCTAGAAACTGAAATACCAACATTAATAGCTGGTCGAATACCCGAGTTAAAAATGTCTGCAGATAAAAAAATCTGACCATCTGTAATCGAAATTACATTTGTTGGAATATAAGCTGAAACATCACCTTCTTGTGTTTCTACAATAGGCAAAGCTGTCATACTTCCTCCACCTAATTTATCATTAAGTTTAGCTGCTCTTTCCAAAAGTCTTGAGTGTAAATAAAAAACATCGCCAGGGTACGCTTCACGACCCGGTGGACGTCTTAAAAGTAACGACATTTCACGATAAGCTTGGGCTTGTTTAGATAAATCATCATAAATTACAAGCGTATGCTGTCCAGTATACATAAAATATTCAGCAAGCGCTGCGCCCGTATATGGCGCAAGATACTGTAATGTAGCCGGTGAATCAGCTGTTGCTGCAACTATAATTGTATATTCTAACGCTCCGCGATCTTGTAAAGTATTTACTACTTGAGCAATAGATGAAGCTTTTTGACCAATTGCAACGTACACACAAATTACATTTTTACCTTTTTGGTTTAAAATGGTGTCTGTTGCTACAGCAGTTTTTCCTGTTTGACGATCTCCAATAATTAATTCGCGTTGACCACGCCCGATAGGGATCATAGCGTCAACAGCAATTAGACCAGTTTGTAAAGGTTCGTAAACAGATCTACGTGAAATAATTCCAGGCGCATTTGATTCAATTAACCGGTTTTCTTTGGCAGGTATTTCTCCTTTCCCGTCAATTGGTTTAGCAAGTGAGTTTACAACTCGACCCAAATAACCATCTCCAACCGGTACTTGCGCAATTTTTCCTGTTCCGCGTACCGAAGTACCTTCTTGAACAGTTAATCCCTCACCCATTAAAACAGCCCCAACATTCTTAGATTCAAGATTTAAAGCGATTCCAACTGTGCCGTCTGCAAACTCTAACAACTCCCCAGCCATTACTTTTTCTAAACCGTAAATTCGAGCAATACCATCCCCTACTTGGAAAACAGTTCCTATATTTACAACTTTAACCTCTTGGTTATATTGTTCAATCTGTTGTCGAATAATACTACTAATCTCATCAGGTCGGATTTTAACCATTAGCTATGATACTCCTTATAGCTGCAAGATAATTCTAATATTGTTTTTTTCTTTTTATTTTTTATAACTACTCTATGCCGAGCAAAGCACGGTTGCGTAGCAAAACTACCCGAGCCAAACACAGGCCGCTACCCAATTTTGGAGCAGAAATAAAATAAAAATCAAAAACAATTGTTATAAAAAAACTTGTGAAAAATACTTGTTTTTTTATAGAAAGATTTGAGAAAATCACTTTTTTTTTAATTTAGCTTGAATTTTAAAAATAGTAATTTCTCTTAAAAATGCTTAGTTTTTTATACAAAGCTACTAAACATTACATCACCTCTTAAAGCTTGTAGCAAAGCTAAAAACAAAACTACCCTTCCTGGGGGTAGCTATGCTTCGCAAAGCACGGTGGGAATAAAATACCCTTTCAGCGCTACGCTACCCTTTAGGCCTTTTAGGTGCGTTTAGTATGCACTTTTTTCTTTATAGTTTGTAAATAATACAATATTAAAATTATTTACAGAATCATGAAAAGGTGCGTTTAACTTTTTCTTTAATTTTTCTTTTACTTGAGTAATTGCTAATGAAATTACTTGTTGTGAGACTTGTGCTATTGCTTTTTGTTGTTGTACACGAAGAGTTTGACTTTTCAGATCTTCAAGTCGAGCAATATCTTCTGCAGTTTGACGAATACACTGTTTTTTCTCTTGCTCGGCGGTAACTAACCCTTGCTGGCGTATTTCTACTGCTTTATTTTTTGATTGTTCAAGTTGTGCTTTTGCTTGACTTAATCTTTCTCGTGCTTCACTTGATTTTTTTTCCGCTTCTTCAAGATTATTTACTATTGTTTGTTTTCTATTTTCAAGTAACGAACGTAAAGCATCCCCAACAAACGAAATTACAATAGCAAGAACTACAGCTAAGTTTAGTATATTTGTTTCTAAAATATTCCCATTAAAACCAAACCCCTTTTCTTCAGAAATTTCTGCAATTTCTGCTAAGAGGATTAAAATGCTCATAAAAACCTCCATGTATTAGTAATCTGTACAAGCTTAAGAAATTTTCTTTGTAATGAAAGAACTCCACACCCTTAACACCATACTGCTATGAACGTAGTACCCCTTTGGGCGTGCTTGGCTACGCTACCCTCCATTTGAAAATAGAGTCTTTTTTTAGGCCCTAGGAAGAAAAAGTTTTTTCACTTTTTAAGCTTCGCGGTGTGGAGTTACCTTAACAGACCAACGAATTAGTTCGTGACAGTATCGCGTCGGAACTGTTTAGCCCTTTCATTGGCTGCTAATTAGCTCTCATAGCAGGGATGATAAAGGAATACATTATTAGAGTGGCTTCGTTACCTCTTTGGGTTAAGTAGGCCAAAATTCTTATTGAGTTGTTCCCTAAAGACTAATTTAGGGAACAACTCCAGTAGTAGTATGCTTGTTAGCATTACAGCCTTTAAAACATAGTTTACTAGTCTTTTAGATGAATCTTGTTGAATTTATACTTTGTTATGACGCAAATGGATTTGCAAATAATAGAGCTAATGCTACAACTAATCCATAAATTGTTAACGATTCCATAAAAGCAAAACTTAATAATAATGCTCCGCGAATTTTTCCTTCAGCTTCTGGTTGTCTTGCAATACCTTCTACTGCATAACCAGCAGCAGTACCTTGGCCCATTCCTGGACCAATAGCAGCAAGACCAACAGCTAATCCAGCAGCAATAACAGAAGCAGCAGCTACGATTGGGTTCATGATAATTTTCTCCTTATTTTTTAATAATATAAAATACTCACTAATTTTGCTAACTAATTTCAAATTTATTAATTAAAAAAATTAAAGAAAGAAATTTTTTCTCTTAAAAGTATTTCTAAAGTTTCTTTTGATTATATCTAACTCTCACTTAGAAGGTAAGCTATAAAAAAAACTCACTCTAGCAACAACGAACCAGTTCGTTCCAGTTTTAAGGTAACTTTTTTCCTTAAAACTCTTTTTTTGCGGTTTTTAGCCGCAGCGGAGCAGCGGTTGCTTTGCTACCGTGCTCCGCTCCGTTTTTACTACGTTAAAAAATAATCTTTTTCAAAAAAATTGAGGTTTAATTGAATACTAACAACTTTTTTTCTATAGGTGCTTAAAGGGTAGCTTTGCTACCCCAACGATAAAGCTTTTTTTTAGTTTTTCAAGCGCAGCGCACGCGAAGTAGCTACCGTCATAGAGCTTCTTTTAAGTAAAACTTTACTTGTTCAATTATTTTTATATCATAACTTTTTAGAGGTAAACAGTTCCATAGTTGGCTAATTAACCCACACAAAGTAGTAGCAAGGTCGTTCTAAAGTAGCGATTGAGCTGCTACGTATGGCTAAAGGCTGACCTAAAAGGTAGCGTTGCTACGCTTACTTTATTCACACGGTTACTTTAACCAAGTAAGTCTTTAGGTCGCTAATCACTTAAAGGGTTGCTTTGCCTAGCAAAGCACGCTAGTAAAGCCTTAGAGTGTTATTTCATTACAGCCGCCACTTAGTGGCGGCTAGAGCCTTTTTAGGTCCATTACTAACGTGTCCACGAAGTAAGCGTAGCAGGGCTATTTTTTAGATCGTTTGCTTTGCTTGAGTCACCCCAGTAATATAGTATTTTTTTGATTACTTTTTAACTTTTTCAGTCTAACAGGGATTTTAATGGTGATCTTCTAACGACTCTCCGATGTAAGCCCCCGCTAATGTTGCAAATACTAAAGCTTGGATTGCACTTGTAAATAAACCTAAAAGCATCAACGGTATTGGCACAATAAGTGGCACTAAAGCAATTAAAACACCTACTACTAATTCATCTGCTAGAATATTACCAAATAGTCGAAAACTTAAAGAAAGTGGTTTTGTAAAATCCTCTAAAATATTAATAGGTAATAAAAAAGCTGCCGGTTGAATATATCTTTTGAAGTAACCAATTCCTTTTTTCCGTAAACCCGCATAAAAATATGCTAATGACGTTAATAGTGCTAAAGCTACTGTAGTATTAATGTCATTTGTTGGTGCTGCTAATTCACCATTGGGAAGTTCAATAAGACGCCACGGTATTAACGCCCCCGACCAGTTTGAGACAAAAATAAAAAGGAAAATTGTTCCTAAAAACGGTACCCACGTAAAGTATTCTTTTTCGCCAATTTGTGTTTTTGCTAAATCTCTAATAAATTCCGTTATGTATTCGGTGAGATTTTGTAAACCTTCTGGAATGTCTTTTAAATCGCGATTAGCTAAAAAAGATAAAATAATTAAAATACTAAAAACTACCCACGATGTTAACAAAACTTGACCGTGAACTTCATAACCACCTATCTCCCAGTAGAGATGTTGACCTACAGAGACTTCTGATATATCAAATAATGGATTAGTTATTTCCCCTGTTAATATTTTTTCCATTTTTATAATTCTCCTTTTTATAACTTTTAAAACCTTTTCACAACTTCACAAGTTTTTCTTGCTATTTTATGCTACTGCCTAAACGTACTAGAGAAACCATCATTTGAACTTTTTTTATATAGACGGTAATTACCTTTCTTTTTTCTCTATTATACAATCTAACTCTAATACTTAAATTGTGCTTTTTTTCATCTGAATACACCTAGCCGGCTGCCCTGCTACCGGTTTATTTAGCACTTTTTTTTAATTACTCCTTTGGTTACTGCTTCGCTGATCGCCACAAAGTACCTGTTGCTTTGCTAACGTGCTCTGCTTGGATAACGTGTGTAGCAAAGCTACTTTTAAGCCGATAACCATTAGGTTTACAGCCTTTAGTTTAAGCTTTTATTGTACGCATACTTTTGCCTTCACGGTTCCCTTTGTTCGGGTATATTCTTATTTTTTCTTTTATGTTCTTATTTTTTTCTTGATATTGCTTTTTACCTTTTTTTATTGCGTCTAAAAATTCACTTAAAATATATTGTAGCGAGGTTACAGAGTCATCATTTGCTGCTATAAATAAATCTGCTAGTGTTGGGTCGCAATTTGTGTCTAAAATAGTTATTGTTTTTATTCCTAATTTTTTACACTCACGAACAGCGTTCATTTCTTCTGGCTGACCGATAATTATTACAATATCGGGCAGTTTTTTCATGGTTTTTACTCCACCTAAGTATTTCTCCAAATTCTCTTTTTCTTTTCTATAGGTAGCTGCTTCTTTTTTTGGTAACTTTTCAAAATCACCATTTAATTCTTGTTTTTCTAAAATATTTAGTTTTGCTATAGATGTTTTTATTGTTTGCCAATTAGTTAACATCCCTCCCAACCATCTTTGGTTTATGTAATAACTGTCGCACTCACGTGCGACATTAGCAATTAATCGAGCAGCTTGTTTTTTTGTTCCTACAAATAAAAAACTTTTTCCTTCTCCCGCTAATTTTGTAAGTTCTTCGTTTACATGTTTTAATTGCCAGTATGTTTGAATTAAATCAATAATATGAATACCATTTTGCTCCCCATAAATAAACGGTAGCATTTTAGGGTTCCATTTACTTGCTTGGTGGCCAAAATGCATTCCTACTTGAACCATTTTATCAATGCTTGAAATCATATTTTTTTAAATTGTCTATTTTTCTTATTATTCACTATAAAAATAAAAACACCAAAATTAGTATAAAAATTTCCGGCAGCGCGCGAACAGGCTACTACGTTATTTACTCCTTTAGTGTTGGTTGCTAAGCTGCTGATAGCCAAGCCACCTGCTAGTCATTATTGTTAATTTTTTGTGTATTTGTAAATAAAGTTACTTTTTCGCTATTTTTGCATCCTCTTGCTTAAAAGCAGGGAGATTCAAATGATTTTTTTATATATTTTACACTGAAAATATTATTATTCATATTAGAAGAGAATATCAAAACAGATATTAATTTTCTTTTTATAATGAGATTACTTTTTGCCCGAAAAAAACAGTGTATTAAATTACTCTTTTAAAAACAAAAAAAACATGAAATTTTTCATATAAATAGTATGAGTTCTAGAAAGTCTAGAACAAAATAAAAAATCAAAAAATCCCTCCAAAATATACAACAATAAAAAAACTTGTTTTGCTAGTATAGCAAAAAAAGAAGGTAGTTATGTTTTTTTACTTGTTGATACGAATTTAAGAAAAGATTCAAAAAAACATCAAGTTATTTCTGATGATTTTTTTGAACCTTAAAAAATTACTAATGAAAACGTTTTCTAATGGAAAACAGTGACCTAAAGATTAGCTCTTCTACAGCGGTTACTAATTACTAAAATAGAGTGCCGTGTTTGGCTGCTTTGCTAATGTAATTCCACACCGCGTAATTTACATTTTTAGAGTACTAGTATAAATTTATTCAAAAAAATACAGGTTCCATAAATTAAAAAGCACCTTCTTTGTCAAAATCTCCAAAAGGAGGGTCTTTACGGTCAGTTACGCAATAAATATCAAGTTTTTTTAATTTATTAACTTCCTACTTTAAAAGCATCAATAAAAAAACCTAATAATAGACCTAGTTTGAGATAATTTAACATTTTCCATAAAATTTGAAATGAAAAATTTCCGAGCGGCCTAAAGGGGAGCTCTGCTTCAGCACGGTGGCTATCGCTACCAAAAATTTTTACTTCACTATTGAAATATTTGAAAATTTTTGTACTTTTTTTTTTTGAATAAATATTATAATTAGTTAATTCACATAATAAAATTAAAAAACAGACAATTAAACCATCCCATATAAAAAAATCTCTTAATATATTTAAAAAAGTTCCAAAAATGTTGCCAAGTAAAAAACCAAAAAATAAGAAAAATAGGCCAATTGAAAAAAAGTTAAAAAAAAAATACTTTTTTTTTATTTCTAAAAACTTTATTTGAAGTTTTTTTGTGAAACGACTTTTTTTTTGCATCATATTTTTTTCCAATAAAAAAATTAATAACCAAACAAGCTTTTTATAAAATTTTTTATTTTATAAATTACACACCGAGCAGAGCACGGTAGCAAAGCAACTGTTGCTCCGCTGCGGCTAAGACCCCTAACTCTTAAAAAGTAAAGCTTTTTAAATAAAAAAGCACTTAGTTGGCTCTTTATATTTTAGAATGTGAATTTTGCTCAAATAGCCTGTTAATACTTTGTTGACCCGACTTTAAGTCGGTTATTTTTTGAAAATTCTCTTTTTTTTTAAGAAGCAACTATTAAAAAACACAAACTTTAAATGCCGTTGATCGGACTCGAACCGATACAGATTATATCCGTAACTTTTTGAAAGTTATGTGTCTACCATTCCACCACAACAGCTTTCAAATAATAAATACTAAATTCTCGTTTTTTACTTTTTTTTAAGAAAACTAAAACAAAAATTAGGGCTGTTAGCCCCAATAGATTAGTAGCACGGTTGCAAAACAACCGTACTACTACTTTGTGGTAACTAAGGGCCCTAGAGTCCGACTTTAAGGGTAGCTTTGTTTCTAGCTATCTTATGTACGGCTAGGGGCCCGTTTAGGTCGGGTTACAGATTAAAATTAAACAATTTTTACTACTCCACCAGCTTCTTCAAATTGTTGTTTTACAGTTTCTGCCTCTTCTTTTGAAATGGATTGTTTTACAGGTTTTGGTAATGATGAGATAAAATCTTTTGCTTCTTTTAAACCTAAAGAAGTTAAAGTTCGGACAACTTTTAACGCCGCTATTCTTTTATCACTAGCAACGTCCTCTAAAATAACATCAAATAATGTTTGTTCTTCGATTTTCTCAACAGCATTTTGCCCACTATCAGCAGCTGCAGAAGCAAAACCTCCAATCATTTGAGGAGAAGCACTTACATTAAAAGTTTCTTCTATTTGTGAAACAAGTTCTGCTGCTTCTAAAAGTGTAATAGATTTTAGTTTTTCAATAATTTCGTTAGTTGTATTAGACATAAAAAGTAAATGATTTAAAAAAGGTTAAATAAAAAAACTTTTAAAGAATTTTCTTAGCCTATATATTTGCGCCGCTTGAAAAGCTTTCAAAAGGACTATTTAATATCGTAAGTATGGGATAAAACAATATATTACAAGCTTTCATCTTATAAAAGATAGCTTGATAAAATAAGCCTTCAGAACAGAGTTCTAATTCGTAATGTGATAAAAACTAATAAACTCAAAAAAAAGTACTAAAAAATTGTTGCGGGGAGTTAAGCAACCGGCGCCGGATCAGCTCGTTGTTTCACTGCTGTTTGCTTCTTTTTCGGCTGCTTTATTGACGATTACATGGTTGCAAGTTGTTTTACCACTGGCTTTTAATTTTTGTTTTTGCATTTATTATAACCTAAATGAAAAAATATAATTTGCTTAAAAATCTTTCAAAATTTTTTTATGCTTTTTTTGAGATTTTGTCATGAATAATTCCAATTTTTCAAAACCTACTTCACGTTGTAAAAAGCTACTTTAACGCTATTGCTATACTCGCTAATGAAGTAGGTTTTGAAACTTTTTTATCCAAGATTGATCATTCGGTGTTTTCGATTCAAAGATTAAAAAAATTAACGTTTTGAAAATTGAGGTGCTTTTCGAGCTTTTTTTAAACCATATTTTTTACGTTCTTTAGAACGAGAATCTCGAGTAAGAAATCCTTCTTTTCGAAGAAAAGGTCTATATGATTCTTCAAGAATACACAAAGCTCTAGCAATACCTAATTTTATAGCATCTGCTTGACCTTTTAGACCTCCTCCTTCGACTTTAACTAAAGTATCGTAATTTAATGTATAAGCGCTTTTTTGTCTTGCAATACTTTCAGGGGACTGGGAAAACTCAATTGCCGATTCTAAATCGTTTTGTTTGCGTAATAATTGAGCAGGAGCTCCAACAGCGAACAAAGCACAAGAATCTTCTTGTAAATACATAACTGCAGGTTTCCCATTAATAATAGTTTGGCCCGTTCCATTAATTAACTGAACTTGAGCTATTGCTTTTTTTCTTCGACCAGTTGCAAAAATTTGAAAATTTTTTGACAAAATGAAATCCTCCGTATTTAAAATATTTAATTTATAAATTGTCGTACTTTTTTCTTTCTTATACACTTTTATGTTATAAAAGTTGTTTTAACAAGTTATTTTTTATTAAGGAAAAATAACTTTGCCGCCACGGACTTACCTAAAGGGTAGCGGGGCAACCGTGCTATGCTCGGCCTAAAGTATAGCTTTGCTTTTAGCTCGGCTACGCTATCGTGCGTTGCTTGGCTCTTAGCAGCTCAGTAGAGTGCTCTGCTACCGCAAATTAAAATAACATGGGTGTATAACCGTTCTATGCTGGGCGACTCTGTTTAAGTTCGTCTACCGTAATTTGCTTGGCAACGAAGTAGTGAGTTAAAGTGTTTTTATTCCACAAATTAATGATCCTTTAACGGTACTTTGCTGTATTGCGTAAATTTAATGAAAGTTCTGTAATGGTTTGCTATCTTGTCAACGAAAGAGTTTTAATGGAAATACCCTAAATAAAAAACTTCAAAACAAGTACCGAACGGAGTACGGTAGCAAAGCTTTAGAGGGTTATTTCATTCTAACCGCTACTTTGTGGCGGCTAGGGGCCCTTAATGAAAATTCTTTTTAGAGTTGAGGCCAACCTTACTTTGTAAAACTCTATACTTTATCAGGCTTTTTGATAATCGCTACGCTTATAAAATACTTGTCGAAATCAAAAAGTCAAATGATATACTTCATTAAACTAAATAAAAAAGTTTATCAGGATTTAGGATTCCCGATTATGAAATAGTTTACGAGAGTATCTCAAGCATAGTGATAAAAAGTATTAAGTATGCAGTTTTTTCATTTTTATAAAAATTTAGAAAAAAACATTATCGTGAAATTATTTCATTATTCATGTTTTCTTTTTTTGTTGGTAATAAAAACAAGCCTATTTGGTTTAAAGTAACTTTTAGTTCTTCAAGAGATCTTTCACCAAAATTTTGAAGTAATAATAAATCATTTGAGGATAATTGAAGAAGCTCACCAACAGTTTCTATACCAGCGCGCTTTAAACAAGTATATGAGCGAAGCGAAAGTTGCAGGTTAGCAATATCAAGGGAAGCTATATTTTGTTTTTTTACTAATCTTGAAGATTTTTTCAAATCAGTTTCCAATTTATTGAGACTTTTATGAAATACACGTTTAAATGAAGGAAATAGTTGCTTGAATTTTTGAGCTTCTTGAAACGGGCTTAAGACATCCATGAAAGCTTGAGCTGCATAATGAATAGCTTCTCGTGGGTGAATACTACCGTTGGTCCATACTTCTAAAATAATACGATCTCGTGACTCTTTTAATTCATCATCTGTTTCTAATAAAAAGTTTACCTTATTTACTGGGGCAAAAACAGCATTTATAGGAAGTAAAATTCTTTTTTGATTTTTACTAAAATCATCAAATTGTATAGGACTAGGATCATTAGTAAAAAATTGCTCCTCTTTTCTATAAGGTAATATTTGTTCTTTAGCCGAGTAATTTAAAGGTTTCAACTTAGTTTTTTTACTTGTCTCTTTTACTTTTTTTAAAGGGTAAGTATTATATTCTAAGAGTTCATTATTCGGGTTTATTGATTCTCGAAATTCTGAAGTTTTTCTAATTAATGATTTATATTCTTGTTGAGCAGGTGGTAGCAGGTTACCCTCCTTTGAAGGATTGATAGCTGGTTGTAGACCCTCTGAAAAGACATATATTTCTGGAGTTTTTTCATTAAAAGTAGTATTTTTTCTTAATGAGCGGACTCGAGTAGACACTGTTTTTTTATTTAATTTTTTCTTAATGACTTGATAAATATTATCTAGTACCGGAGCAGCTGGGAGTGAAACAGCCGGCGATGATGTAGCTGGTAAGGACTCAATCGATTGCTTTGCGACTGGTAACATAGTAACCGGTCGCAAAGCAACTGGCTGCTCTGCTGCCGGCTGTCTAACGGCCAACTCGTGATTATTTTGCTCTAAAGGTATAAAAGGCCCTAAAAAATTTGGGTGGGTTGCAGTAAAATTTTTTCCCCTACAAATATAAAACTTTATACGCAAAATCCCATCAAAAGATAAACTAGCAATATATTGTTCTGGATTAATACACTGTATGCAATTTGGTAATTTTATATCTTTAGCTACTACAATCCCGGGTCCTTTTATTTGCAAATAAGCAATTTGCGGCTCATTTACTTGGAGATTAGTTGTAAATCGAATTTGTTTAATATTTAATAAAATATCTAAAACAGAATCCCGTACTCCTTGAATTGAAGAATACTCATGAGTAACACCATCAATTTCAACTGCTACAATAGCTAAACCACTTAATTCTGATAATAAGCTTCTTCGTAAAGCATTTGCTAGAGTTATTCCTTGACCAACAGCAAAAGGACCTATTAAAAATCGGCCATACAGACTATTATCATCTTCAACTCTAGAGTAAATACATGAAAGTGAAGGTTGTTGCATTTCTTTCTTCTCCTAAAAAAATATTAAGAAACTTAAATGGTTATCGAGTATTTTACTTTAACAGGCTGGTTTGCTGCCGAGCGTAATACGATCAACGGAGTAGACTGTCAAGCAAAGCACGGTCGGTGAACCGAGCCAAGTACGGTCCCAAAGCAACGTGTCTGCTTTGGGACCGTGCTTTGTTTAGCTAACGGTTTAAAAAGACTATTACATTAGTAGCAAAGTAGTGTGGAAATGAGCTCCTTGGCTTGACTTAAAAAACATCGGTGACCCCTAGCCACCGCAAAGTAGCGGTCAGTGAAATAGCTCGTCAGAGCCACCATCTCGAGGAAGTAGACACGGTAGCCGCTACGGACTCGAAGGGCCCTTAGCCCCGCAACAGACCCTAAAGGGGTACTACGTTCGTAGCGGTAATGTAAGTAACCGAGCTCTGTTTTGTTAACATAGCTAAAGGCTTTTTAGGGTTGTTTTGCTACCGTGCTATGCCCGGCTATTCAATATTGATCGTTTCTCCCAGAAAAAGTGCTATACTTTATTACTTTTTTGGCTAGAACTCAAATTAAATTAGTAATACTTTTTATTTGTTAGAACAAAAAGTTGCTAAATACGACGTTTTTTTGGAGGTCTACAACCATTATGCGGAATAGCTGTAATATCTCGTATTAATGTTACTTGAAGCCCAGCTTCTTGAAGGCCTCGAATTGCTTTTTCTCTCCCAGCACCCGGACCTTTCACCAAAACTCGAGCTTGTTTCATTCCTTGATCTATTGATAATTTTGCCGCTGTTTCTGCAGCAGTTTTTGCCGCAAAAGGTGTGCTTTTTCTAGCACCCTTAAAACCACAAGCTCCAGAAGATGACCATGAAATAACATCCCCTTTCATATTTGTTATAGTAATAATTGTATTGTTAAAACTTGCTTGAATATGAACAATTCCTTTTGGAAATTTTTTTTTTTGTTTTTTTATGGGATTTTTTCGTATTTGTCTTACCATATGTCAAAAAATTTTTGAATATTCTTGTAATGAAATTATTACATACTTCTTGTCTTGAAACTGGAAACAACTCTGTTTGCACGAAACTTTTTAATGGAATTTAAGCTTTAAGGCAAACTAACATTTTGTGTTACGGAGATCGTCACCACCAGTGAAAAAGGCTTTTCAAGAGAAGTGCTAATGAGATAGCTCGAGAGGATATGAAGTTTTTTCATTACTTTAAACCCATTAACCGACCCTACTTTGCTGGATAGCAAAGCACTCTAACGAGCTACGAACGGAGTAGGCACGGTAGCCGCGCGTTGCTCACCTAAGAGCCACATGGACTCTAGCGTTGGAAATACTGCGCAATAAACCGTGCTCTACTTGGTAATAAAAGAGCTTATTTGAGTTTTTCAAGGGTAGCAGATTATTGAGTTAGGGCTACGCGGCTCCGTAACGGGGGTAATGCCGCATCGCTTTCTTTGTTTAATTTTAAAATAAATTGGAAATATTTATTGCCATTACATGACAAGTTTTTTTTAATTGCTAAATTTTAAGCTAATATATTGAACTAAGAAATCTTAGTTAACCTTGGCGTTGTTTATGCTTTGGATTTAAACAGATAACCATAATTTTTCGATTTCTGCGTATTAAACGACAATTATCACACATTTTTCGAACAGAAACACGTACTTTCATAAAAAGTTGAATTAATAAGAGTTTTTTAATTGTTTGCTAAAAAGACTTTTATACGGCCAACGAAGTAGGTCTTTAGACAGCTACCGGTAGCATAGCAACCGGTCGTATAACAACCGGCTACTTTGTTGCCGGCTGCTCCGCTGCCGGCCTAAAAAGTAGCTCTGCTACGCGGAATTACCGTGCTTTGCTCGGTTTTTAGGAGTTTGTTAAAGTGCTCCGCTGACCAATATGAAGGAGCGGTTAAGGGCCGACCTTAAGGGTGGTAGCTTTGCGTAGCAAAGCACGGCGCGAAATAAGTCCGCTACCTGTCGGGTGGCTTTGATATTACCCCTTAAAAGCTTTTTGCCTTTTTTCTTGCCAGATACTTTGTTTAACTTTTAAAGTTATAAGATAATTTTAAGGAGCAAGTTTAACGAAGTCTAAAAATTATTCGACCTCTAGTTAAATCATAAGGACTTAACTCAACTGTAACTCGATCACCTAATAAAATCCTTATATAATTTCGCCTTATTTTTCCAGAAGCATGAGCTAAAACATTAAAACCATTTTCTAATTTGACCCGAAACATACCATTCGATAAGCATTGGACAACGATACCTTCTACTTCAATAAGATCTTGCTTTTCACTATTCAAATTGTATTTTTTATTTTTACAAACACTTTTTTCTTTTTTGTTATGCCAAACAGACCTAACAAAGTCTTAAACACCATATTCCAAACCGAGCAGAGCACGGTTAATGAAATAACAGTTACTTGGTGCCAATTAAGGGCTCTAAGGCCGAACCAAGCACGGTCGGCGAAGTAGCTCGTTATAATCATTTGCTCGGGCACTCTTCGAAGTTGCTAGTTAGAACTACCGTGTCGACAAAGTAGGCACGGTAGTCGTGCTCTAGCAGAGCTACCCTTTAGGTCGCTCGACACGGTATACTCTGTTGGCTGTACTCCGTTTGCCAGCAAAGCATTCTAACTAATTTTTAAAAACCGAGCAAAGCACGGTCCTAGGAGGAGCTCATTAAAGTGCTTTGTGGACTTTTCAAGGTTTAGACTTTAGAGTGCTTTGTCAATCCCATGGTGGTCTTTTAAGAATTTTTCATAAGGAGGTTCAGCCTACATCATTGACCTAACATCTTAAGCTTCGCGGTTTGAGATTGATTTTTTGATTTTATAACAAATATTATATGCTATTACAGGACAAGTAGTTAAAGTCTAAAAAAAAGTATTTTTTTGGATAAAAGTTGTTATTTATTTTTTAAAATATTTCTATTAGTCTTACCAAATAGTACAAAGTATTTCGCCACCAATACCAAAAAGTCTTGCTTCACGATCTGTCATTATTCCTTGAGACGTTGATAAAATAACAACACCCATGCCTCCCAAGATTTTAGGTATTTCTTTATGATTTGTATAAACTCGAAGTCCTGGTTTACTAATTCGTCGTAAATTTGTTATACAAGCAATTTTTTCAGTTCCTTTATATTTTAGATCAAGTCTAATAAAGTCTAATGACTCTTTTTTATATGAATCAATTAAACCTTCTTTTTCTAAAATCTCACAAATTTTTAAACTTAAAATTGTCTTTGGTATAGAAACACTTGGATTTTTAACTAAATTAGCATTACGGATACGAGTCAACATATCACTCACTGTATCGTTGACCATTTTTTATTTTCCTCGACAATTTTCAATTTTATTAATGACTCAGCCCTTTAGGTTTTATAAGTTAAAGTGCGACGTCAATGGAGCTTTACTCTAATTCTCAAAACCGAACGAAAAACGGTGGGCGGCAATGAAATGACCAGATGTAACAAAGCCCTCGAACGAGTAATTAAATAACCTTTGAAGGTTATACTGTTGACCATTCCTCCCTTGCAGCTAAAAGCCGACCTTAATGGTAGCTCTGCTACATAGAGTACGGCTGAGCAAAGCACGGTCAGCGAAGTAGCTGGTTAGGCTGCTTAGCAGAGCTACCTATCTAAGGGGTAGCTTTGCGTAGCAAAGCATGGCTAGGAACCCAATAGGTCCGCTACTTTTTAAAACGGCGAAGTAGCTCGTTAAATGGTAGCGGCCCTTAAGGCAACTTTTTTTTGGCGCGTAAAGAAGCTACTTCGCTGGTTGTTTCACTATCCGAAAGATACTCCGAAAAGCCTTGATAGGAGGTGCAGATTTTTGAGTTTTTTATAAAACCCTCTGCAATGAAAAGCTTTGCTTCTTTTTTTAAAGAGTTTTAAAAGGCATACCAAATTCTTTAAGTAAAGTAAAGCTTTCTTTATCTGTTTTTGAATTTGTAACTATGGATATGTCCATTCCTTGTAGTTGATCAATTTTATCATAATCAATTTCTGGGAACATTAATTGCTCTTCTAATCCAAGGCTATAATTACCATGCCCGTCAAAACTTTTTGGGCTTATTCCTTGAAAATCTCTTATTCTAGGAAGTGCTAAATTAACCAAACGATCTAAAAACCCATACATACGTTCACCTCGTAAAGTCACAGTAACACCAACAGGCATTTTGGGCCTCAGTTTAAAAGCTGCAATAGCTTTTTTTGAACGTGTAATTACACCTTTTTGTCCAGCAATCATTGTTATTTCTTTTAAAGAGGATTCTAATAATTTTGCATTTTGAGAAGCATCGCCAAGTCCTCGATTTATTACGATTTTTTCAATTCGCGGAACTTGGAGTACATTTTTATACTGAAATTCTTTACTTAGTTTGGGGACTATAGTTTTAAAATAAAGTATTTTTAATCTTTGTGCCATATAATCTCTTTTGTTGTTTTGTAACTGTTAGGTTAATAAAATTATGAAGAATCAAGTATTAAATTTTTTAAAGTGAAAGATTTTATTTTTTAAAAAAAATAGTTATAAAACTTCTGGAGCTAAGGAAACAATTTTTGTAAATTCACGATCTCTTAGTTCACGAGCTACTGGTCCAAAAACACGTGTTCCTTTAGGAGTTCCTTCTTTATTAATAACAACAGCTGCATTATCATCAAATCGAATAGACATTCCATTTTCTCGTCTAATTCCTTTTTTTGTCCGCACAATAACAGCACGAACAATGTTTCCTTTTTTTAATGGCATTTCTGGAAGCGCAGCTTTAACAACACCAATAATAATATCTCCAATATTCGCAGATTGGTTTTGATTTCCGTTCAATACTCTAATACACATTAATTTTCGAGCGCCACTATTATCAGCTACATTTAAATAAGATTGAGGTTGAATCATTGTTAGTTTAAATACAAAAAAATATATAAATTGCTTAACGAAGTAACTCAGAAGAGTTTCGTCAAAATAACCCTAAGAAAAGATACAAACCAGCCTCAACGAATTGACTTTGATGTTGAACTAGTTGATTGCTTCGCAACCCAGAATGTACTAGTTGGCTTTTTCACGGCCCATGGAAAAGCCTAAGGGAGTATATTTCGTAGGGTAATGGAGCCGAGCAATACACCCGTAAGATTACGAACTAATCGTCATTGCCCAGCGAAGCACGGTAGCGTACCTAAAAGGCCTTTATCCGCCACGCACTCAAAGGGCCATTAGCCCCGCAGCAGACCCTAAAGGGGTACTACGTTCGTAGCGGTAATGAAGTAACCGAGCTCTACTTTGTTGACACGGCTAAGGGTAGCAAAGCCACCGTACTCCGTTCGGGCCTTTAGGGTTGCTTTGCTACCGTGTCCATAAAGTAGAGCTCAGGTACTATGTTCGTAGCGATTGCTTTGCGACCGTGCTTTGCTACGCAAAGCTACCCTTTAGGTCGGTAGCTCTGCTACGTACTCGGGCGAGCTATTTAACTGACCGCTACTTTGTGGCGGCTAACGGCTTTAAAAAAGCCAATGCTCTAAAGGGGTCTTGCAATTGAGCTAACAAAATTTGCATGGCAACTTTGTCGTTACCCCTTTAGGAAGTACTGATAAATATCATTTTATTTTTTGAAACTTAACGGTATTGGAGTTGCTTTGTTTCTCGTGCTTTACGCAGCAGAGCTAGAAGCAGAGCTACCCTTTAAGTCCTTAAGGTCAGTTCCTAATAACCCCTACTTTTAGGGCAGGGGTATTATTTTTTATAAAATAAAAGCTTATTTTGTTAAGCAATTTTCTAATAAAAAGATGTTTTGCTACTATGATTCTTAAATTATCGAGCTAATTAGTTAATCTCCTAATTTTAAATCTCTAATAATAAATTGAGTTTTAATAGGCATTTTATATGCAGCGATTCTCATTGCTGATCTTGCAACAATTTCGGAAACACCTTTTAATTCATACAAAATTTTCCCCGGTTTAACTACTGCAACCCAATACTCCGGCGAACCTTTTCCTGAACCCATTCTTGTTTCAGCTGGTCTCATTGTAACTGGTTTATCAGGAAAAATTCGAATCCATAATTTTCCACCTCTACGAGCATATCTTGTCATAGCTCGTCTTCCAGCTTCAATCTGACGAGAAGTTATCCAAGAAGGCTCCAAAGCTTGCAACGCAAAATCGCCAAAAGCTATTTTATTTCCACGAGTAGCTTTTCCAGCCATTCTACCACGGTGATGTTTTCGATATTTTGTTCTTTTTGGACTAAGCATTTCTTTTTGATTTTGTTTAATTAAATTTTTTTACTCTTAAATTTGAAACTGACATTTACTTTTTGCAAATGATAAACATAATTTAAAGCTTTCCCATCTCGGGATCAAATTTACGAAAGAAGGAAATAGATGTAGCAAAGCATTCTGAAGGGTAAATAGCACGGTTGGCAGTAATTAAATAACCGCAACGCATCAACCTAAAAAGTAACGGAACACGCTTACTTCGTTGACACAATAGTGGACCACGGTAATAAAGCAACTACTACTCTGTGGTGGTAGCGAAGTTACTCTAATCAGCTACTTTGCTGGCCGCAACAGAGTAGCAGTTAGGGGTAGCGAAGCCATCTTACATTGCTGGGCTTTTAAAGTAATGAAAAAACTTCATACCATCTCTGACTTTTTTGTTGCTATTGCACTCTTTAAGGTTTAGAGTTTGAAGCAGAGCTAGAAGCAAAGCTTCCCTTGAGGCCCCAACGAACCTTAGAAGGTTCGTAGCCTTTCAGGTTTAGGTTGGGGATAAAGACAAAAAGTTCTACTAATATTAATTTAGTTTAAGATTTCACCTTTAAAAATCCAAATTTTAACACCTAATAAACCATAAATAGTTTTTGCCGTTTTAAAAGAATAATCTATATTAGCTCGAAGAGTTTGTAATGGAACTCGTCCTTCTCTTATCCATTCACTTCGCGCAATTTCAGCACCATTTAATCTACCTGACACTTGTATTTTAATTCCTTTGACACGTGACTGTTTAGCTCTTTTTAATACTTGTCGAACAGCGCGACGAAAAGGTATTCTTTTTTCTAATTGTTCAACTAAAAGTTCTGATAAAAAAGCGGATTCTAAGTTGGGTGTTGTTAATTTAGAAATTGAAATGGCTATTTGTGCGTTTGCTGGAAAAAGTTCAGCTTTATTTAATCTAGCAATTTTACTAGTAATTAAAATTCTTTCTGTTTGAAGAATTTTCAGTTCTTTTTCTAAATCTTTTCGAAAATTTTCTAAATTTTTTGGATCACGACCAACTAGAATATCTGGTCTCGCTGCACGCAATTCAATTTTAATTTGATCGATTTTTCTTTCAATTTTTATTTCAACAATTCCAGCTTTCCAATAACGTTCTAAAATTGTTTTTCGTAACAAATTATCTTCAATAATTAATTCTGGATAATTTGAAGTTTTTGCATACCACTGTGAACGATGTTTTTGAGTAATACCGAGGCGAAATCCTAATGGATGTACTTTTTGTCCCATACAAAAAAATAAATAAATTTTATAGTAAATACAACGTTTAAAGTTTTTAGTAACTAAAAACGGGTTGCGAAGGATTAAACGCTAGTTTAATGAAATAATTGTTAACAATTTTATCTTTAAAAAAGCTTATTTTGTTAGAGTTATTAAATAATAAAAAGCAAAGCTAATAATTTACTTTATTTTTATCGTCGTGCTTTTTTATCACTTTTAACGTGACCACGAAATGTACGAGTTGGTGAAAATTCACCTAATTTATATCCAACCATTTGATCTGTTACAAAAACAGGTATATGCTCACGACCGTTATGAACAGCAATTGTATGGCCTATCATTACTGGAACAATTGTAGAAGAACGCGACCATGTTAATAAAACTTTTTTTTCTCCACTATTATTTAATTTTTCAATTTTTTTTAATAGATGATCTGCCACAAATGGGCCTTTTTTTAAAGAACGTGACATGCTTTTTTTATACGAAATAGTTTTTTCAATTATCTGATTCTATCTCAGATATACCAAGACAACCTTGGTAATGAAAACCATTTTTGATTTTTAGGTTTTTGAATGCCATTAGTTGCTTATTTAAAAGTTTATCTTTTATAAACTAAAAAAAGATCGCTTTTTCTGCAAACCCCTCCCCAAAGCAAGCTAACCTCCAACAAACGATTCCTCTGTTGCCAAAGCTACATCCTTGACCAGATTCTAAAAAACTCTTAGATTTTTAGGAACCATGGACCGACCTAAAAGGTAGCAGAGCACTCTAACGAGTCACTTCGCTGCCCTAAAAGGTTATAACATTAATAAGTGCTCTGCTACGCAAAGCACGGCTAAATGTCCAAAAGGGTAGCCTACTAGTTTCGGTACTGTGTTTATAGCGGCTTTTAGCCGCAACAGAGTAGCGGTTAATTATCTTTACCGTGTTTTGCTGGGTCAGCCAACCGACCTTAAGGGTCCCTAACCGCAACGGAGTAGCGGCTCAGAGGGTGTAGCAGAGCTACCGAGCAGAGCACGGTCACCGGAGTTAAAGACTACTGCGGTGCAACCAAGGGCCAAGCAAAGCACGGTTACTTTACGACTATGCTTTGCTCGAGGTAGTTTTTTATTTTTTTATCTTTTTTTAGATTTTTCAAAATGAAGCCTTTTTTATAAAGTTTTTTATTTATAAATTTAAAATTAGACAACTATTTTACAAAAAAAGAGTAAAAACTAACGGCTACCTACTAAATAGGTAAGAAAAATAGTTGCTAAATAAAATATAAATTATGGATTAATAATAAACCCAGAAAATTTTTATGCTAACAACAGTAAAAATTATTAACAAAACAATTAACAGCAATTCAATAGTCGCCCCTTTAGGGCCTCTAGTCGCAACATAACGACCTAAAGGGTAACGGAGTCACGGTGCTATGCTCGGCATTTTGCTGTACATAGCAGAGCTAGAAGCAAAGTAGCAAACCCACTCTTCGCTTTGGGACTTTACGGCTAACGGTTTTGCAAAGTAAAAGCTTTTTAATAGCACAGTTTTTATTTCACTTAAATTTTAAATAAGTTTATTTTCTTCTTCTAATTAAGAAATCTTTACTATATTTTTTTGACGAACGTGTTCGCTGTCCAAGAGCAGGACGGCCCCAAGGTGTTACAGGGTGACATCGCCCGATTGGTGCTCTTCCCTCTCCACCCCCGTGTGGATGGTCAACCGGATTCATAACTACTCCTCTAACTTTTGGTCTGCGACCTAACCATCGATTACGACCGGCTTTTCCTACTGTTAAATTGATAGCATCTACATTACCAATTTGACCAATAGTCGCCCAACAAGTATTAGAAACTAATCGAACTTCCCCAGAAGGTAACCTAAGAGTTACTAAATTGCCTTCTTTAGCTACTAATTGTGCAGCAGTCCCAGCTGCTCTGACTAATTGACCTCCAGATCCAGGATGAAGTTCTACGTTATGAATTTCACTGCCTAAGGGAATATTTTGAAGAGGTAGTGAATTTCCAACATTAATTGGGGCGTTTATTGATGATATTATTTGGTCACCAACTTTTAAACCCCGTGGATATAAAATATACTTTTTTTCTCCATCTTGATAAGAAACTAAAGCAATTCGAGCATTACGATTTGGATCATATTCTACCGTCGCAACTCGTGCTAGCATTTCAAGTTTATCGCGTCGAAAATCAATTTGCCGGTAAAGTTTTCTATGTCCACCACCTCGATGACGGCTAGTAATTATGCCACGATTATTTCTTCCTTTTGCTCGCGCGGACCAATGTGTTAATGATTTTTCAGGTTTTGCTTGCGTTATTTCTTCAAAATTAGAAACAGATCGATTTCGTGTTCCTGGTGTATAAGCTGTATAAAACCGAATACCCATAATAATATTTATAAATTAAAAAACAGATTTGCTTTGTCTCATACTCCCGGTTTAACCTTCGGGAAAGACAACAAAGTAGCTGCAATAAAATAGCTTGTTAGAGTCTTAACTTTGTAGCAGAGCTACCCTTTAGGCAGTCTATCTAAGCTATTTTCTTGCCTCTAATTATGAAATGAACTTTGGAAAATGAAAAAAATTTTTCAGAAACAATTAAGATGCTTTAATTGAAGACTCTTCTTTTTTTGGTTCTGGAAAAAAATCGATAGTTTGACCAGATTTTACTGTTATAATAACTCGTTTATAACGTGTTTTATATCCTTGAATAGTTCCTACACGTTTTTTTTTTCGTGGTAAGATATGCGTATTAATGGCAATTATTTTAATATTAAATAATTCTTGGATTAAACCTTTAATTTGTGTTTTAGTTAGACGCAAATCAACATCAAACGTGTATTGATTGTTGACAACTAATTTAGTGGATTTTTCCGTTAAAACAAAATGTTTGATTAAATTAATCATCATATAAAAAATTTTTATGTTCGTAAAATTTTGAAAAAAAAGCTAAATTTTAACCTTGTTACTCTCAATGGGCCTAAAGGGTAGCGTAGCCCGAAAGGGGTATTTTATTCCCACCGTGCTTTGCGTAGCATTGCTACTTTCAGGGTCGGGAGCTTTGCTTCTAAAAAGTACGCCTACTTTGTTATAGAAAAAGGTACTTAAAATCTGACGTTTTGTTAATTATATACTAGTTAAAAGTAAAATGAGAAAGGAAAGTAATTCTGTGTTTTCTTTTACTTTTTACTATAGGGTTAGTTTATATTGGTCAATTCAAATTTGCCTTTTGATTTTTATTGCAATTTATTTAAAAGAATTTAAGTTATTTTGTTTGCAATCTTGTAGCAGAGCTACTTTTTAGGTTAACTTTTACTCTTTTTTATGAAGAAGAGCGTAACAAAACAGAGAGTTAGTTTTTTATTAGAACTTACTATCTAATTATTGTATTCATAAAATGTTAAAGTATTTAGCTCTAATAAAAAACTAACTCTCTTTTTTTATAGACTTTCTTTTCATATATTTTTTTTGGTAAGTCAAAGCGCCTATTTCTCCTGATCTAAAGCTTAGAGTCCTGAAGGTTGGTGTTCTAAACCCTCATACTGCTATCCTAGCGAAGCAGTTGTGAATTAAGTACTAAACAACGGTCAACTGAGTTAACCGCTGCTCCCCTGCGGCATAGTCGATTGTGTACTGCAATCGGCAGTTTTACGATCGATGAAATAACTCAAATAAAATTTGAAATAAAATACCTAGGATTCAAAATTCCTTAATGCTTTTAGGGTTGGGAGTTTAATTGTTATATTTTTACTACTGAGGGTGAGATAACAAAGTAACCGGCAACGGAGTAGCCGGCTGCTCCGCTGCCGGGAGCCAAGCAATCGGCTATAGGGTTGTGGACTGTTTGACTTCACTGTTGGTAGTTGAGTAACTTTTTATTCAAAGCGTAACGGCATGGAGCTATTTTACTGTCTACACTTTTTTATTGAGTAATTTTATTAAGTAATTTTTTTCATAACCATAACGAAGGAGTAGCAAAGCCACTTTTAGGACCAAGCAAAGCACGGTAGCAAAGCAACCCTAAAAGGCCCTTAGGGTTGCAGCGTAGCACGGTTAACTTCGTTAACCGTGCTACGCGTAGCAGAGCTACCCTTTAGGTAGATTACTTAATTACCGCGACTTTGTTGCGGCTAAGGGCCCTTTGGGTCCGTGACGGCTAGGGACTTTTTAGGTCCGCTACCCTTAGTATCATTAACCAAATTTTCCAGAAGTTGATGCTATTAAAAAAGCAGCATACGTTAAAACGTAACCAGCTGAAAAATGTGCTAATCCAACTAAACGTGCTTGAACAATAGAAAGTGCTACAGGTTTATCTCTCCAACGTACTAAATTTGCTAAAGGAGTACGCTCATGTGCCCAAGCTAATGTTTCAATTAATTCTTGCCAATAACCACGCCATGAAATTAGGAACATAAATCCAGTAGCATAAATTAAATGACCAAATAAAAACATCCAAGCCCAAACAGAAAGACTATTCATACCAAATGGATTATATCCATTAATTAATTGAGATGAATTTAACCACAGATAATCACGTAACCAACCCATTAAATAAGTAGATGATTCGTTAAACTGATTCACATTTCCTTGCCAAATCCCAAGATGTTTCCAATGCCAATAAAATGTAACCCAGCCAATAGTATTTAACATCCAAAATACTGCAAGATAAAAAGCATCCCAAGCAGAAATATCACATGTACCACCTCGTCCAGGTCCATCACAAGGAAAACTATACCCAAAATCTTTTTTATCAGGCATTAATTTAGAACCTCGCGCGTCTAACGCACCTTTTACTAAAATTAGTGTAGTTGTGTGAAGTCCTAATGCAATAGCGTGATGAACTAAGAAATCTCCAGGCCCGATAGTTAGGAATAATGAATTGCTATTATTATTAATAGCATCTAACCACCCAGGTAACCATAAACTTTGACCAGCTGCCGATGCAGCACTTGTTGAAGATGATAAAAGCAGATCAAAGCCATAAAGTGCTTTTCCGTGCGAAGCTTGTATCCATTGTGCAAATACTGGTTCAATCAGAATTTGTTTTTCTGGTGTACCAAATGCTTGCATAACATCATTATGCACGTAAAGACCTAATGTATGAAAACCAAGAAAAAGACTCACCCAACTAAGGTGAGAAATAATAGCTTCTTTATGATCAAGAATACGCGCTAGTACATTTCCTTTATTTTGTTCTGGATCATAATCTCGAATAAAGAAAATAGCTCCATGAGCAAATGCTCCACACATAATAAACCCAGCAATATATTGATGATGAGTATATAAAGAAGCTTGTGTAGTAAAATCTTGTGCTAAAAAAGCATAAGGCGGTAAAGAGTACATATGTTGCGCAACTAATGAGCAAATAGTACCAACTGATGCTAAAGCTAATCCTAATTGAAAATGTAAAGAATTATTCACAGTATCAAAAAGGCCTTTATGTCCAGCACCAAGCCCACCAGCTGGTGGTGTATGTGCTTCTAAAATTTGTTGCATGCTATGACCAATACCAAAATTGGTTCTATACATATGACCAGCAACAATAAAAAGAACAGCAATAGCTAAATGGTGATGAGCCATATCCGTTAACCATAGACTTTGAGTTTGCGGATGAAACCCACCTAAAAAGGTTAAAATTGCATCACCTGACCCATCTGCTGTACTAAATAAATGACTTGGACTGTCTGGATTTTGTGCATATGCTGCCCAATTTCCTGTAAAAAACGGAGTTAAACCTTGTGGATGTGGTAACGTTGTTAAAAAATTGTCCCAACGAACATGTTGGCCACGCGATTCTGGAATAGCTACATGAATTAAATGTCCTGTCCAAGCTAGCGAACTTACACCAAAAAGTCCAGAAAGATGATGATTTAGACGCGATTCTGCATTTTTAAACCATGAAAGTGATGGTTGAAAAGTTGGTTGAAGGTGAAGCCAACCAGCAAAAAGAAAAAGTGCAGCGCCAAGAGTTAGAAATAAAGATCCATTATATAAATCTTGGTTACTACGCATACCAATTGTATACCACCACTGATAAACACCAGATGTCGATATATTTACAGGACCTGCAGCTCCACCACGTGTAAAAGCTTCAACAGCAGGTTGACCAAAATGTGGATCCCAAATAGCATGAGCAATTGGTCGAATGTGCAACGGATCTTGCACCCATTGAACAAAATTTCCTTGCCACGCAACGTGAAAAAGATTTCCAGCTGTCCACAAGAAAATAATAGCTAATTGACCAAAATGCGATGCAAATATTTTTTGATAAAGACTTTCTTCAGTTATACCGTCATGGCTTTCAAAATCATGAGCAGTTGCGATTCCATACCAGATTCGCCGAGTAGTAGGATCTTGAGCAAGACCTTGGCTAAATTTTGGAAACTTTGTTGCCATAGTTTTTTATGAAATCCTCCATTTATTTGTTGCTAAGAATATGAGCAATAAATTGCTCTAAAAAAATTAATTTTCCTTTTTTTAGAGAGTAGTTAATTTGACAGATTTTTCTGAAAAAAAAGGGAAGAAACCTTTAAGGTTACCTATACCCTCAGTTTAGCAAGAGTACTAAAACAAAACTACTCTAATGTTTGAGGAAAAAACGTATGTAAATACGCAAAAAAACACTAAATTCTGCCGAACGAACTCAAGTCTACGAGCTCTAATGAGGTTTACAGCTGCTACAGAGCAATAGCAAAGCAATACGCCGAACGGACCGAATTTCACGACCTAAAGGGTAGCCCAGCTACACGCAGTACCTCTTTAGGGTTCCTTGACACGGCTAAATGCCCAAAGGGTCGCGGAGCACTCTAAAGAGCTGTTTCACTGACCGTTAAGTCTAAAGACATATTCTAACGAGCTACGAACGCAGTACCCCTTTGGATTCGCTACTGAAAAAAACTAGTTGAGTTTATCCTACAGCAATTATTCGAGCTAAGAAGAATGACCATGTAGTGGCAATCCCACCAAGTAAATAATGAGCTACACCTACCGCTCGTCCTTGGGTAATGCTAAGAGCACGAGGTTGAATAGCTGGAGCTACTTTTAACTTATTGTGTGCCCAAATAATGGATTCAATTAATTCTTGCCAATAGCCACGACCACTGAATAAGAACATTAAACTAAAAGCCCAGACAAAATGTGCACCTAAAAACATTAAACCGTATGCAGATAAAGCGGAACCGTATGACTGAATAACTTGCGATGATTGTGCCCATAAAAAATCACGAAGCCAACCATTAATTGTATTTGCACTTTGTGCAAAATTTCCACCAGTAATATGAGAAATTCCTGTTGCATTTACAGTTCCCCAAACATCAGATTGCATTTTCCAACTAAAATGAAAAATTACAATAGATAAAGCATTATACATCCAAAAAAGCCCTAAAAAAACATGATCCCAAGCTGAAACTTGACAAGTACCACCTCGACCTGGTCCATCACAAGGGAAGCGGAAACCTAAGTTTGCTTTATCTGAAATTAAGCGCGAGCTACGAGCATAAAGTACACCTTTTAATAGAATTAATGCTGTAACATGAATAGTAAAAGCATGAATATGGTGAACTAGAAAATCTGCTGTACCTAATGATATTGGCATCATTGCAACTTTTCCTCCAACAGCAACTACGTCACCACCCCAAGTAGCACTTGTGCTAGCCAGCGCATTTGGTGCTGTAAATTGTGGAGCTAAAAAATGTGTATTTTGAATCCATTGAGCAAAAACTGGTTGTAATTGAATAGCTGTGTCTGAAAACATATCTTGAGGACGCCCTAAAGCACTCATAGTATCATTATGAATATAAAGGCCAAAACTATGAAACCCTAGAAATATACAAACCCAATTTAAATGCGAAATAATAGCATCTCTATGTCGAATAACACGATCTAAGAGATTATTATAATTATTGGTCGGATCATAATCACGAACCATAAAGATTGCTGCGTGTGCACCAGCCCCAACTATGCAAAAACCTCCAATCCACATGTGGTGTGTAAATATTGAAAGTTGAGTTCCATAATCAGTAGCTAAGTAAGGATATGGTGGCATTGCATACATGTGATGAGCCACAATAATAGATAAAGAACCAAAAAGTGCCAAATTGATAGCTAATTGTGCATGCCAAGATGTTGTTAAGATTTCATAAAGTCCTTTATGGCCTTCACCTGTAAAAGGTCCTTTATGTGCTTCTAAAATTTCTTTCATGCTATGACCAATACCCCAATTGGTTCTATACATATGACCAGCAACAATAAAGAGAACAGCAATAGCTAAATGATGATGAGCTTGATCAGTTAACCATAAACCGCCGGTTACGGGATTTAAACCACCTTTAAAAGTTAAAAAATCACTATAATCAGACCAATTTACTGTAAAAAATGGAGTTAGACCTTTACTAAAACTAGGATAAAGTTGTGCCATTAAATCTCTATTTAATAGAAATTCATGTGGTAACGGAATTTCTTTTGGGTCAACACCTGCATCAAGTAACTTATTAATTGGTAAAGAAACGTGAATTTGATGACCAGCCCATCCTAAACTACCAAGCCCTAGAAGACCAGCTAAGTGGTGATTTAACATTGATTCTACGTTTTGAAACCACTCTAAACGAGGTGCTGCTTTGTGATAATGAAACCAACCAGCAAAAAACATAGCAGCTGCTAAAACTAATCCACCGATAGCGGTACTATAGAGTTGAAGCTCACTTGTTATACCACTAGCACGCCATAATTGAAAAAACCCTGATGTAATTTGAATACCTTGAAAGCCACCCCCTACATCACCGTTTAAAATTTCTTGTCCAACAATAGGCCATACAACTTGTGCACTAGGTTTTAAATGAATAGGATCACTTAACCAAGCTTCGTAATTAGAAAAGCGTGCTCCGTGAAAATACATACCACTTAACCAAATAAGAATGATACCTAACTGTCCAAAATGAGCACTAAAAACTTTTCGAGAAATTTCTTCTAGATCACTAGTATGGCTATCAAAATCGTGGGCATCTGCATGAAGATTCCAAATCCAAGTAGTAGTTGACGGTCCTTTTGATAGAGTTCGTGAAAAATGCCCCGGTTTTGCCCACTTTTCAAAACTAGTTTCGATGGGATTACGGTCGACTACAATTTTCACCTTTTTTGCTTCTCGCTCTGGTGGACTAATTGTCATCCAAATTCTCCTATAATTAAACGTAATAATTCTCTTAAATTTTGAAATTTCTTAAATGCTAGTTACTTTGTTTTCTCAAAGAAAAGATCGCAGCAGAACTACCTTTTAGATCTGTCGAAAAAACAGTAAATTGCTTTTAAATTTTTCAAAAATGACTTTTTACAAAAGTGTCTATTTCCAAATTTCAAGCAAAGGAAAGAGTTTTTTTCCAAAACCGTACTTTCATACTGTTCCACTTGAAATAAAAAGTTTAAACGTTGTAAAAAGTTCCCTACCATTACATGATAGGTTGCTAGAGAAAAATTGCTTTCTTCTAATAAGCTCAACTCTCATTACATAGAATAGGTTAAATATACCAACAATTGAACAACACTTTTTTTTAAAATTCGACTTGAGTTTACTATTAACGTTTTGCAGGTTAACAAAAAAGTATTTCAAGCCAGCAGCGGAGCAGCCGGTTGCTTTGCGACCGGCAATAAAATAACCGAGCCTTATTTCGTTGATACGGTAGCGGGGCAACAGCTTCTTAGGGTGGTTTTGCTACTACGAGGGTAGCACCCGAGCAGAGCACGGTGGCAAAGCAACTCCTACGAACGTAGTACTTGAGCATATTACGGTAGCAAAGTAATCCTAAAGGGGTATTGCGTGTAGCAGAGCTACCTTTTACTTTTAGGTTGTAAAGCTTGGTCCGCTACGACTAACGATGTAAGTCTAAAGACTAAAGGCTCTTATGGGCTTTTATATCAAAATTGCTTTGCAATCGCTTGGTTTAAAATACTACGATCCTTTTTTTTTAGAAAGGGGAGACTTTTTATTGTCTAGTAAATCAATCGTTACCGCCGTGTTTTTAATAAAAAATGTGTTCAATGATGAAATATCTTTATTCGAGTTCTTTATTTCTATTGTTTTTCTTAATTTTTTGCGAACTCATTGTTTCTAAAAAGTAATTCCTGGACGGGTAGTGAAAAAAAGCACAAGTAGCTTACCCGAGCGGAGCACGGCTAAATGCCCTTTATGGCTTAGTAAAATGCGGGGTCAACCACTTTCCTGGAATTTTTTTAAAATAAAAAATTCTTTTATTACAAAGATATTTTAAAATTAACGCTAATTATTACAAGATTTACACAAATAAAAAGTGCTTTAGGGGTTAAAAACTATAACTTTTTTTAAACATTAAAATTAAAGACTTTTTATTGTTTTCAAAGTTTCATCTAGGGTTACTCTTCTCAACTCCATACTTTTTCTGCTTAACGAAAAGGTTGTAATGCAATTCTTAATTAGAACTTTTAGCTGAGCAAAGCATTGTCGCAAAGCAACCGACCGACCTTAAAGGGCTAAAGGGCAACTTTGCTTCTAGCTTTATTACGCAAAGCACCGTTCCTGTAACAAAGTAAGCTTGAAGACTTACGGCTTTTAGGAATTTTTTAGAGTGATGAAAGAACTTTTAAGAGCTCGTTATTACCACCGTGTCTGCTTGGTCGACACGGTAGCCGAGGTTTGCTCGATTTAGAGCATTGCATTCGAAGGCTATTCTGTCCCAAAAAGGACCTTAAGGTAAATCATAATCAATGGAATAGTAGCCAGCAAAGTAGCTCGTTATAGCCTAAAGAGCCGAGCAAAGCACGGTGGCGTAGCAGAGCTATAAGAAGAGCTCTCTTTTTAAGTGCGCTACCCCTAGCCACCACAAAGTAGCGGTAATGAAATACCCGAGCTTTACTTTGTTGACATGGCTAAGAGTCCTTTAGGGTAGCTTTGCTACCGTGCATTGTTTAGGATAGAAGTTATTCAAGCAAGACATTAATTAATAGACTTTTTATTCAAAAAATAAAAAAACTTCTACCGAAACAGTTGACAATTTTGATAATATAGCTTTATAATAATTAAGTGCCCCTGTGGTGGAATGGTAGACACACCAGTTTTAGGAACTGGCGCTTTACGGCTTGTCGGTTCAAGTCCGACCGGGGGCAACGTAATTAAATAAAACTACTTAACTCGTATGTAATTTAACAGAATATATTTAAATTTCTTTTAATCCCCTAAAAAAAACTAATTTTCAAAGATAATATTAAGTGTATAAATATTTGATACGCATAGTTCAGAGAAAATAAATTATTACTAAAAAAAACTTCGAAGCAAAAAATAAATTTGATATTTCATCTAAACATTGAGTTCTTGAGAAATATTATTTTGGATAAAGTATCCAAAATTGAGTTTTGTATTGTTAGTTAATAGAAGTTCACTGACTAGAAAAAGTCAATTTTTTATCTAGGCCCTACCGGACTCGAACCGATGACAATCCGCTTGTAAGGCGGGAGCTCTACCAACTGAGCTAAGAGCCTAATCTATACCAATATTATACAAACAAAAAAAATTGTTTTCAAACAATTTTAATTCATTTGAGTTTAAAAGAGTTTTTTTTCTTTAGTCTTCTCCAATATTTGCCTTGAACTTCATATATGTAACTTTAAAGTGACTTGTTGTATGAATTCTGGATTTTGGACATTTTAGTACGATAAATTGTTGTTTATTTCTTCTCAATATTCAGAAGTCTGGCAGGAGTGAGGGGGTAAACAATTAAACGTGCAACATTTTAATAATTTACTTCTCCGGCTGACTGTGATGCAGTTAGAATAGGAAGAGAAGTAAATCAATAATTTTACCTACAATACTAGGCTTTTACCCACAACGGACCGACCTAAGGGTTGGAGCAAAGCACGGTAGCAAAGCCACCGAGCATACTGAAAAGGAGAGCTATCCTTTAAGCTTATTAGGTCCGCCGGTTGCTTTGCGACCATGCTTTGCGTAGCAAAGCACGGTCGCAAAGCAACCGCTACTCTGTGGCGGCTAGGGGCCCTTAAGGTTGGTTTTTTAATAACCCTCAAGCTTCTAATAAAAATGAGTCGATATTTTTTTTAAAAAAGACCTAATGTTAAAGAAATATCAATAGGTAATGCTGCACCAATTCCTAGCCAAACCGAAGCAATAGTACCAATTAAAAAAACTGCAGTAGCTACTGGACGACGTAAAGGATTTTGAAATTTATTGATATTTTCGATAAAAGGAACGGTTAATAATCCTGCAGGAACTGCAGCCATTAGTAAAACACCTAGAAGTTTATTAGGTACAGTACGTAATAATTGAAAAACTGGATAAAAATACCATTCTGGTAAAATTTCTAAAGGAGTAGCAAATGGGTTTGCTGGTTCACCAATAGCAGCCGGGTCTAATACCGCTAAACCTATAACACAAGCAAATGTTCCTAATATAACAACAGGGAACATATATAATAAATCATTTGGCCAAGCTGGTTCACCATAATAATTATGTCCCATCCCCTTGGCTAATTTAGCACGTAAAATTGGATCTGATAAATCTGGTTTTTTTGTAACAGCCATAAATATAATTTGTTTGTTTTGTCTAGGGAGTTGAAAAAAACTCCTGTTTTTTTTGTCACAAAGCAATTCTAAAATAAAAACTTTATACCGCTGCGCTTGTAAAAAGTTGCGTTGTTGAGCTTTTTTACAAGCGCAGCGGTATAAAGCTAGCAATGTGGGGTTACTTTAAACTCTTAAGGTGTTGCGTAACAACCGCAACGGACCTAAAGGGTAGTTCTGCTACGCAGAGCACGGCTAAACGCCCAAAGGGGTAGCGGAGCACTCTAAAGAGCTGTTTCACTGACCGTTAAGTCTAAAGACATATTCTAACGAGCTACTTCTTTGACCGTGCTTTGCTCAGCACTAAGTTCGTAGTAACAAAGCCATCCGTAAAGGTAGCTTTGCTACCGTGTTCTGGTGGGCAACAACCCTAAAAAACTGGTTAGATATTTGAATTTAAACTATTTCACTTGAGCTAGTTAATTACCCTTCGAAGAACAAAGTAAATTAACATTTTTAAAGTTTAAAGAGGACCTGATATTCCTTGTTTGCGGATCATTAAAAAATGCATAAGCATAAACACGGCAGTAAGTAAAGGTAAAACAAAAGTATGTAGACTATAAAATCTAGTTAAAGTTGATTGACCTACACCAACACCCCCTCGTAATAATTCAACAATAGTAGAACCAACAACTGGAATTGCATCTGGTACACCAGTTACAATTTTTACAGCCCAATACCCAACCTGATCCCAAGGTAATGAATAACCTGTAACACCAAAGGATACAGTACACACTGCCATAATAACTCCAGTTACCCAAGTAAGTTCACGAGGTTTTTTAAAACCGCCAGTTAAATAAACACGAAAAACATGTAAAATCATCATAAGAACCATCATACTTGCGGACCAACGATGAATTGAACGAATAAGCCAACCAAAATTGACTTCAGTCATAATATATTGAACAGAAGCAAAAGCTTCTGCTACAGTAGGACGATAATAAAAAGTCATAGCAAAACCAGTTGCTACTTGAACAAGAAAACAAGTAAAAGTAATCCCCCCCAAACAATAAAAAATATTAACGTGAGGTGGTACATATTTGCTTGAAATATCATCAGCAATTGATTGAATTTCTAATCGTTCTTCAAACCAATCGTATACTTTACTCATAAAAAACTCCTCAAATACTTTGTGAATTTCAATTAGGCTAGAAATTAGTGTTTCTTATTAATAATTGTAACATCTCTTTTTATTTTTTGAACCTCGAAAAAAAAAGTTTAAAGATTTATTTTGCTGATCGGGAAAAATAATAGAAACTCGGTGTTGAGGTCGCAAAGCAAACGTGCTTTGCTTATCAGTATTAATAAACCAAATGAGCCCAGTAGGATTCGAACCTACATCGGAAACTTAGAAGGTTTCTGTCCTAATCCATTAAACGATGAGCCCTTAAATTTTTACTAAATTTCAGACTGTTACTTTTCTGTACTCTCAATTTTTTTGGCAAACACCGCGATAGAGAAGTAACTCGTTTAGAAACTACTAAGCTGTTCATCCAATAAAGAGCTACTTTGTTGTCAGAGCTATTTTGTTGGTTCATCAGGACTGTTAGTTGTGCCATATTCTGGTTAAATTTAGAAACAAATTTAAAGTGCAATCAAATAGCTTTATGCTTTATAAATTAAGGAGTTTTATATCCTATATAAATATTCTCTAAAAAAATTAAGATACAAACTTAGTATATCATATTTTCTAGTGAAACTCAAAAAAACTTTTTATTCTTAACTGGCCATAAAACTTTTAACTTTAATTACCCTAAAAAACTGCCTAATACTTAATATAAGGTTAATGAATAAAGTACAATTTACCAACCCTTACGAGTTAACCAAGAAATATTTAGACAACTTCATTTATTTTGCATTAAAGTGCTGCACAACTTGGCAAGAGTTCGCTGATCGTGTTCTGCTTGGCCAATGTAAAAGCTGCCATGCAATTGGTTAGTGGTTTAGTGCCTTTAACCGAGTAAAGCAGGGCCCTTACCCGCCACTTTGTGGCGGGTAAGGGCCCTGTAGGCTTTTTAGGCAAAGCTCGACTTCGGTGACACTCTTTATGTATTGCCTTTTAGGTCGGTCAGTTATGAAAAAATGAAATAGCCCAAGAGGGCTTAGAATAACCTAACATAGCATGTTAGGTTGCTCATCATGGCCAGTGAAACAATAAAAAATTTCTTTGTTTAATCATCCTCTGGTGTCAGTTTATCAGCTGTTTTTTTAAGATTGATATCCAAAAATTTTTTTAAAAACGTCTCGAACTTTGTCACCAGAATCAATTGATTCTAATGGATCTTTTCTTAAACGATGTCTTAAACATAAAGGTATAACTCTAAAAATATCTTGTGGTGTTACTTGGGTACGACCTTCAAACGAAGCCAAGGCTTTACTTGCACGATTTGTAACAATATCACCGCGGAGACCATCTACGTTTAATTCAGAACAAATTTGTGATATTTTGATACGAAAATCATAATCAATTTCAACTTTTTTTAATAGTTTACGCGCTTCGTCTAATTTGTTGGTTAATTCTTGCTGAGATTCATTATAATTTTTTCTAAAATCTACAGGAGATTCGTCAAAACTTGCTCGTTGTTCCACTATTTTAACTCTTAAATTAGCATCTTTAACTGTTCCAATTTGAGCGTGCATTCCAAACCTATCAAGCAATTGTGGGCGTAATTCACCTTCTTCGGGATTTCCAGAACCAACAAGAATAAAGCGGGCAGGGTGGCTGATTGAAATGCCTTCCCGCTCTACTGTATTCCAACCAGATGCAGCAGAATCTAAAAGAACATCAACTAAATGATCATCTAAAAGATTAACCTCATCTACGTATAAAATCCCCCTATTAGCTTTAGCTAAGAGACCCGGTTCAAAAGCTTTTACGCCTTCTGTAAGTGCTTTTTCAATATCAATTGTACCACAAACTCGATCTTCTGTTGCTCCAAGCGGTAAATCAACCATAGTAATTCGCCGCATTGCAATATCTAATTGCTCTTTTTTTTTTATTTTTTCACGAACATCTTCGCTCATTAATTCTGGATCATCTGGATCTGAATTAAAGGGATCATTAACAACAACTTTAATTTCAGGAAGAAGGTCTACTAATGCGCGTACTGTCGTTGACTTACCAGTTCCCCGATCACCCATGATCATAACACCACCAATTTTAGGATCAATAACATTTAATATTAAAGAAAGTTTCATTTCTTCTTGCCCTACAATAGCAGCAAATGGGAAAATAGGTCTACTTTGTTCTACATTTTCGGTTTGAGACATAATGAACTTTATTGGTTAGATTGTTTTCTATATTTCTATATATTCTATATATTTCTATATATTCTATATTCTATATATTGATATTGTCTTTGAAAAGATAAAAATTGTAATGTTAGAAAACAACTTTTTTATTTTTAAAAAATATATACTCATTGATACTGTGCTATGCCAACCACGGTCAGCGAAGTAGCTCGTTAGAGTACGTAACAGAGCACAGTCGCAAAGCAACCGCTATGAACGTAGTATTCCAGCAAAGCAAGGTCAGTGAAGTAGCTCATTAATGGTCGTAGCAGGGCTACCGAGCTTTACTTTATTGACACGGGTAGGAGCTCTTTAGGTTCGCTAATTTTAAGACAGGTTTAGTGTGTTTTACTCATCCTGTTTCGCTATAAGCTTGAAAAATAACGATTTTATGCAAACAAGTAGCTTGTTAAAGTTTATCATAAAACAAATTTTTATAAAAAGCAATATTTAGAGAAAAACCTTTTCTAAAACGTATTTAAGGGGTAATATAAGAGTGAGGAGAAAACTTAGAAACTGAATCTTGCTTTTTTATTCCAACTTTTTGTGTAAAACAATTTGTTAATAGTGAAAAATAGTGGTACGAAAGCACTCGTAATGAAATAATTTGTTCGAGCTAAAAATTTTTGCTTTTAGTTTCCTTGCTCGTTAATTTAGATTATTACTTGTCGTAATAAATCTTAGAAACAGTTTTTCCTGGTCTTTTTTGATACTAGAAAATAAACCAAAAAAGACTCTCTATTTTACTAAGTAAAAAAACAAGATTAAAAAATATTTGAGAATATGCAATTATCTTTTCTATTTCATTTGAAACAATACGGAAAAAAAGCAGTTGGGTTTTTTACCCCCGGTAACAAATCAATCGGCTGTTCCGATACCGGCAGCGGTAATTTAAACATATTTTTTTGTTTAGCTTTTCTCGGCATGATTTGGGCTACTCCTGCAAAAGCTTATCCTATTTTTGCGCAACAAAATTACGAAAATCCACGCGAAGCTAATGGTCGCATTGTTTGCGCAAATTGTCACTTAGCTCAAAAACCTGTTGAACTTGAAGTGCCACAAGCTGTTTTACCTAATACAGTTTTTGAAGCTGTTGTTAAGATACCATATGATCAACAAGTTAATCAGGTATTAGGAAATGGTAAAAAAGGCGCATTAAATGTAGGTGCTGTTTTAATTTTACCTGAAGGATTTGAATTAGCTCCTGCTGATAGAATTCCAGAAGAAATAAAAAAAAAAGTAGGAAAACTTTATTTTCAATCATATAGTCCAGATAAAAAAAATATTCTTGTAGTTGGTCCGGTCCCTGGAAAAAAATATAGTGAAATGGTTTTTCCTATTCTTTCACCTGATCCAAGCAAAGACAAAAGTGTTTCTTTTTTAAAGTATCCAATTTATCTTGGAGGTAATCGCGGGCGTGGTCAAGTTTATCCTGATGGTTCGAAAAGCAACAATACTGTTTATAATACTTCAACAAAAGGAAAAATTACTCAAATTGAACCTATTGAAAAGAAAGGTGGTTTTAATATTACTATAGAAAATGCTGAAGGTGATTTTATAGTAGAAAAAATTCCGGCAGGTCCTGAGTTAATTGTCAATGTTGGGCAGGTATTAATAGCTGATCAACCTTTGACAAATAATCCAAATGTTGGTGGATTTGGACAAAAAGATAGTGAAATTGTCTTACAAAATCCTGCACGTATTCAAGGTCTTCTTGCTTTTTTTGGCTGTGTTTTTTTAACACAAGTTTTTCTTGTTATAAAAAAGAAGCAATTCGAAAAAGTTCAATTAGCCGAGATGAATTTTTAATTTTTTCTTGAAACCTAAGTAATACTTTTGATTGCTTTGCATTCGACTGTGCTTTTCTTAAAAAAAAGCTAAAACCGAGCAAAGCACCGCTAAACGCCCAAAAGGTTACTTCTAATCTCAAACAAGCTATTTGATCAAACCTCAAATTGCCGTCGGATTTGAACCGTTAATAAGCTAATGAATGAGCTCTGACAACGGGACTGTCATAAGCAAAACAATCAATTAATTTGCTAAAGGCAGTTTTACGGCCGGCATACCTTAGATGAAAACTTTTAAAGAGTTCTTAAAAGTCTTTTTAACGAAGTAAATCTCGGCCCTAAAGGGCCGAGCTTTACTTCGTTATTACTACGCCGCCGACCGTACTTTTTATCCCCCCGCAAGGAGGGGAGGTGCGCTTGTTTATCAAGGTTATATTTATCAAATTTACTTTATTGCTCTTTTAAGGTTTAGTGTTAAAGGCAATTTCATACCGCTAAAGTTCAAATCTTTAAAAGATCTTGTTAACCCGACAAAGGACAAACTCTGTTAAATTTATACAGAAAAAAGTCCCTGATAAAAGTTACAGGGGGGTTTTTCACTAATTTTTAAGTTTTATAAAAATTGGTAAAAATTGGCTTTTTTTTTTCAAAAACAATAACAAATTTATATAAAAATTTTATGGTAGAACCCCTATTATCTGGAATAGTATTAGGTCTTGTTCCTGTTACTATAATTGGTTTATTTGTAACAGCATATTTGCAATATCGACGCGGTGATCGTGTTACTACATCTTTATAATTTTTTAAGTTTTTGTTGTAGCAGAGCTACCCTTTAGGCAAGTTAACGTTCAAATCTTTATAAACAATAGTAAAAACAAAATACTATTTATACAGCTAAGTTTTTTAATCTTTAAGCCTAGGGTAGAGGATTTAAGAGCTACATAGCTGTCGTCGACTACGTCTACTCACTCCCTTGAAGGGGGAAACAAAACTACTGAACATTTTCAATTACTTTTTTTAAGGAAAATTACTTGTTAAAAACCGAGCAAAGCACGGTTGCTCCGCTACCTCTTATTTTTATCAAATAAATTTTGAGGAAAGTTGCTTGGGTAATACAAATGTAATTTTGCTAACTTTCCTTGTTTTTTTAATTACTTCTCTTAACCTCTAAATTAACCTAGAGAGTAGCTTTGCTACGAAGCTAAAAAAAGTTTTAAATTGCAAAATTAATTTGAATTAAGCACTTAATTTATGATTACCATTTTTAGTTATATCGGCTTACTTAGTCTTTTCTTAATTGCTACATTAGCAATATATTTAGGTATACGACCAATTTTATTTTAATGAAAAAATTTAATTACCGGCAACGGAGTAGCCGGCTGCTCCGCGGCCGGTTTTGAATAAAGATTTCTATTTGAAATAGAATATAATTTTTTAGAAAATTTGAAAAATTACGAACTGTTTTTGAATGAAAATTTTTTTTACGTCGTCTATTCTAAAAGAATAGACGATGATCTATTCACTGTTTCTAATAGCCTTTAAAATTCCTCTTCTTACCTCTTGTACTAGCCTATCTTCTATGGTTGGTATTTCTAGTAGTCATAGCTTGGGTTTTGTTTTTTACCCGAATCTTTACTCAAGTCAAATAGAAGTTATAACTTTTACGGTTTTAATAAAAAAAAGTTATCTTTCGAGAATGTTATTATACATTTGAAATTATTTTTTAAAATTAAGTTAATAATTTCGAATAGAAAAGTTATACAACAAAAAAAACTTTCTTTTTAGGAGAGTTTTTTATTTTCTATTTGTAAAACACCTTAACCTTAGTTTTTTACAAAACTTGAAATAAAAAAAGAAACGGGCAGATGATATGATCATAAAATTTTTTATTTCTTTCTATAAATGGCTCCACAAACTGAAACCAAAGCAGGTGCTGGATTTAAAGCTGGTGTTAAAGATTACCGCTTAACTTATTACACACCTGACTATCAAGTAAAAGATACTGACATTTTAGCTGCTTTCCGTATGACTCCACAACCAGGCGTTCCGCCAGAAGAATGTGGTGCAGCAGTAGCGGCAGAATCTTCTACTGGTACTTGGACAACTGTATGGACAGATGGATTAACTAGTCTTGATCGTTATAAAGGTCGTTGCTATGATCTTGAACCGGTTCCAGGTGAAGATAATCAGTATATCGCATATGTTGCTTACCCTTTAGATCTTTTTGAAGAAGGTTCAGTAACTAACTTATTTACTTCGATTGTAGGTAACGTTTTTGGTTTTAAAGCATTACGTGCACTACGTTTAGAAGATCTTCGTATTCCTCCGGCTTACGTTAAAACTTTTTCAGGACCTCCTCACGGTATTCAAGTAGAACGTGACAAATTAAACAAATATGGACGTTCCCTTTTAGGTTGTACTATTAAACCAAAATTAGGTCTTTCTGCTAAAAATTACGGTCGTGCAGTTTATGAATGTTTACGTGGTGGACTTGATTTTACCAAAGATGATGAGAATGTGAATTCACAACCATTTATGCGTTGGAGAGATCGTTTTTTATTCGTAGCTGAAGCAATTTACAAATCTCAAGCAGAAACAGGCGAAATTAAAGGACATTACTTAAACGCAACTGCTGGAACTTGCGAAGAAATGTTAAAACGTGCAGCATGTGCAAAAGACTTAGGTATGCCTATTATCATGCATGATTATTTAACTGGTGGGTTTACTGCAAACACTAGTTTATCTAATTACTGCCGTGATCATGGTCTTTTACTTCATATTCACCGTGCTATGCACGCTGTTATTGACCGTCAAAAAAACCATGGTATGCATTTCCGTGTTTTAGCAAAAGCTCTACGTATGTCTGGGGGAGATCATCTTCATTCTGGAACAGTTGTAGGAAAACTGGAAGGTGAACGTGAAGTAACTTTAGGTTTCGTAGATTTAATGCGTGACGATTATATCGAAAAAGATCGTAGTCGTGGTGTTTATTTCACTCAAGATTGGGTTTCTCTTCCAGGAGTAATGCCTGTAGCATCTGGTGGTATTCATGTTTGGCATATGCCAGCTCTAGTTGAAATTTTTGGGGATGACGCTTGTCTTCAATTTGGTGGTGGTACTTTAGGTCACCCTTGGGGTAATGCACCAGGAGCTGCTGCTAACCGTGTTGCTTTAGAAGCATGTGTACAAGCTCGTAATGAAGGACGTGATTTAGCACGTGAAGGCGGAGATGTTCTTCGTGCTGCATGCAAATGGAGTCCTGAATTAGCTGCTGCGTGTGAAGTTTGGAAAGAAATTAAATTTGAGTTCGATACTATCGATACTTTATAAATTTTTTATGAAATCAAACCTGCGGGCTAGTTGAGCTTTGCTCTAATTAACCAAACCTTTAAGTCTAGCGAAGCATTTTACTATCTAAGGGTAGTAAAATGCTTCGCTAGACTTATTTTAAATAGAAACCAGGTTTAACAGTTAAGCTGCTTTAGCATAAAACTAAAAAGCTTAATTGCTTTATCAATAAGTAGCTTATTAAAGTAGTGATTTAAAGTACACCCTCAAAATGAAGTACTTTAAACCGAAAAAACCGCATAGCAACCGTAAATGGCTTATTAAAATAATACAAGTTAAGAAAATATGAATAAATATATTTAGATATTACTGAAACATAACACGTTGATAAAGTTCTAACTCGAGCACATAAGTTATCGTTTTATTATTTGTTTTCGGTTGCATTTTTGTCACTTTGTCTTGCTTTGCATAGCAGAGCTACCTATTCAATAGCTCTGCTACGCACGGCTAGCGGTAGCACAGCCATCATGCTTTGCTCCGCCCTTAAAATCGGAATAAAGTGACAATTTTTTTGACTTGAGAAGCAGTAATTTTTGTTCACATAAAAAATTGCAATTTTTATGTTCCACAGTTACAACTGAGCGACATTTCTTTGGAGTCTCAGTTGGAAAGCAATCGGTCGGCGAAGCATTAACGAAGTAACTCTTTAGAGCTCTAAACGGCTGATTTTATCGGCCTAAAGAGCCCCTAGCCGCTGGTTGCTTTGCTACTGTATTCCGTTCGCTAGCTCTGCTACGCAAAGCACGGCCGAATAAAGCACACGGTCAAAGACGTAGCTGCTTATAGCTGCATCGCCGATCGTACATTGTTTGACAATCTCACACTGTAAAGGTTTGAATCTTAGGTCATTTTATTACCTAAGAAATTTATTGTTTAAAATGTTTGGCCCTTAGCCGTGCTCCGCTCGGTTTCCGCCAAAATCAAATTAAAAGGCAGATTTTACAAGTTTAGTCCAACCTAAACCTTCTAGTGACTGATTACGTCGTAACGGTCGAGTAACTAATTCTAAAATATCTCTTGCATTTGTAAATCCATGAATTTGAGCAAATGTAAATTCTACGGACCATTTTGTACTAATACCTCGAGCTTCTAACGGGTTTGCGTGAGCCATTCCCGTAATTGCTAAATCAGGTTGTAATTCTCTTATTCGTTGAATTTGATTATAATTGTCCGGTTTTTCAACTATTCGAGGTATAGGAACATTCATATCATGACAAGTTTTTTGAAGCAAAGCAAGTTCAGCTGCTTGAAATCTTTTATCCATATATGGAATTCCAATCTCATACACAATCATTCCACAGCGTATTAAAAATCTAGCTAGTGAAACTTCTAATAAGTTATCACCCATAAAAAAAACAGATTTTCCTCTGATAAGTTCCAAATAGTCTTCGAGCCCGTTCCAAATAGAAGCTTCACGTTTTTCGAGACCTTTCGCTTCATATTCAAATACGGAACAAATTTTTTCAATCCAAGCTCTTGTACCATCAGGACCAATTGGGAAAGGTGCTCCGATCAGTTTACATTTTCGGCGTCTCATTAAAGTTGTTGCTGTTCGACTTAAAAAAGGGTTGACTCCACAAACATAGACACCTTCTCCTACAGAAGGCAATTCTGTATAACGTTGCGAAGGTAACCAACCGGAAACAGTAATTCCTTGGCGTTTTAACTCCATGTTTAATTGTGTAGCTACTGTAGCAGGAAGAGAACCAAATAAAACTAAAGGAGGGTGACTTTTTGTTTTTTCTACTCCTAAACCTTCTTGACGAAGTAAATATTCTTGTTCTGTACCGGAGCTACCCTTTAGGTGAGAATTTTTTTTTTTTAAATTCAAAGATTTTAGTCCAATTTTTTCTGAAGCAAATGCTAAAGCTTTTTCAGTAACGGATTCAATATTTGGAGTAACCTTTTTTGGTATTTTCTTATCGAATTCTATTTGAGTGTTGATTTCTGGACATCTATGTGACATAGCAGCTAATACTGTGTCCTCTCCTTGTGTAAAAGCATAATCTAATCCATTTGCTCGGGCAACAACTATTGGAATTCCAATTTCTGCTTCTAACCGAGGAGCCATGCCTTCAAGGTCCATTTTAATTATTTCTGTAGTACATGTTCCAATCCAAACAATAACACTAGGATTACGGTCTTGTTTTATTTGTAAACAAAGTCTTTTTAATTCTTTGGAATCATTTAATTGAGCTGAAATATCCCCTTCTTCTAATTCAGCCATAGCATATCTGGGTTCTGCGAAAATCATTACACCTAGAGCATTTTGTAAAAAATACCCGCAAGTTTTTGTTCCTACAACTAAAAAAAAACTATCTTCTATTTTTTGATAGAGCCAAGCTACACAACTTATTGGACAAAAAGTATGATAATTTCCTGTCTCGCACTCAAAAGTTAAACTTTCTTGTTTTTTTTCTATTAATGAAACATTTGTAGTCATTTTTTTCTCTCCTTTTTAAAAAAGTTTTTTTATATGTAAAAATACTACGTCTTTTCAACCCCTATCAAGGGACCATAGAGCAATAATGAAAGAATTTTTTAGGGTAGCAACCGACGCTACCTACGCCTACTTAGTTGACACGGTGGAAACGAAATACTTGAGCAAAGCATGGTAGCAAAGCAACTACTACAAACTTAGTACCCGAGCTCTACTTCGTGGACACGGGAGCAAAGTCTTAGAGAGTTCTTTCATTCTAACCGCTTGTTTGTGGCGGCTAAAGGCTTTTTAGGCCCTTAAGGTCGCACCTTAGCCGTACGTAGTAGTATCCTACCGTTAAATCTTAAAGTGGTAATGCAACGCCCTAAAAAAGTTCTTTCGCAGCCTAAAGTGAAACAATTAGATTTAGAGAGTTTAGAACACTTTGGTATTCAAAAGAGTTTTTACATAACTAATGTGTTTTTTTTCTTAAAATAAAGTAACCTTTCAAATACTGAGCCCTTAACCGCAGCGGAGCAGCGGTTGCTTTGCTACCGTGCTGAAGTAGAGCTCGTAGCAGAGCTACCCTTTAGGCCCCAACGAACCTTAGAAGGTTCGTAGCCTTTCAGGTTTAGGCCGCTCGGTTAAATTTTTTAGCTTATTACACGTATTAGACAATCATAAAATCAAGTATCTGTTCTTCTAAATTTGTCGAAGAAATTTCTTTTTTATTTTCTTGTGGGTTTAAATAAAAATCTGAAAGTAGTGTAAATAACTCTCTATCTGGAAGTTCGTGTGGAATTACTCCCTCAGGTTGAGATAGAAGTTGATCTGCAATATTTAAATAAAAATCACAAACATAATTCAAAGTTGGTTCTAATTCTGCCATTTCAAAAAGTGTTTTACCTTTTACTCGGGATACCCGAACATCTTCAATAAAAGGTAAAACTTCTAATACAGGCATAGGACAAACTTCTACGTATTTATCAATTAAATCTCTTTTTGCTGTTCGATTTCCAACTAGTCCAGCTAAACGTAAAGGATGAGTACGGGCTTTTTCTCGAACAGAAGCTACAATTCTATTAGCTGCAAATAAAGCATCAAAACCATTGTCTGTAATAATAATGCAATAATCTGCGTAATTAAGAGGAGCCGCAAACCCCCCACAAACAACATCACCTAAAACATCAAATAAAATTATGTCATATTCATAAAAAGCGTTTAATTCTTTGAGTAACTTTACAGTTTCACCGACAACATAACCCCCACAGCCCGCCCCTGCTGGCGGCCCACCAGCTTCAACACAATCAACCCCACCGTAGCCTTGATATATTACATCTTCAGGCCAAACATCTTCATAATGGTAGTCTTTAGCTTGTAAAGTATCAATTATAGTAGGAATTAAAAAACCTGTAAGTGTAAATGTACTGTCATGTTTGGGGTCACACCCAATTTGTAAGACTTTTTTTCCACGTCGCGCTAACGCTATTGAAATATTACAACTAGTTGTTGATTTGCCAATTCCGCCTTTTCCGTAAACAGCTAATTTCATGAAAAAATCTCCTCAATGTTTTTGTGTTTAAATTTAAGAGTCTCTCTCGTCACTGAAGAGAGAAAAACGCGACAATAATAAAAATTTTCTATTGGTATTCCCGCGTGACGATGCTTTTTATCACTCTCAATCAATATTTTAGTATTCAAATTTAAAAAAGTCAAAACATGTTTAAGTTTTAAAAAATTTATTGGAAATACTCTCAACTCCTTATGACTATGCTTTTAAAGCATAGCCGTATGCAATACAGGTTTGTGGGAAATGAAAAAACTTGTTAGAGTGTTTTAAAACGAGCCGTATGGGTAGCGGAGCACTCTAAAGAGCTGTTTCACTGACTGTTAAGTCTAAAGACATATTCTATCTTTGACCATGCTTTGTTCGGGTTTAAATTTTGGTATTTAGAGTACATTGTTGAACTACTGCTTATCTCGTAACAAAGTTACCCTTTAGGCCCAAAAAAGACTAGTAACATTGCTTCTATAACTTGATAGGTTTAATTAAAATTAATCCAACCATAACTATGCAATCCTTTGCCTAATAAATTTACACCTAAATAGCAAATCCAAATAATTAAAAAACCTATACTTGCTAGTAAAGCCGGTTTTTTGCCTTGCCAACCTTTTGTTATTCGTGCATGAAAATAAACAGCAAAAACAAGCCATGTAATGAAAGCCCACGTTTCTTTAGGATCCCAGCTCCAATAAGAACCCCAAGCTTCATTTGCCCACACAGCACCTGATAAGATACCTAAAGTTAATAGCGGAAAACCTATTCCTAAGACACGGTAACTTAAATTATCTAAATTTTCTGCTGTAGTGAAATAAAAATTATTTAAATATACGTTTTTTTGCTCTTCTAATGAAATAATTGGCTGCTCCGTAATAGAGCTACCCTTTAGATCCTTCTGCAAACTATTTACAGTTGATTCCAAATCTTTTACAGTTTCATTATCATTCGTCTTACGTTTTACATTCACAGCTGACCCTGTATTGAATTCTTTTAAGATTGATTGTTGATCCCAACGCTTAGGGTAGCCTGCTGATAATGCAAGTGCTCTATTTGGGTTTTGTTTTTCATTTAAAAAAGTTTCTGTTTTTTTATTGAAATTTAAAAACTGCGAGAGCCATTTTATATCATAAAAAGCACCTAGCCATCCACTTTTAAAACTATTTTTATTTGCTGAAGTTTCAAAAGTAAAACTACTTATAACTAAAAAAGCTATTGATAATACACACCCCATTAACAATGTAGCATAACTTAACATCATAACGGTAACATGCATCATTAACCAATTCGATTGGAGTGCTGGAACTAAACTGCTAGCTTTTTGCATTTCTAAAGGAAGGCTAAAGTTTGCAAAAGCATTTGTAAATAATGCCAAAGGTGAAGTAATAATTCCAATCAAATTTTTGTTCAAGTTCCCAACGTTCAAATTCTCTAAAAAAAGATGAAGTGTTGTAAAACTCCATGATAAAAACATTAATGATTCATATAAATTACTTAACGGAAAGTATCCATTTTGTATCCAACGAAACGTTAATAATGCTCCTAAAGTGATATTAGCTATAAAGATACCAACTGTTCCTACCTTTAGATCAAATCCGAGGTCGGTTGGTACTTTTTCTTTTAATCCAAAAGTCAAACTAGTTTTTATTAAAAAAAAAAGCATTGTTAAAAATAAAACACAAAAAGAAATATTTTGTAATAAAGGTTCCATTTTTTTATTGAAAATAATTTAGAAATAAAAAAAAGCATCGAATGTTTTTAAGTTCAAACAGCTAGTTCAAAACTAAGCACACTCTAGCTTTTTAATTAAAGAAGGAATAAATATATGTATTTAATTTTTCATTTTTTCTAGAGTAATCAAAACTCAAGGGATCACAGTAGCAAAGCAACTGCTGCTCCGCTGCGGCTAGAGGCCCTAAACCTTAAAACTCTCATTTTAATATGCTAATAGGCGCTTATAAACATCTGACTTTAAGGGTAGCGGAGCACTCTAAAGAGCTATTTCACTGACCGTTAAGTCTAAAGACATATTCTATTCGTTGACCATGCTTTGCGTAACAGCTCTACCTTTTAAGTTTGTCCCGTAGCTCTGCTACGTAAAGCGGGATGGCTCTAACGGACTTAATAGGACCCTTAGCTGTGTCAAAGAAGTAGAATTAGATACTGTGTGTAGCAGAGTTACTCTTTAAGCAGGTCTATTTATTTTTTAGACAACATTGATTTACTAAGTTCGCTAGAAATATTAAATGAACAAAATTAAAGATGTTAAAGCATTGAACTATTTCAAATTATATTTCAATTTTGAAAATTTCGTAGGTTTTTATTAAATATTAAAAATAAATTAAAAATTGTACTATTTACTATTATAGCCTTAAGCATTAGGTAATAGTTTTTCAATAACTTAAGTTTAAAGGTTTATTTTTACTAAATGTTTTTCGAAAAAATAAACCTTTAAACTTAAGGTTTCCAATTTTTTTATCTATTTCTTTTTCCCCGCTTTTTTTAATTTCAGCATTTAATAAGTTACTCCATTATTAGCTTAATTTTTATAATACAGTCTTTTTAACTAAACAATGTTTGATAAAAAAAGTTATTAAATTACATTGTTAAAACTTTTAGCAAAAATATGACAGAACAGTAGCTTTGCTACTGTGCCAACAAAGTAGGCCTAGCAGAGCTCGAAATAAGGCGACCTTTTAGGCAGAGCTCTACTTCGTTGACGCGCCTAAAAGTCCGGTAGTCTTGCTACGCAAAGCACGGTCAAAGAAGTAGCTCGTTAGGATGCGTAGCAGAGCTAACTTTTAGATCCGCAGAGCACGGTGGCAAAGCAACCGCTGCGACCGTAGTACTCGAGCATAGTACGGCACTAAAGCAAGTTTGAAAGGCCTTTAGCCGTGTCAACAAAGTAGAGCTCGGTTAATTGCTTACCGCTACGAACGTAGTACCCCTTTAGGGTCTGTTGCGGCTAAGGACCCTTTGGGTCCGTGGTGGCTAAGGGTTCTTAAGGTTGGGCAGTTGCTTTTCCTTTGCTAGCATGATATCCTCGGGTTAGAGTATTTCATTATCGCTTCGCTTTTCAAGCGCACTGGAATAAACTTTTATTATAAAAGTTACTTGATTAGAAAACCTTACCCTTTAAAAACAAAATTATGTTATAATTGATTGTAATTTTCTAAAAAAAATTTGACAATAGTTTTTATGTTATTTTTTAACAATTAAAAAGTTTTTAATAAATTTAGGCGGTAGATCTTAAGGGCTTAAAAGGGAGCTTTAGGCACATAAGGTCAGTCCCTAGCCGCCACAAAGTAGCGGTTAGAATGAAATAACCCTCTAAGGCTTTGCTACCGTACTCCGTGTAGCAGAACTAGAAGCAGAGCTCCCCTTGAGGCTCTTTAGGTCAGTTATTGCATTAACCGTATTTTGCTCGGCTAAAATCCTCAAAGCAAATACGGTGGACAAAAAGAAATTTATTAGATTTTCATTTTGTTAGAGTTTTTTAGTTAAAACATACACTTGATTTTTTGAAAGAAAGTAAAACAATTTTTTTTGATCTTTTTATGGGATTACCTTGGTATAGAGTTCATACAGTTGTATTAAATGATCCGGGTAGGTTAATTGCAGTTCACTTAATGCATACTTCTTTGGTGTCTGGTTGGGCAGGTTCAATGGCGTTTTATGAACTTGCAGTTTTTGATCCATCTGATCCAGTACTTAACCCGATGTGGCGTCAAGGTATGTTTGTATTACCTTTTATGAGCCGTTTAGGTATTAATCAATCTTGGGGTGGCTGGACTATTAGTGGAGAAACAGTAACAAATGCAGGCATTTGGAGCTATGAAGGTGTAGCTACAGCTCATATTTTATTATCTGGAGCTTTATTTGCTGCATCTATTTGGCATTGGGTTTTTTGGGATTTAGAATTATTTAGAGATCCCCGCACAGGTAATCCTGCTTTAGATCTTCCTAAAATTTTTGGAATCCATTTATTCCTTTCTGGATTAGCATGTTTTGGTTTTGGTGCATTTCATGTAACTGGTCTTTTTGGGCCTGGAATTTGGGTATCAGATCCTTATGGGATTACGGGTGGTGTACAACCTGTAGCACCATCTTGGGGTGCTGATGGTTTTGATCCATATAACCCGGGTGGCATTGCAGCTCATCACATTGCTGCAGGTATACTAGGTGTTTTAGCTGGTTTATTCCATCTTTGTGTACGTCCGCCTCAACGTCTTTATAATGGTTTACGAATGGGTAATATTGAAACTGTTCTTTCGAGTAGTATTGCAGCAGTTTTTTGGGCAGCTTTCGTTGTTGCTGGAACTATGTGGTACGGCTCAGCTGCAACACCCATCGAATTATTTGGCCCAACTCGGTATCAATGGGATCTAGGATTTTTTCAACAAGAAATAGAAAAGCGTGTTCAGACTAGTTTATCAGAAGGTAAATCGCTTTCTGAAGCTTGGGCACAAATTCCAGAAAAACTTGCTTTTTATGATTACATTGGAAATAACCCAGCAAAAGGTGGATTATTTCGTGCTGGAGCAATGAATAGTGGAGATGGTATTGCTGTTGGTTGGCTTGGTCATGGCGTTTTTAAAGATAAAGACGGAAATGAACTTTTTGTTCGTAGAATGCCGACATTTTTTGAAACTTTCCCAGTTTTGCTTATTGACAAGGATGGTGTTGTTCGTGCAGATGTACCATTCCGTCGTGCAGAATCTAAATATAGTATTGAACAAGTTGGTGTAACTGTAACTTTCTTTGGTGGAGAATTAGATGGTGTAACATTTAATGATCCTGCAACAGTTAAAAAATATGCAAGACGTGCTCAACTTGGGGAAATTTTTGAATTTGATCGTGCAACTTTACAATCCGATGGTGTTTTTAGAAGTAGCCCGCGTGGTTGGTTTACATTCGGCCATTTATGCTTTGCTTTAATATTTTTCTTTGGACATATTTGGCACGGTGCAAGAACTATTTTCCGTGATGTTTTTGCAGGTATTGATACTGATTTAGACGAACAAGTTGAGTTTGGAGCTTTCCAAAAACTTGGAGATACTTCTACACGACGTCAATCAGTATAAATTGAGCCAAAATTTTGAGACTTTAGTTTGTTTTACCCGTACTATACCTACGGATCTTCGATTAAGTAACTCAATTATGAGTGAATTTATTACGGCGGCGAAGTCGCTTTCTTACAGGTAGCGGAGCCACCGTGCTTTGCTCAGCTACTTTGTTCGTAATGAAATTCTCTACCGAGTTATTTTTTTGGGTTAAATGAACTATTCTCAATCAATAATCCCTTTAAAGGTCCTTTGCCGTGCCTTGCACGGCAAAGATTTTAAAGTTTGTTGTTACCAACATTTCAGTTTCAAAGTAAAATCAGAATTTTTTTACAAAGTAATCAATTAAAAATAAATTTTTTATGGAAGCTTTAGTTTATACTTTTTTATTAGTAGGGACTTTAGGTATTATATTTTTTGCAATTTTTTTTAGAGAACCACCTCGTATAGTGAAATAAACAAATGAACTTAAGCCAAATCCTACAAAGGATGAAGCATTTTAGTTTTTTTTGATACCTAAAAAGGCAAATATCAAATTTGTAACATCAAAAAAAAACAAATTTGATATTTGCCTTCAAACTTTTACCTTTATTAAAAGTTCTTTTTAATTTCAAGCCGAGCACGGTAAGCGAACTCTAATACCACAGTAAATTTTTAGACTATTTTTTACCGACTATTCCTCCGTTGCGGTAGCTAAGCTACCGTGCTTTGCTCGGCTAAGAGCCCGAAAGGGTATGGGGTTATTTTTTCTATTTTTAATAAAATCCAATTAATTCATCTTTTTTTGAGCTGCTGCCAAGTTTTTGCTGGTAGTTTTTTAATTATCACCGTACTTTGATGACCCCCTTTAGAGGGGATTTAATTAAAACAACTTAGAATTTTTTGTTAAATAGCTTGAGAAAAATAGCTGTCAGTCAAGCAGCTCGTTAAAATATGAAGTTTAAAGTAAGTTTGTTTCGTGAAACGTAACTTTTTATGGAAATAAAAGAGTTCTTCACCACAAAGTTACATTTTTTCCAATCATTAAGAAAATTATGGAGAGTCCTGCTTTTTTTTTTACAGTTTTTTTATGGTGCCTTCTTTTAAGTATTACTGGATATTCGGTTTATGTGGGATTTGGTCCTCCTTCAAAAGAACTTCGAGATCCTTTTGAAGAACATGAGGATTAATTTGTCAGTGAAATAAATTTTTTTCAAAGAAAAAATTCAAAAAAAGTTTTCAAGGGGTAGCGGAGCCCGAAAGGAGTATTTTATTCCCACCGTGCTTTGCTGGGCGAAGTCATTCGTTCAAAGTACGGCCCGCTAAGTAGTGCGTTAGAGTGTTTTGCTACTTTAAATCCTAAATAAGCAAGTAAAAAGTTTCAGTAGCGTAACAATCAACTGTTGCACGACTTATGCAATAGTTTTTGAGAGTTTAGAGTAGCTTAGTCGTGATTTTCATTTAAGGTTTTTAATCAACAACATAGTAGCTGCTACGGACCCAAAAGACCCTTAGCCGCAAAAGACCCTAAAGGGGTACTACGTTCGTAGCGGTAATGAAGTAACCGAGCTCTATTTTGTTGACATGGCTAAAAGCCTTTTAAGGTTGTTTTGTTACCATGCTTTGAGTAGCAAAGCTACCATTTAAGTAAATAGCTCTGCTACGCAAAGCACGGTGATTACGTTACCCCTTTCATTGCGATCCGACCTTACGGGTTCTTAGTCGTACTCAGGTACACGTAGTACGGCTCCCAGCCGCTATCCGTAAGGAAACGATTTTGTGGGCCGTATTTGGAGAACCTAACATAAAGTGACGAACACTGAAAAAGCTTGTTAGAGTTTTCAAGATTTACCCTATGCAATTTCGCGCAACAAAAGAGTTCATGAGAGGTTTACAAGCGTTGCGATCTAAATTGTAGTAGCCTCAAAACAGCTTTAATGAAATAGTTAAGACCTTTTTAGTTTATAGATTTTAGAGTCTTTTAGTTGGTAAAAATGAACCCTTTTGTTACCTCTCAAGTTTTTTGATTCTGAAATTTTATAACTTTTTTCAAATTAGTAAAAAAGTCTTTTACAGAAAGTAAAAAAATCGAAATTTTTCCTAAAATTTTTATGGCAACTGGAACTTCAAAAACAAAGCAAGATTCGTTAGATACTAGCAAAGTAACTACATTAGGTACTTTATTAAAACCTTTAAATTCAGAATATGGTAAAGTTGCACCTGGTTGGGGCACAACTGTGCTGATGGGTGTTTTTATGGCTCTTTTTGCCGTTTTTTTAGTTATTATATTAGAAATTTATAATAGCTCGGTTCTTTTAGATGATGTAAATCCAGTTTTTTAAGTGAAGAATTTTGTTTTTTGAAAAAAACTTTTGCAGTTTTATTTTTTATCTAAAAAATAAAAGTTTACTAAAAAAGCAAAATTACACAATCGGAAAGTTGTGGTTATCCCACTAGCGTGCTTTGCTGCCGAGCAAAGCACTCTAATAAGCTACTTCATTGAATGCCCGAGCGAACGCACTGCTACCGTGCCTACTTCGTTGACACGGTGGCTTTAACGCGTACTTTGCTTAGGCTTAGTATTAAAATTTATTAAAATTTTATATGTTTTTGTTAAATTTTCAGTAATAATAGCTTCGTTTTTTTATTTAAAATTTTTTTAAAACTCTAACCTAAGTCTTTAGCGTTTTCGAACAAGGTTAATACTATAACGAACTATTTCATTACAATTAAAATCAAATAGCTCGAATGAAAAACCTAGCGGAGCAACCGCCCGACCTAATGTGCCTAAAGGGTAGCTTTGCTACGCAAAGCTACCCTTTAGGCACATTAGGTCGGTGGCTTTGTTACTACGAACGTAGTACCACTTTGGACATTAAGCTGTGCTCCGATACTCATTAGGTTGGTTAGTTGCGGCTAAAAGCTCTATTAAAGTTTAGATTTGCGTTTTTCCTTAAAAGAAGCTTTACTAGTTTTAAAATAAGGTTTGTCATTTTTTGTGTAATAATCTATATTAAAAATTAAAAGGAGAATTGTTTTATGCCTATTGGTGTACCTAAAGTCCCATTTCGGCTACCAGGTGAATCATCTGCCCAATGGATTGATTTATATAATCGCCTTTATCGAGAACGAGTATTATTTTTATGTCAAGATTTAGATGACGAATTAGCAAATCAGCTTATTGGTATTATGCTTTATCTTAATGCTGAAGAAAAATCAAAAGGTTTTTTTATTTATATAAACTCACCAGGTGGTTCTGTTACTTGCGGAATTGCAGTTTATGACACTATGAACTACGTCAAAGCAGATGTTACAACAATTTGTGTTGGAACGGCAGCTTCAATGGCTTCTTTTGTTCTTGCTGGGGGGAACAAGGGAAAACGTATAGCTTTACCACATTCTCGTATAATGATTCATCAACCAGAAGGTGGAAGTCAAGGTCAAGCTACAGAAGTTCTTTCTGAATCTAAAGAAGTTATGCGTATTCGCCGCCAAGTTGGAAAAATTTACTCGGAAAAAACTGGTCAACCATTAAGTAAAATCGCAAGAGATATGGATCGTGACCAATTTATGTCAGCAACCGAGGCTAAGGAATATGGAATTGTGGATCAAGTAGCACTTAATAAATCTTAAATTTTTAGGCTTTGTTACCCCCCCTAAAAATAGAGGTCGTGAAGCGTTACTTCTCTAACGGGGGGCTAGCCACAAAAAAGCTCTAATTTAATAAGACAAACAAAAAACGAGTGCTATTATAAAATGTTTTATAAAAAAATTACTAAATATTTTTTGGTGCTGAACGAAGTACAGTTTACAAAGTAACTCCAATGAAAAAGATAAGCCAAACACGGCCGGCAGCGGAGCAGCCGGCTGTTCCGCTCCCGGTGAACCCTAATAAGTAGATTTCTAGGCTATTTTCTTTATAGCACGGTCAAGCGAGTAAACAGTTACGTAGCAAAGCTACGCTTTAGATCCGTTGTTGCCGTGCTTTGAGCCTTTGGGTCCGTTGCGCTTGCTACGCTACCCTTAAGGGTTTTTAATAGCTAATTGTGGTTATTCTTTACAAATGCATTGGTTAGAAGTTTATATTAAAAAGCAACCTAAGATATTATGTTAGTTTGCTTTATGTTTAGTTTTTTTATTAAATAAAAAGTTTAAAGTGCTCAGCAAAGCACGGTTAACAAAGTAGCTTGTTAGAATATGTCTTTAGACTTAACGGTCAGTGAAACAGCTCTTTAGAGTGCTCCACTACTCAACTTAATAACAAAGTTGTTTCATTAGTAGCAAAGGTTCAACTTTGTAATAGAAATAAAAAATTCAAACTTTATGATTGATTCTATCGAATCTAACAATTCTCAATTTATTAGACGCTATATAGTAATGGGGTCACGTAGATTTAGTAATTATTGGTGGGCTTCTGTAATTTTTTTAGGGGCAAGTGGTTTTTTATTAACAGGTCTTTCTAGTTATTTCGGCTTTAATTTATTACCCTTTATTAAAGCTGAAAACATTACATTTTTTCCACAAGGACTAGTTATGTGTTTTTATGGGACTCTTGGTTTTCTTTTTAGTTGTTATTTATGGTTAACGTTATTTTGGAGTGTTGGAGGAGGCTTTAATGAATTTAATAAAAAAGAAGGAAGCGTCCGTATTTTTCGATGGGGTTTCCCTGGAAAAAATAGGCGTATAGATCTTTCTTATTCCATAAAAGATATTGAAGCTATTAAAGTTGAAATAAAAGATGGAATTAACCCAAGACGTACTATTTCAATTAGAGTTCGTGGAAAACGTGATATACCTTTAACACGGATAGGACAACCCTTAACTTTAGAAGAAATTGAAACGCAAGCTGCTGAGTTAGCTAAGTTTCTTCAAGTTTCTTTAGAAATGGCTTCTTAGAAACTAAAATTTTTGTCATAAGATGAGCAAATATCCTAAATTCCATAATTTTACGCATGAAAAACTTTAATTCTGAAACTTCACAACGCAAAGTTTTAACCCTTAAAAAGCTTAATCATTAACAGTATAGTAGCAATTCCAAGCACGGTGGCGCTAACTGACCCAAAAAGGTACTACTTTCGTAGCGGTTACTTTGCGACCGTGCTTTGCTCGGGTACTGTGTGGTTAGGTCATAAGTCTTTAGATCGCTACCCGTAAAAAAGCTTTTTAGTTGTCTGCTACTTTTTACTCTAAAGCCTAACGGGGAGCAGAACAATGGTGTTTTACTCGACCAACGAATTAGCATTATAAATTTTTATTAGAGCTGCTTCGCGGACGCTGCGTATGTAAAGCCTAGCGAAAATGAAAAAAAATTTTCAATTATTAATCTCCATAACAAGCGCAGCGCCAATAAAAAATCTAAAAGGTTGAAGAGTTTAGATTTTTTCTTACCCTAGCACGCTAAGCATTTGTTTTTTCTTCAGTTTTGTTTTGGATATCTAATTTTTTAAAAATTGATTTTGCAAGAGATAAAGCTTTTGTTACATGTTTCAATCCTTTTTTTTTCCAATTAGATTTTCTAATATGTGTTTTTGTTTTCGATAATCGTTTTTTAGGAACTGCCATATATATAATATTAATTAAATAAATTTTGGTATGACTAATTATACCAAATCAAGTAGAAAAGCTTTTTCGCCTTCATTTTCTGCTATGAAAAAGCTTGAAACTATGATTTAAAGTTACATGCTTTCTTGCTGGACTTAGGCAACAGAGATGCTTCTTTGCAAAAATACAAGTTACTTTTTTGTAAAACGTTGCAGCAATACTTTATTCTCTGCGGCCCTAAATGGTTAATTTATGACCGATATGCTTGTAATGGTTGCCGAATAAAAGTCGGTCAACGACTCACGAGTTCTTTAGAATAATGAAAAAACTTTTTAAGAAAAGTAGGATTCACTAGTAGTTATTTGTTGACCCTAACGAGCCATAATTGTGCTTTGCTACGCAAAGCACAGTCGCAAAGTAACCACTACGAACCTAGTACCTGAGCTCTACTTTGTGGACACGGTAGCAAAGCAACCCTAAAGTGCCGAACGGAGTACGGTGGCTTTGCTACCCTTTGCCGTGTCAACAAAGTAAAGCTAGGTTACTTCATTACCGCTACGAACGTAGTACCCCTTTAGGGTCTGTTGCGGCCATGAGCTCTTTGGGTTCGTTGCGGCTAGGGGCCTTTTAGTTTGCGTTAGGGTGCTTCATTATCTTTTTTAAAAGCGATATTTCTATTTATAAACTGTATCATAACTCACGAGTCCACTGTTGGAGTTAATTCGTAAATTTTACCTCTAATGGGTAACCTTAGAGGTAAAAAAACTAAGCAGTTGCTTTGCTACCTCGTGTTTTTATTTTTTAAAAAAAGAAAAATCAATTTTTGAAGCAGAACCTGGCCAAATAAAACCGCCTCGTTTTGGAGCAATGGTATCAAAAAGAGAATCAAATTCTATTGACTTGTCTGCCATTTTAAAATTTGTGGGAAATTTATCAAAATTTATTTTTGAGTTTATACTTTCTGGTACATTTTTATCCGCCATCATATTCAAAGTAATATGCTCTTTGTCACTTGGTTTTAAAGAATCAAAAAGAAAAGTATAAGGTAAGGATTTATTTTCGTTTGGGTTTATTGGCCAAGCAGTAAATTTAACAGATTTCAAATTTGATTTGAAGTCTATTTTTTCACCCCCGTTAATGTTTTCTTTTTTGAAATATCCTGCTTGTGATCGGGGTAAGAAACGATTTGTAACTACAAATTTTCTTTCTTTTTCATCCCAACCAGCATAAAAAGGTTTTCCTTGAGTAAGCTCAAGAAAAGGTTTTTTTTGTAAAATTTGGGGGAGTTTACTTTTTATCGGAGAATCTTTATTTAGCTCGGGGTTTGCTGATGACTCTTCATGCAAAAGTGGCGAGAATTGTTCTTGAATTGGAACATTTCTTTTTTTGTTAGAAAATGTTTTATTAAACAAAGGTTGATCATATTTTAATACACGTTGCTTTTCTTGATTTTCTTCTTCTTCTAATGTTATTGAAAATAAACGGCGAAGAATGTCGGAAGTCCCTTTAAATTGTTGGTTATAAACTCTATCCGAGTAACTTTTTGACCCAGCAAATATGTCTTGAAATTGTTTTGCGTAGCGCCATTGTGTGTAATCCCGCAAACTATCGTAATAATTAGCTAAAATAAGTCTTTTCTCAAAAAGATCTTTTTCCTCAGCAGAACTTAAGAAATACTCAGAAGGTTGGCGTGATAAAAAAGAATCAATATCAGTTTGAAGTAGTTTTTTATAAACTGGGTTTGAATAAAATTGTTGTTTAATTTTTTTTTCGAGAGCTACATTTTTTGCATCAGATTCATCCGGTTTTAAATAATTTAAAAAGGCGTTGTCTGTAACGTCAAATAAAGCCTCCACCCCGGCACTATTTTTAATTCGGTTGCCTAATTCACCCTTAACAAAATCATCAGTTGTGTATTCTTTCTTTGAATTTGGTATGAAATCTAATTCATTTATTTCATCAAATGAGCCGTTTGACAATTCCTCACCGACAGTTAGGTTTTTGGAATCAAGCTCATTTTTTTCAAAATCTGAATGTTTTTCATTTTGGCGTAGAAAGTCTTGTTCTTCACGTTGTTCTTCCTCTTTTTCGGAAGAATGTGCAGAAATTTCTTGTGGAGATAGTTTTTGTTTTGATTTTTTGAAATTTTTTATCCACTTTAAAAAAAAGTCTTCAGAGGTTCCTGCAGAAAAAGCTTTTTGACGATCTAATTTTGTTTTCCAAGCATATTCACCTTCAAAATTTAATTCTTCAAAACTACTATTTCGAGTATTTCTTTCTAAATAGCGTCCTCTATCAAATAAAGCTAAATCTGCAGCTGGTTCATATTCTGCAATTTCTGGCGTGAAACCAATTAGAGGTTCTTTTAATTTACTTTGGGAAAAAAAAGTATTTTGAAGCCCTTTATCTTGCGAAACAAAACCTACAGGATTTGTTATTAAATAATCTAAAGCATAAAAAGGTATAGATGCTAAACTTAAACCTAGAATTGTGGTAATTAAAATGAAATTGATTTTTTCAATAGATTCACTATATAAAGTTCCAGTAAAATTTATTAAAAAAAAAGTAAAACGATAAACTAAAAAACCAAAACAAAAAGAAAAAAACAAACTTCCTACTAAAATACCTGCTAAATAACTTATATGTATTAAAAAATAATCAATTTGGTTTTTTGCGTTTATTGTTTCTAATATTGTAGGTTCGCTACTAACCGTTAAATTTCCAATATATTGAAATAAACAGCTTTGTTCAGTCCAGCCTAATAAAAAATTGAGACTAAAAATTTTGACTAATGCTCTGAAAGCTGTACTTTTAATTCTAGTAAGTTGAACTTCATGAGACATTGAATACACTATAGCTAAAATTAAAAAAAGACCAAACAAGTATTGAAAACTATCTAAAGAAAACCAAGGTAGAAAGAAAAGCCGTATTCCAAAAAAAATAGAAGCTAAAAAAAGACATTGACTTAAAATTGAGCCAAATGCAGCTGCTAGTCCTGCTGGTACTCCTTGAATAAGTAATCGTCGAAAAACTAGAAAATTAGAGCAAGAAAGTGGCAAACATAAAAAAAAACTGTTCAAAAAGCCAATAAAAAATTTATTTGAAGAAAAAAGCGGGGTTTGAAAAAAAGAGTAAATTCCACTAGTAGAATCATCTAAAATGAAATTTTCTTTTAAAACAGATAAAGAAAGTTGTGGGACTATTATTGGTAAATAGACTAAATCACGGAACCATTGAAAACTTATAAAATAAATAAAAATATATTTTAGAGATCCAAAAAAATAAACTAGCGTATGCTGTATAATTTTTTGAACACTAAGATCACCTGACATTGAATCGTAAAAAGTATTTAATAATTCAACATAATCTCTTATTGATGTAACAAATGACATAAATCACTTTAATAGTTTTATTGCATGTTAAACTTTAAAAATAAAAAGGTTACTTTAAAGGTGGCCCTTAGCCGCTACAAAGTAGCGGCAATAAAGTAACCGAGCTTTACTTTGTTGACACGGCTAAGGGTAGCAAAGCCACCGTACTCCGTTCGGCCCTTTAGGGTTACCGTGTCAACAAAGTAAAGCTCGGTTGCACACCTAAAGGGCCTAAAGGGGAGCTCTGCTACGTACTCTAACCCAAGCATAGCACTCGAACAAGCTACTTTTAACTAAAAAGCCTTTACCCGAGCTTGGTTATTTCATTAACTGTGCTTTGCTACTGTATCCACGAAGTAAGCTCGGTACTCGGTTCGTCAGTCTTTAGACCGAACGGGCCGACTTAACGGGTAGCAGACTTAAAAGGCCCAACGGGATATGGTTGCATAGCAAAGCTATCTGAGCGAAGCACAATCCGCTGCTTCTTACCGCCACCAAGAAGCGGTTGGAATGACAAAACCCTCTAAGGCTTTGTTCCTGTACTCCGTTCAGTAGCTCTGCTACGCCACGGTGCTTGGCTCAGTCGTTACCCGTATGGAATTATTTCATTAGTCTAAAAAGCTACTGTGCAGCCAAGTATAATTTAAGATTTTCTGAAATCGAAGTACAGGTTGCTTACCTCAAATACTAAGCTTCGCGGTATGGAAATGCGTGAATTGATGACCCCGAATTAAATACTCTTAAAGTTTTAGGTTTATAATTGCGGGCTTTGAAAAAGCTCGTTCAAGTTTTTTAAGCCAAGACAGATAGAAGCAACTCCATTGAAAATAGTTTTTTTAGGGGGTTTACTCTAATTAGCTATTTCGCCTACTCTGATATATCCAGTTTAGAGTATAAAGTTTAAAGCAATATACGCTGTGAAGCTTAACTTTTTCAGTAGCTACCAATCAGAGTACGATTGCTTCCGAATTAAAATTCCCTTTAGAATTCTGGCCAACAAAGTAGCTCTACTGGAATACTTTAGTGTTTTTTACTTTTTCTCCCGTTTGAAATGGTAACTAAGCTTTTTTAAAAAGCTAAAAGTTTGTAGTAGTAAGTAGAATATTAATTGCGTTAATAAAACAACTAGCAACAAACTAACTACCTGTTCAGGAAGCTTTTTATTGTATTACTATTAAATAAAGTTCTAGCAAAAAATGCTATCAATATTGAATATAAAGAACAAAATAATTCTGTATTATTATATTACTCTATCTTCAATAAGTTGTCTAAAATAAAATTGAAAACAATTTATTTGCTTTTTTAATAAAGTTTGGTGCTTACCCCCTAGCCTAAGTTTAGAGTGTCAATCTATAGATTGACACTCTAAACTTTTTCTAAAATAAGCTCGATACTTTAAATTTTAAATGAGTAATTAAATAGCTTTCATGAACGAGTTACAATATGATAGCCTGTAAAAGTTTAGAGTGTTTGGCTGGGTTGTTTCTAACCTCCCGTAAACGAAGAGAACAAATATACCTAACATCCTATCTATTCAATTTGAAGTTACCTTTTCGGGCTATTCCAGCTAATCGTCTCTAAACTCTAAAATTTTACGGAATAGAATTTGTATTTTTTTTGATTATTGATAAATCTCTGTCATTCAATGACAAGTCGTTTTTTTTTTTATAAAAACATTTTTTTGAAATAATTATTTACATTGTTTCTCTAGTTAAAAAAAGGGCATTTAGCCTTGTCAACAAAGTAGAGCTCGGTAAATTGTTAAAAACAAAATTAACAAGTAAACAATTTATTTCTTTTAACAAAAAATTTTGATGTAGCAGAGCCTAAAGGGTAGCTTTGCAACGCAAAGCACGGCTAGAGACCAAGCAAAGCACGGTTGTTTCCCTACCATTTAGGTTCGTTAATATTTTTTAATTTATGTAATAAGAAGTAGTGTAAAAAAAGCTCTGAAAAAAAAGGTTTTTTTTCAGAGCTTTTTTTACTAAAAATTATCTTTTTCTTAATATTTTAATAAGCTAGACCCATACTTCTAGTTGTTTCTGAGCCTAAATAAACACGAACACTTAAAAAATCAGTAGGACATGCTGATTCACATCGTTTACATCCAACACAATCTTCTGTTCGCGGAGCTGAAGCGATTTGACTTGCTTTACACCCGTCCCACGGAACCATTTCTAAAACATCTGTAGGACACGCACGAACACATTGTGTACAACCAATACAGGTATCATAAATTTTTACTGCATGTGACATAAAAAACTCCAAATAATTTGCTGAAGTAAGATTGAGGATTCGTTTTTTAGTATCCTAAAAATATAAAAAAAAAGCAACTTTTGTTTTATTTTTTGTAGTAGAACTACCCTTTAGGTAGGATATTATTTTTTTATGAAGTGATTTTGATCACCATAATTTAGATACAGTTTGTTTTTATAAAAAATTGATTTGTTTAAAAACTTATTCAATCATATTGTGATAAGTTGCTACAGTTGAAGGGGATATTTGATTTAAATATCGAAAAATCCAATATTTAAAAACTGTATCTAATAAAACTGGAAATGTTGCAACAAATAAAAGAACAAAATCTTCATTTTCAGGTAATCCTAAATTTCGTAGTAATATTTCTATAATAACTTCCCACCCACGAGGAGAATGAAACCCTACAAGTAAATCAGTTAACAATATTAATAAAAATGATTTAGTAGTATCGTTTAAACTATAAAGTGATTCTGTTAAAAAAGATTTTAAAATTATAATTTGTGGTTTCATTAATAAAAATAAACCATAAAGAGTAAACAAAGTTACTATAGAACTAAATATATTACTAATGGCTTCAATACTTTGGTTATTATAATAAAGTGATACTTCTACCGTTTTTTGTTGAATTTGATTTTTTAAAAGAAGTCTTGACGACAAAGAAATTTCATTCAAAGGTTCTTTTGCGACTGAAGGTGGTAACTCAATACTTTGTCTTGAAAAAGTGGGTAACAAAGTAGTCCCTTGCTTTATTACGGGTTGCTTTGCCATAAGCTCATTCGCTGACAATTCTTTTTCAATAGATTCTAGTAAATTAGATTGCTTAAGTGTGTTGAAATGTTGGCTATTTTCGTAATTACTTGAGGTTTTGAGAGTAGTTTTACTGTTTTCTTTTTCGCTGAAAGTAGAATCTTCTACTTTCGAATAGTTTTTTGTCCAACTTGTTTCATTTATTAATGATTCAAAAAATATTTTTTCTTCAAAATCGTGCATTTCTAAAAAAGCCCGATTTTCTTGATATGAATTTAAAAATATTTCATTTTGTTGTGTATTCCATATATATTGCGCTACAGGCAAAAATATAAAAGATTTTGTTAAAAAACTAGCAATAAGTGGAGTTATGATTAAAATAAAAAGACTTTTGACTGAAACTAAAACTTGATATCTTGAAATACGAAATTCTTGAAGAACAGCAATTTCAGCTCCCGGTAATAATTGCTTACGAAACCTATCAAAAGTACGCAGTATAGACCTTGGAACTAATCCAGTTTGCTCAAAAGCACGTTTTTGCATAATTTTCAAAAGAAAAAATTTATTATGAAGTACTTAGATAATTAAGAGGGCGGGGAGATAAAACCTCAAACACCTTACCGTTCCACTTAAAATAAAAACTATCTCCACAACTTTAAATTTAGAAAAGGTTAACCGAACGTAGTGCAATCGGTAATAAAAAAGCTTTTTATAAAATAAAACACTCCCTAACTTGTTATGTTAGGTGACCGAGCATAGTACAACCAAGTGACCCGTAGCCACCAGAAAGTAGGGGTTGCTCTAACGAAGTAAACTTTTAGGCCGAATGAAATACGGCTAGGGGCCGCTCGGTTATTACGTTAAGCGTGCTTTGCTCGGTCTAAAGACTTACGTTAATGAAATTATCTATACCCCCCCCCCTTCAAGAGGTTCGCAAACTAGGGTTGTTACCAAATAACTTTTTGGGATTTGCTATAGTTTCAAATTTTATGACCCAAGGGGTGTTTTATTTGGTAATTTTACACACTGTATAAAATGATATTCCCGCTGCTTTTTAGCAAAATAAAATAGTTTTTTTACTATTTTGTTACGCGAAAAAGCAAGAATTAACTAGTAGCCTCGTGTTACTAGTAAAGCAATAAGCCATGAGGCTACAAAGTAGCCGGGTTATTTGTTAGCGACTATTTTTTAACCGTTGTAAAAAAATGAGAAAAAAGTACTTTTTTAACTGAAGTTTGTTTAAAATACATTATATCTTTTTCCTTAAAAAGAAATCGTTCCTTAAAAAAAATTCAAATAAATTTGAAGTGTTGAATTAAAAAGTTTATTTTTCACTTAAAAATTTATATTTTTAAAAACTCAAGTCAATTAGAAGTTTTGTGTTTTTAATTAATAAAAAAGTTATTAAAAAAATCTTTAACAATCTAACACTAAATTTATTCTGTTTTATTATTGGTAAAAGAACAAAAATTAAAAAAAAGCACACTCTCGTAGCAAATCATGGTTGCAAAGCAACCGCTACGAACATAGTACCTGAGCTCTACGTCGTGGACACGGTAACAAAGTAGAATTTCGTTACTTGATTACCGCTACGAACGTAGTACCCCTTTAGGGTCTGTTGCGGTTAAAAGCCGTTTAGACCAAAGCAATAAGCTACAAAGCTTATATCGGATCTACTGCGCCACCTAACTCCTGCTATAGGGGGATTAAAAAAAGGATGGTTAGAATTTTTTCTTTGGTTAGCTTTTGCTAATCAAACCATTTTGTTAATTTGAATAAAAAGTATGACAAAGTATTGTAATCATTACAAATACAAATTTATATGTTTTATGCCAATTTTTTAGTGTCTAAAATAAATTGGGAAATCTTTTATTTTAGAAAAATGTAAAATGACAACTTTTCTTAACTTTTTAAACGTGTAGCTTTCCCAACTCTATCTCTCAAATAATATAATTTTGCTTTCCGCACTTTTGCTTGACGAAGTACTTGAATATTTTGAATAGAAGGAGAATGTAAAAGCAAAATACGTTCTACACCTACACCTTGGAAAATTCGTCGAACTGTAATAGTTGTATTTAACCCAGCTTTGTGTTGAGCAATAACAGTTCCTTCATAAGGTTGTACTCTTTCTTTTTTGCCTTCTTGTATTGAAACACCAACTCGAACAGTATCACCAATAGCAATATTTGGGAGATTTGACTTTAATTGTTGGTTTTCAATTAGTTGTACTAATGGAATTATTTTCATATTTTATTTTGAAATAGTTTTTTATCCGAGCAAAGCAAAGTAGCAAAGCAACTGCTGCTCCGCTGCAGCTAAACGCCCAAAGTTAATTTTATTAATAAAAAAAGTCGCTGTATTTTTAAAAAAGATGAAGCTTGCTTTCTTAAATAATAGAACTTTTTAGAGAGTAGAAGAATATGTCTTTAGACTTACCGGTTTCTCTAAATCGAAAAAAGCAACCTAACATACTGCGTGAAGTAAAAAAAGTAACTTTATTTCTTAACAATGGCTGCTGCGTTCTATAAGGGGTTGTTTGATTGCTGCTAGACTTGTAACTTTGTAGATAATTGAATGCAACCTAAAAAAAAATCTTAGGTTGCATAAACATCAAGAAAGTCATTAAAACATTAACACTGCAATGCTTTTTATTTCATCGGCAGTGAAGCAACCGAAAGATAAGCAATTGGCAGTGTTAATGTTTTGAGTAATCAACAATAAAAAAACTGGGAGCGAAGCAATCGACAATGAAACAGTCGCGACTAACTTTTTTACTATTAAAGCCTATATCCCCTCCTCACCTTAAAAAATAAGACTGTTGCGCAGCATATAAGGATTTAAACCATGGAAAAATATTTTATATATTTGCAGACTACAAGAAAGTAACGGATAGGTTTTTATTCCAAAATTAAAGAAACAACACCCGCACCAACAGTTCGTCCACCCTCGCGAATAGCAAATCTCATACCTTTTTCAATAGCAATTGGTTGAATAAGTTCAACAATCATTTTAATTCTATCACCAGGCATTACCATCTGAGTAGCACTTTCATCATCAGCACGAAAAGAAACTATTTGTCCAGTAACATCTGTAGTTCGTACATAAAATTGTGGTCTATAACCAGAAAAAAAAGGCGTATGTCTACCACCTTCTTCACGAGTCAAAACATAAACTTGCGACTCAAATTTTGTATGTGGTGTAATAGTGCCAGGTTTAGCTAATACCATTCCACGTTCAATGTCATTTTTTTGAATACCACGAAGCAACACTCCTACGTTATCACCCGCAACACTTTCATCTAAAGTTTTTTGGAACATTTCTAGACCAGTTACAGTAGTAGTTCGAGTATCACGTAACCCGACAATTTCAATAGTTTCGCCTATTTTAATTGAACCCCGTTCTACTCGTCCAGTTGCAACTGTACCACGACCAGTAATTGAAAAGACATCTTCAACGGCCATTAAAAAAGCCTTATCGGTATCTCTTTGTGGAGTAGGTATATAGCTATCTACTTGATCCATAAGGTTGAAAATTTTATCGACCCATTTGTTCTCTCCTTGTTTAATATCTGGGTTTTCACTTAACGCTTCTAAAGCTAAAAGTGCAGATCCTGCTACAATTGGAATTTCATCCCCAGGAAACTCATAAGTATCTAATGTTTCGCGAACTTCTAGTTCAACAAGTTCTAAAAGCTCTGCATCATCAACTTGATCTTCTTTGTTTAAAAAAACAACGACGTTTGGCACTCCAACTTGTTTGGCTAATAAAATATGTTCTTTTGTTTGTGGCATAGGGCCATCTGCACCTGAAACAACTAAAATAGCACCATCCATTTGAGCGGCGCCAGTAATCATATTTTTTACATAGTCAGCATGACCTGGACAATCTACATGCGCATAATGTCTATTACCTGTTTCATATTCAACATGTGCAGTGTTAATTGTGATTCCTCGCGCTTTTTCTTCTGGCGCGGAATCAATATCATCATACTTTTTGCCCTTTTTGCCACTTTGCGCAGCTAATGCCATTGTAATAGCAGCTGTTAGTGTTGTTTTACCGTGATCTACATGACCAATGGTACCAATATTTACGTGAGGTTTTTTTCTTTCAAATTTTTCGCGAGCCATAAAAAATAAATAATATAAAAAAAGTTGAACTGATTTTGAACTAATGATAGAGTAACAATTCAATCAAAAATTGCGAAGGTTACCCTAATCTCCATACCCTTTTTCGGACATAGCACGGTCAACGGAGTAGACCACTACCCTGTTGCGGTTATTTCATTCAGCAAAACTGAAGACAATTAATATTGAATTTTTATTTGAAACTTTAGGAAAATTTATGGAAAAAATAAAGTAAGTAAAAGGTCTCTTAAAAAAAAATCAAATAGCTTTTTTTACTAATTAGTAACAAGTTCTCAGTATACTATACCCTTTAGAGGTTATTCTCGAAGTCCAGTTAATAAAGCAGCTCCCTAAAAAGTCGTGTAGCACTTTAACAAGTGTTGCGTGAATTTAAGTTTTCGTGAAATACTAGAAACAGCTACTTGGTTAGCCGAGTAAGAGCACATTTCGGGTAGAATTTTAACGAGCTACTTCGCAGAACGTGCTCTTACTCGGTCAACAGTGCTTCGCTACCTTTTCTATGCTATTTTATTAAGGAAACTTCAAAAGCTTTTTTTCTTGAATGAAGATCAAGAATTTTTATTGGCTTTTTTTTAAATTTGGCTAAAGTTTGAAAAGTCTAATTAGACTTCTACGTTAGAATACCATTATTTTACAAAACTAATCAACTTTCTTTTTTATTGCCTTGTCAAAAGTTTTTTTCTAAAATCTTACCTAAAGGGTAGCTCTGCTACGAACTCTTTTTTTTACCAGACTTTTTGTTTAATGTAAGTAAACCTAACGGAGTACGGTTGTTTTGCTACCCCTTAACTTTGTAAAAAAGTTTAAAATCGTTTTTTTAAAATAAAAAAAACTATCCAACATTGTTTGTTAAATAACCTTTACTATTTATTAGAGTTTAACGAACTTTTAAAAGTTACTTCGTTACTACTTGGTCAAATTATCGAAATATGGGGGTTTTGCTTGGTAAAACTTTTTTATCCAAAACCAAAAAGTCTTTTTTTATCTCACTACTAAAACTAAAAAGGCATTTAGCCGTGCTTCGCTCGGTAATTTTTCACAAATTTAAATAAAAAGCTGTCCAAGCGGAGCACGGCTAAATGCCCTAAAATAAAACTATTTTTTAACTAAAAAAATACTAAAAATTTTTACAACAGTTCAAGTAAACTTTGTCGTTTCGGTGGTATAGTTCTACGTAACTGTTTATGTAATTCTTGTGGATTTCCTATTTGATCAATACGGCCTTTTTTAAAAACGACAATTTCATTTGCCACTTCCATGGCTTCTTGATGATCGTGGGTAACAAAAATTGTTGTTAAAGGAACTTGATCATGTAATCTTCGCAGCCAATTTCGTAATTCTTTTTTCACTTTTAAATCTAAAGCACCAAAAGGTTCATCTAAAAGCAAAACTTTGGGTTCGATTGCTAAAGCACGTGCTAACGCTACTCGTTGTCTTTGTCCACCAGATAATTGATCAGGGTAGCGATTAGATAATTTCTCAAGTTGAATAAGCTGTAAGAGTTGTTTTACTCTATTTTTTTTTGTTTCAGTTGTAGTATTTCGAACGTCAAGCCCAAATGCGATATTTTCGTAAACAGTCATATGTTGAAATAAAGCATAATTTTGAAAAACAAAACCAATTTCTCGTTCTTGGACCGAAAGAAGTGTGGCATCTCGACCAGCAAGCCAAATTCTACCATCATCAGGAATTTCTAATCCTGCAATTATTCTTAATAATGTAGATTTACCTGAACCGGATGGTCCAACTAATGCTACCAAAGACCCAATTTTAATTTCTAAATTGACCTGATCTAACGCTTTATAGTTACCAAAATGTTTTGAAAGATTTTCTATTAAAATTGTCATTTTTTATAGTATTTTTTAGTTTTCTTTAGTTTTTTTTGTCAAAAATTTTAAAAAACAAACGTAAAGAAAATTTTCAAAGGGCCCTTAGCCTAGCAAAGCACGGTTAACGAAATAACCGACCTTAAGGGCCTAAGACCTTTTAGGTCTTAGGCCCTTAAGGTCGGCCCTGAGCCACCACAAAGTAGCGGTTGCTTTGCAATTGCTTTGTTGCAAAAATGAAATAACTTTTTTTCAAATAAAAAATTACCTAGTAAAAAATCATAGAGTGTTTAAAGGGCCCTTTGTAATTAGATTTTGTGCTGATGAGGGTTAGGCAAGTTCATTTTAGTAAAATTTTGATATAGCTTGAGAAAAAAAATGGCTTTTTACAGTTGGTGGGCTAGAAATTGAATGGTTTTCTTTGAGCTGGTTCAATTTATTTAAAAAGTACTTTTTTTGGTTCCACTTTTGAACTCATATAAAAAGTGCGCCACTGAAGAGTTCTATTGACAGCTAAAGAAATTGCTTTATTTAAAAAAGTGAAATTATCTGATGTACTTGAAATGTTTTGAACTTGTTGCACCGGCAACGAATCAGACGGATCTTTTTCGGTTGATTTTAGGGATGTTGCTAGCTCATTGTTTTTATTTTCTGAGTTTTGCTCTAGACTGTCTAAAGTTGTATTTGTGACGTTACTATTTACTTGTTCTTGAGTTGGGGAACTCGTATATTCTAAACCACTAAAAGGTGCAACAGAGATAAAATTTTTATTGTTTTTTTGAAATGCATTAACGGGTATATCACAATTTAAACGTTGATTTTCTAAAAATTGAAACATTGTATAAAAAGACAAAAGAATTTCTCTATACGAGAAATCTGACTTTTGTTCGTTTTCAATTCCCAGCCAATTTTCTTCATTGTTAGAAATACTCTCAAAAACATCTATTTGATTTTCATCTGGAAAATTTTTCAAAGGTACTTCATAAGAAGACGTTAGTTTTGTATTTAATAAAACTTGTGACGCATTTTCTCCAGCAACACCGTAACTTTGACTTACTTTTTCTCTAAAAAGGTCCTTTCCGTTTTCCAAAGAAAAAATACCGTGGCGAACTTTATCTTTAGCCTGTTTTTTTTCCCATTCAAGCCATTTTCTCCTAACTTTTTCTTCACCGATAAAGTTAAGGCTTGGCTGAATACCATACGGTATTATTCCTGAAAGTTTTAAAGGTGCATCTTTATAAAGTGTTATTGTCTCTGATAAGGCTTGCTTTAAAAATGATCGAGGGACGATTAAATCAAGTAGTCCATGATGTAATAAATATTCTGATGTCTGAAAATCATCAGGCAACTGTTCTTGTAAAGTTTGCTCGATAACCCTTCTACCAGCAAATCCAATAAGTGCTTTTGGTTCAGCAAAGATTAAATCGCCAAGCATTGCAAAACTTGCTGTTACTCCTCCAGTTGTTGGAGAAGTTAAAACTGAAATATAAAGTAAATTTGCGCATGATTGATATACCTGCAAAGCAGCCGAAATTTTAGCCATTTGCATTAAACTGAGAATACCTTCCTGCATTCTTGCGCCGCCGGAAGCACAAACTAAAACAAGAGTTAACCCTTCTTGAGTGGCATACTCAATTAAACGTGTAATTTTTTCTCCCACAGCAGAACCCATGCCACCCCCCATAAAATGAAAATCCATAACCCCTAAAGCAATTGGTATTCCATCAAGCATTCCAGTTCCAGTTTGGATTGCATCTTGAAGCCCTGTACGTTCTTGAGCTTCCCTCAATCTTTCCGTATAAGGTTTTTGATCTCTAAATTCTAAAGGATCACAAGGTGACAGTGTTTCATCAAAAGGCCGCCATGTACCTAAATCAATTAGGTGATCAATACGTTCTTGGCTATTCATTTGCAAATGGAAACCACATCCAAAACAAACTCTTTGATTTTCTTTGAGATGCTTTATATATAAAATAACACCACAATTATCACATCTTGTCCACAAACCTTGACTTCCATCAGATGCTGGATGATTATATTTTGGGGCGTTAAGTAACTTTAACCTTCGTTGATCTTCAATCCACGCTAAAATAGACATATTTGCTTTTGTTAATTAAAAATTTTTTTAGTTTGATATAAGGGTAGCGATAGCAACCGTGCTGAAGCAGAGCTCCCGTTTAGGCCGCTCGGCCGAGCAGGTCTTTTGTTCGGTAATTTTCAACACAATACCTCAAACATATATTTTGCTTCTAGCATAAAAATTTATTTCATTGCTAACTATTTGCTCTGATAAGAGCAATCTTAACGTTGAACTAACTTTTTACTTTGAAGCTAAGATCTTATTTAAAACCCGAGAACAATAGACAGTGTAGTTTTCAACTAATAAATTTAATCTTAAATCCTCCTTGCGAACTCCTGGTTTCACTTATAGTTTTTCATCAAACCAGCTTGTTATTACAAATTTGTTAGCTTTGAACGTAGTACCCCTTTGGGTTCAGGGATTTGTTTTAACATTTTGAATCATACTCACTTTGAGTATCAACCATTCTTCCAATGCTCCGCTACCCGCGGCTCCATTATCCGATGCTCTGCTACTTGAGGATTTTTTTACTAGGCTTGGTGGTAAACTTTTGTTTGTATTGATTTATTTTTTCTTTTTATTGACGTCCCTTAAAGGCCGAACAAAGCACGGTCAACGAAATAGTTCGTAAAAGCCTAAAAGGCTCAGTAAAGCACGGTGGCGTAGCAGAGTTCGAAGCAGAGCTCCCGAGCATAGCACGGTGGCTCCGCTACCCTTTAGGCCTTTTAGGTGGGCTACCCGTAGCCCCTAAAAAGTAGCGGTTGGAATGAAATAACCCTTTGCTACCGTACTCTGCTCGGTAGCTCTACTACGAGCTTTGCTTTTGCTTTGCTACCTTTAATCTAAAGGTTTATTTTGTTAGCCGCTACAAAGTAGCGGCTAGAAGCGCCTAGGGTTGCTCTGCTCGATTTAGATTTTTTCATTGTAACATGTTCCGTAACTTTTTATATAATAAAAAGTTTAGAATATGAAATTTTTGAACATTAGCAAATTCAAGCAAAGTTTGAAAAGTCCTTGTTTGCTTTTTACTCTTTTTGAATTTTTTTTCTAGTTTACATCAATTCTAACATTTTTTTTTTTTTTTTATAGATTACATTCAAGTATCGTTTAAAAGTTTCTTAAATTTTTTGTTTTGCAGTCAAAAAATTTTCTTGGTTTTTTCTGACCACCCCTTTTTTATAAAAAAAATTTTAAATATTCTTCGGGATTGACGGGACTCGAACCCGCAACTTCCGCCTTGACAGGGCGGTGCTCTAACCAATTGAACTACAACCCCTTGATTTTACAGTTTTTTTTTTGCAAAGTTCAAACTTATATACTTTTTATTTTATTTCTATTAAAAATTATCAATAAAAAACATACCCTAAGGATTATAAAAAAATTTTTTATATTAGTACTTTTTAGTATATAATCTCATAAAAAATTCTTTTTAATAGTATACGCTTTTTTACTACGAATATCAAATTGTTTTTTAAAGCTAGCAAAACTCAAAAGAGTTTTCTTAATCTCTATTTGGCAACAGAGTAGTCTGTAATGATTTCAATTTCCTCAATCGATTTACAAACTTCGTCAATTCAAGCAAAGTTTGAAAAGCTCGCTAAAAAATATTTTATTTCAACAACTACCTACCAAGAACAAGTTAAGCTTCGCGGTTTGAGGTTCCTGAAAAAATAATCAGTAAAATAACTAGAATTAAAAACTTCTAATGACAAACCATTTTAAATTTTAAAGCTACTCGGAGAGAGAGGGATTCGAACCCTCGGTAGCTATTAAACTACGTCGGTTTTCAAAACCGATGCTATGAACCGCTCTGCCACCTCTCCAAATAAAAATATATCATAAATAAATAAATTCAGCAAAAAAAAGAAAAATAAAGTGTGGATTTCCAGGATACTAATTTTAAATTCAAAGAAAGTTCTCAAGCCGAAATAAATAATACTTTGATGTTAAATTAAAATGAGACATTTTCACAGTTAAAAAGTAAATTTTAAAAAAACTTAGTCCTTTTTATTACTAAAAACATTAAACACTAGTAGAATTATTATTGAGTATATACAAACAATGCGATAAAAAAAGTTGTCTATTAGTTTGTGCTTTAGTCATGACGTAACTCTTAAAAGTCGATTTTTTTTGTAAAAAATGATATAATTTAATAAAATGGTAGGCGTAGCCAAGTGGTAAGGCGGTGGATTGTGGCTCCACTATTCGCGGGTTCAAGTCCCGTCGTTTACCCTCTTGAGTTATTTCAGAGTTAAAAGTTTAAATTTTTTTGTTTGCACTTTCCTAAATTACCTAGTAAAGTAGAATTTATTTCGAAAAAACTCAAATATGACTGAACTCATAATAAGGATAAAGATACTTTAAACAGTGATTCATACCTTTATACTTAAAACTAAATATCGCCACTTCAAAGTAGTGGTATTGAGCAACCTAAAATGTTAAGATTTGCACTGTAAGGTTGCCCGAAAAAAGACAAAACAGCTGAAAACCCGTGGATTAAAAACACTTTTTTAAGTTATAAGTTAAAAGTCGCAAGCTCTTAGCGGTGCTTTGCTCAGCAACAAAATCGCTTGTTAGAGTATTTTAAACTTAACAGTATAAAATTTAAAATGCTTTAATGAACTGTAGAGCTCTTCCTTTTTTTTTTAATATAGCAAATTTGCTTATTTGTAAAAAATAGATAAAAATAATGTAAGAAAAAATTCGGGATGTAGCGCAGTTTGGTAGCGCTCCTGTTTTGGGAACAGGAGGTCGCAGGTTCGAATCCTGTCATCCCGATTTTGGTAACCAAACTTTTTAGCAAAATTTCTACTTTGAGTAAATTATTTCTAAATTAATAGCTACTCTTTGTATGCTAATAATGCTCAAAATTACCCCTAAAATAGAAGTTAACTAAGAAGTTTGAAAAGAAAACTCTAACAAGCTAATTCGATGGTCCGTAACCTTTAACCCTAAAAGGTTTTGTCGTTTGGGTTATTTTAGTCAAACAGTCACGTATTGAAAAACTTTACATTTTAAGTAATTGCCAACTTAAATGGCCGAGCAAAGCACAGTGGCGTAGCAGAGCTACTTTTTAGGCACTTAAGGTCGGTCCTTAGCCGCTCCAAGGTAGCGGTAATGAAATAATTGAGCTCTACTTTGTTGACACGGCTAAGAGTCCTTTAGGGTAGCTTTGTCTTCGTGCTTTGCGTAGCAGAGTCACCCTTTAGGTAGTTTAATACAACTGATAAATGAATAAACTTCCTTCAACAAGTCTTTTCCTACCTTGTTCATTTGTTCTTGATTTGCTTCTGGATCAGAGTCAATTGTTTTCCAGAATCCTTCTAGATCGAAATCATCTTCCTTCATATACTTCAAGCCCTCCAGCTTTATAAAATTTGTTATCATCCTGATCGCAGAAAATTCGAATAAAATAACAACTTGTAAAATACTAGAGAGGTATTTTTTAGTGTCGTTGCGCACATTAGTGTGAAATGACTGTGATAACGTCTCATCTGAGAATAATGTGGTATCCTTGTGAAAACTAGACTCGCTACGCTGTGATATGCCGAAGGTAATCTGTAGAATACGAATTGCTCTAGGGTTTTATGCAGGCCTAAGCTGTCACCAAGAGAATACTCTGCTACACGAAGTACAGTTTATAAAGTAACTTGTTAAAGTATTACGCGACCCGTAAAGAAGCTACTTCATAGACTGTACTTCGTTTTATTACTTTACTAGCAATAAAATTTAATATAACTAAGCAAATAAAAACAAACTAAAAATTCAGCATATTTTAAGAGAAGAGGTATAAAGTTTAGCTGAAAGTTATTGGACTAAGCAATTAATAAAGAATACCAAAATATTTGAACTTTATTTTTTAAAGGTAAAAGAAATAAAGCAATATTCTAAGTTTTTTTTGTTTTTTAATAATTAAACAAGGCTTTTTCAAGTTACAAACATTTTAAAAGTAGCAAAGATTAGGAATATTATTTAAAATTGGTGATATAATGAATTTGGATGACTTCTTTTTTGATTATAAATCAAAAAAAACATATATTCTTAGGGGGTAAAGGTATTGAAAAGACTCATATCAAAAAATACGCACAACAATACTAATCTTATTGTTATGAGAATAACATAAAGAATACATTTTACAGTAAAATTAAACTTTACTTAAGAGGCTATGTCGGTTATAAGTTTTTCTAATTAAAAAAAACCCTTATCCCTCCGTTTTTTTTAGTGTGCTGAGTATGCCTCCCCTTAACGGTAAAATGAGTAAAAATCATAGCAATGAAATAGCTCCAATAGAAAAGCTAGCATTAGGGTGTGGACATTTAAAGGAATTTTATTACCTTAAATCCCATAATCTAAAAAACTGCTTTACTACCGTAGCGCTTATAAAGCTTAACGGTACAGAGCTACCTAACACATAAAAAAGTGCCTTAAATGGATATTTAATTAGGAAACCATTCTAATAAGCTACATCGCTGACCGTACTTAGTTCAGCTAACTAAGTTTGGACCACTGTGCGTGTTAGATAGCTGCCCGAATGAAATACTCCATTAAAGCAACCTTCGTCGCAAAGTTTAAAAACGCTGCGCTTGTTAGATAATTACCTGAATGAAATACCTCGAATGAGAAACCCCTGAAGAATTGCCTTTAGCCGTGTTCTACTGGGAAATGTTGTAACTCGTTACAGTTTCAAGCGTATTGGTATGGAATGCAAAATTAAGGGGAAGCAAAGCAATTACAATAAAAAAAGCTTTTTAGGCCTTAAAGAATGTAGTTTCAAACGCTTCGATAGGCTTTATTACACCTTAAAAAAGTGACAAAGTTAGCTTCCATTCTACGCAAGCTTGAAAAAAAGTAACTTTACATTCAAAGCAAGGTTACTCCGAAACCTTTAAAGGAACAAAAATTGAATTTTTCATTCAGCTTTGCTGAATCTCTGCGAATATTTTTTGATTAATGGTTTTTATTTCAAATAAAACTATTAAAAACGAAATGCTTTTTTGCAAAGTAAAATTTGAAATATAATTAACAAATATTTCATTTCTAATTTATTATTTTTTTGGAGATTTTTTTAATTTATGGCTTTAATAATTGCGAAATTACCTGAGGCTTATGCACCTTTTGATCCAATTGTTGATGTATTACCTGTTATACCAGTGCTTTTTCTAGCTTTAGCTTTTGTTTGGCAAGCTTCAGTAAGTTTTCGTTAATACAGGGTTGCGTAGCCACCGTGCTCCGCTTGGCACAAAAAAGCTTTGAAAAACCTACTTTTTATGGGGAGCCGTTTGCAGCTTAATTTCATAGATTAACCCTGATTGTAAGGACTAAGCTTTTTTGAAATAGTTGAGTAAAGTATTTTGAGAAAAGCGGAATTGAGCGGTGCATTTTAAACTTCATCCCGCTACGCTTGAAATACTCTAACCAGATATTTCCTTAATAACTCGTTAAAGTGCTCCGCGATAGAGCGTAGCACGGTTAATTTATTAACCGTGCTATGTTGGATTTAAATCAACCTAACATTTTATGTTAACTTGTTCCTTACCGCTGCGTTTTCCATTAAAGGTTGAGGGTGTGAAGTTTCGAGTTATTTGCTTTAGTGCTGCTCTTTTTTAAAAAAGAGCAGCAAACATAAAATAATCTGGGTAGCGATAGCCACCGTGCTCCGCTCGGAAATTTTATTTTTTAAAATTTCCACAGACGTAAATGTAAGCTCTTCACCAAAATTTAGTTTAAATTTATTTATAAATAGTATGAATTTAGAAATTGTTTTTCAATTAGCAGCTTTGCTTCTTGTTGTAGCAGCTGGTCCTTTAGTTATTGTTTTATTAGCAAGTAGAAGTGGAAATCTTTAAAAATTCAATCAAAAAACAAAATCCTAGCAATATCTTTTCTATTTGTTAGAATAGTCTGGTCAAATGAAGTCCGCAAAAAAATTTTAAATTTTTGTTGACTTTTTTAACTCGCAAGTGTTTTCTAACATTTTGTCTAATTTTTGTTAAAAAATGAAATAATATTCTAGTAACGAAGTAACTCGTCAGAGTAAAGTTTCCAAAATCCTTACCAAAGAATGGTAAGTCTTCCTTGTCATTAAATGACAAGTCTTCCTTGAAGTTTAACGAAAAAATCTTAATTTATGGCAATTACAGAAAGTCAAATTTTTATTGCATTATTTCTTTCACTTATTACTGGTATACTAGCTGTTCGGCTTGGTATTGAGCTTTATAAATAGTTGTAATATTGTTTATACTTTTTTTTATTTTTATAGAAACCCGTAGAGTCGCAAAATCTGGTGAAGGACTCTAAACCGAACGGGGTGCTAACAAAGAAACCCTTAGGGCTGAGCAAAGCACAGTTGCTCTAACAGATCCATGGATCTGTTAGAGCAACTGTGCTTTGCTCGACCACTACCCATAAAGGAGCTTTTTTATTGCCGCAATATTTACTTTTTCATAGAAAAAAGCTTGTTACAGTACTCTATTCCATTAGGCTCGAATGAAGAAGCTTTATACCGTTACACTTTAAAAAATCTAAAAACTATTTCGTTGCCCAGCAAAGCACGGTCAACAAAGTAGCTTGTTAGAATATGTCTTTAGACTTAACGGTCAGTGAAACAGCTCTTTAGAGTGCTCCGCTATCGGTTAAAATCAATTAAAACTTCAAAAGGTGTTTTTCATTTAGAGTGTTTTATCCATGATATTTCATTCGAGTGCGAAATACTATAACGCTTAAAAAGATTGGATAGAAGGCTTTGTTTGACTTATAAATGGGAGCAAACTCATAATTCTTGCATTTTTTATAGCTTTTGTCATATATCGTTGTTGCTTTGCTGTTAAGCCGCTTAGTCTTCGAGGTAATATTTTACCTTCAGCCGTAATATATTTCCTTAATAAAATAACATTTTTATAATCAATAGTACCTTGTACTAAAATTTTACTTGATTTTTTGGGGACAACAGGAATAATTTCTGTTTTGGGGGATAGTTTTATTTTTAGCATAAACTTTTTTATTTATTTACCAACCAAATAAAGTATGATAGTAAACCACCTAGCTTATTTTGAATTAGAGACCTTAGCCGAGCAAAGCAGGGTAGCCGTGTCAACAAAGTAGGTGTACCTCAAGCTTTTAAAATAGTCTAGAAGGTTAGATTCTATATTGAAATTAAATCTAACGAATGCAGTAATTGACGAAAAGCATCTTGATCACGAACTGCTAATTGAGCTAAAACTTTTCTATTAAGAAACATATTAGCTTTTTTTAAACTATGAATAAAAGTATTATAGTTTAATCCGTAGTTATGACTTGCTGCATTAATTCTAGTAATCCAAATATTTCGAAACTCACGTTTTTTTTGATGACGATCTCTATACGAATAACTTAAAGCTTTCATACTTTGTTGTTTTGCGGTTCGAAAAAGAGTTGAAGAAGATCCTCGGAAACCTTGTGTAATTTTTAAAATTTTTTTGCGTCGCTTACGTGCGACATTACCACGTTTAATTCGAGTCATAATTTTTTATAAAGATAAAGATATAGAAATACTGTAATAAACAGGGCTATCCTAAAAGATAAATGAGCTTTTTTTTTCCAATTGCTAAAAAAGAAAAACCTTTTACAAGGTAATCTCCAACCGAAGATAGCTTTTAAGCCGAACGGAGTACGGTTGCTTTGCTACCCTTTAAATTAGAAGTTAATAGCTTCACCCTCTGATCGGAACATTATCCTCGATAGGGAATAACTCGTTAGAGTATTTTGTGTAGAAGACTCGAAGCAAAGCTCCCCTTTAGGCCCTTTAGGTCGGTTAACAATAAAAAAAGTAAGTAAGCTGCTTCGCTGCCCAAATCTAAAAAGAATGAGAGAATAAAAAATACGGTTGCTTTTTTTTTCTTTTTGAAGTTGGTTCAAATTAAGCTCTTTATCTTAGATAAAGAGCTTAAATCAAAACAAAATTCTTAACAAAAATTTTTCTTAAACTTTACGAGAATAATATTCAACAATAAGAAGTTCTTGAATATTTAATTTAACCCATTCTCTAGCTATAACAGCATTAATGACTGCACTCATATTTTCTTTATTAAAAGAAATATTTGGTGGAATTAATATAGATTTAGAAAGCTTTAAAAAGTCAGCAATTAATTCACGTGACTGTTTTTTTTCTACAACAGAAATAATTTCTTTTGGTTGACATTGATAGCTTGGAATATTCACTTTTTTATTATTTACAATAATATGTCCATGGCTTATTAATTGACGAGCTGCTGATATAGTAGGTGCCATCCCTAATCGATATACAAGATTATCCAATCGCATTTCTAATAATTGTAGTAAAACTTCCCCTGTAGATCCTTTCAGTCTTCGTGCTTGACGAATATATTTTATTAATTGTGTTTCTGTAATTCCATAGTTGTATCGTAATTTTTGTTTTTCTTGAAGACGTATACCATACTGGGAAAGCTTTTTTGGGGTTGAACCATGCTGCCCAGGTGGTGTTTGTCTATTTGCTACTTTTTTTGTCAAACCTGGTAAATCACCAAGTCTGCGTACAATTCTTAAACGGGGACCTCGATATCGGGACATAATTTTTTAATAAAATTTTAAAATATTTTGCTAATAAATTTTCAAGTAAAAAAACAAGAGCGGTAGCGGAGCAACAGTTGCTCCGCTACAGCACTTTCAACTCCAAACTCTTGCCTAAATGGTAGCTTTGCTACACCGTTGCCTGTTTTTAAAACCACTTAACCATACTAAGCAGAAAAATAATAGACAACATAGTAGGTTTTTATTATATAAAAGTTAACTTAATAAAACTTTAAAATAAAAGATAGCGCCAACAGCGGAGCAGCTGGTTGCTTTGCGACCAGTGAAATATTTTTTTGGTTGGGAGTTAAACGTATTGAGAAATATTTAAGGTTTGCTTTTTAAAAAAACTTGTTAGATTTCCTGAAAACAATAGCTTTTTGTTAATGTTTCATTTGATTTTATTGAATTACTAATGATAATAACACATCTTTATTGAAACAAACAATAACTATGATTTTTTTAAATACGTTAATGCTTTTTCTCAATTTAATCGTCCCATAACTTTTTAGGCAGAAGATACCACAATATCAAAACAAATTTTGAAATCGAGGTAGCGGACCTAAAGCGCATAAAGGGTAGCGGAGCCACCGTGCTATGCTCGGGAGCTCTGCTTCTAGCTCTGCTACGCAACCGTATTCGGTTTAGAAGATTATGTTTGAAGAAACAAAATATTGTTACTCTAAACCCTAAATCGAAAAGAATAAGGTTAACGGCAAAGCAGTAACGAAGTAACTTTTAAAAACTTGTTAAAGACGAGCAAAGCACGGTGGCGTAGCAAAGCTAGAAGTTTTGGTTTGGCTCTAAGAGTAATAATGTAGCTCCAAGAATCAAACACTTGGTTGTTTCGAAAACGAGAACCAAATATTCGATTTTTTTCACTTTCAATGGCTTGGCAATCGGCTGTAAAACAGCCGATGAATTATATTTAAAGTTATAGAGTATTGAATTTGAGCTTTCTGGTTAAACCTGTTTCGCTACCGTTACGATAAAATAACAATTAACTTTAAAAAATTAATCATTCGGTAAACGTCCAGTCATTTTTAACCAATTAATAGCTTCAATATAGTTAGTTGGAGCTAATCTAATAGCTTCTTTCCAATAATCAGCAGCTTTTTCAAAAAGCATTTTAGATATTTCAGCTTGGCCTCTTTCTAAAGCTTGAAGACCACGGTAATGATAAATAACAGCAATATTGTTTAATGCTTGAGGTAACGAAGGATTTCGTTCTAAAGCTTGATAATAATATTCTAAAGCTCGACCATGTTCTCCGTTGCTTGTATGAATTAAACCTATATTATATAAAATATAACTGCGATCATAAGCATCTACTTCAAGTCGCATAGCTTCGTAATAGTTTTGAAGAGCCTCCGCGTATTCCCCTTCTGATTGTGCAGACATTCCATCACGATAATAAGTAAAAGCTTGCTTTTCTCTTTGAGAAGTTGGCAGTACTTTCAATAAAATATCAGCAATTACTGTAAACGTTTTATCAATAAAATTATCATTTCTTTGTGATCTAGGCATACTATCAAAAATTGTTGAATGTAAATTTTTTATTTAAATCGCGGCAATGTAATAGCCCGTAAGCTAAATAAAAAGGGTTTGAAAAGTTCAATGAAATAACCTTTAAAACGGTAGACTGGAAACAAACTAAATCGTTAAAATTTTAAAAAAGCTAATTTTTAGACGTGTATCGTTGTTCTCTTAACGTTTCGGTTGGAAAGTGTGAAATTTAGAGCCGAACGGAGTACGGTGGCTCCGCTACCCTTAGCCGCCACAAAGTATCAGTTGTAATTAAATAACTGATCTAAAGGGGAGCTTTGCTACGCAGAGCACGGTCAACAAAGTTAAACGCTACGAACGTAGTACCCCTTTGCGTATTTAGCCGCAACAGACCCTAAAAGGGTACTACGTTCGTAGCGGTAATGAAATAACCGAGCTCTACTTTGTTGAGACGGCTAAAAGCTTTTTAGGGCTGCTTTGTTAGCGTGCTTTGCTCGAGCCGTTATGGTTAAGGTGAGTTACAAAGAATAAAGTAACTTATTAGGATATTTCAAGCTTAGCGTTTTTTTGTTTAAAATGCTTGGCAGTAGCGAAGCAACCCTACCGCTACTCCGTTGCGGCTGTGTTCAAAAAATTTTATTTTTTTCTTTTAGTCCAAGCTTGGACTAAATTTATTCCAAGTAATAAAAAAAGGGAAAGGAGTAAAACTACTGTACCTATTATTGTTGCTCTTTTATAATCATATTGTTCTAAATTTTGAAAAATAAGTACAGAAGCTATTAAATCTTTTAAAGGAATATTTGACGAAACAATAACAATCGAACCATATTCTCCTATTGCTCGAGAAAACGCTAAAGTCAAACCAGTTATAAAAGCAGGAAATAAAGGAGGGGCTACGATTTTTAAAAACGTTTTCCACGAAGAAGCTCCTAATGACCAAGCTGCTTCTTCTAATTCTATTTCCATTTCTTGTAAAACGGGTTGTATTGTTCTAACAACAAAAGGGAACGAAACAAAAACCATTGCTATAATTATACCTAATCTAGTAAATACAACTTCTACGCCCATTTTAGAAAAAATAGAACCTATCCAACCTCCTTCACTGTAAACTGTAGCTAAAGTTAATCCAGCCACAGAAGTTGGTAAAGCAAAAGGTAAATCTATAGCTGCATCTAAAAAACGTTTTCCTGGAAAATTATATCTTACTAAAATCCAAGCTAAAATAAAACCAAAAATAGCATTAAAAATGCAAGCAATAAATGCTGTTGACAGGGTAACAAAATAAGCCGACAATGCAATAGGTTCTGTAGCTGTTACCCAAAAATCTGCAAATAAAGTTTTGCTCGCGTGTGTTAATAGTGAGAGTAGCGGCAAAATTAAAATGAAAATAAAATAAAAGAAAGGAAAAAAAAAACCAAAATTTGTTTTGACTATCTGAAAAAAATAAAAAGTTCGATTTACGAGAAAACTTTTCACGTAATTATAAAAAAAATTTTTTTTTTTATTAAAAATCATAAATAAGAGCTAATTACCAACTAGGAAATATTTTTGCTTGTCTTCTAGTTCCAAACCAAAGCTACGCGCCTTAAAGGTTAATACGCCCAACTCCAAAATGCTTGGGTTTTCCTACAAATTTTGCTTTATCAGTTAGATATTTGCTCAAAGAGCCTCGGTATTGCAGCTTTCTATTGGGAACCCTATGGTTTTATCATTACGGTTGTGCTGAAATAACTTTATACCGCTGCGCTCGAAAAAAAAAGCGCAGCGGCGAGGTAGGAGCCCTAGCTGTACTCCGTTTAGCAAAAATATCGACCAAATGGGCCGACCTTAAAGGCCTAAAGCTGCTCTTTAGGCCCCTAAGGTCGATTTTTAGGAGCTTATTAGAGCGCTTTGCTCGGTTTAGAGCAATGAAATAACTTAAAACCCTTTTAGGCTATTTCATTACTCTAACTGCGACGCTGACCGTACTCCGTTCGTTTTAGAGTATAGAGTTGTTGTATCCCATTTTGTTAGTAGCCTAGGCGACCTAAAAAGCGTAACAGGGTAGCGCACCTAAAGGGCCTAAAAGGTAGCGGAGCCACCGTGCTATGCTCGGGAGCTCTGCTTCTAGTTCTGCTACCCCATCGTACTTTGCTAGACTAATTTCCTTTTCAAGAAGTTTGTGAAAAACATTCTAACGAATTCTTTCATTAACCGTACGGTGTAACACCGTTTATTAACAAGGAATAAAATATTGAGTTTGAATGAGAATTCTCTACTTTTGCGAAGGATTAGACAATAGTCTAATGAAATAGCTTATCTAGTTTCATCATCACAGTTGTAATGATACTGGCATTAATTTTGCAAATTTTTTGAAGTTTTAAAAGAAGAAAATTTAGATTGAAATTGCAAAAAAATGTTGGCAATTTCATGTTCTCTTAAAGTTTCATAGCGTAATAAATAATCAGCAAAAAAATCGAGTATTTCGCGATTTTCGTCTAATATTAAAAAAGCTTTATTAAAACTACTTAAAACCAATCCTTGATAAAGAAAATCCCTATTCATTTTATATAAATCATTCCAATAAAGCGAAAATCTTTTTTTTCTCTTGTAAAAAAACACTTTATTGATCCGTTCTGCGCTATTGAGAGGAGAATTAGGTTTAAGTGAAAAAGTATTTAATAAATTAGATGATCTATTGGTGTTATGATAATTTTCATCCGCAGGAATCCACTCTTCATTTCTGAAATTTTCTGCAGGATTAGTTAAATAAAGACGAGACCAATTTCCAATCGACGAATCTATAAGACTTGTTTGTTCAGTAACATTTTTTTGCCACCATGCCCGTAATGACACTCTTTGAAAATTTTTTTTAGAACGTTCTTGATGCTGTGGAAAAAATTCTACTTGATTTGTCAAATTTTTAAAAAAAGAAAGAGTATCTTTTTGTTTTAAATCTTCATCGTTTTGTTGAGTAATTGTAAAATTCCATTTTTGATGAGAAAGTTTTTTAGAATAAAAATACCACTTACTTATCATAAATTGTGACAAAAGAGTAGCTTCACTCATATTTTCTCTATGCAAATCTGATTCCCAAAGAACTAATTTATTGCGTGAAAACGTTGTGTAATTAAATAACGATTTTGAATTTAGGGATGGTTTGTTTGCATTTTTAAATAAAACAAGCAGTTCAGAAGCTTTCTCAGCATAAGAGCCAATGAGAATATTTTCTAAAGCATAACGTGTCGAAAAGTTATCAAAAATTCTTCCATTTTTTGTAAAGCTTCGAAAGTTATTTTCAGGAGTAGTTGATCGACTTGATGTCCAAAGATTTATAAAAACACAAGACGGGTGTTGAGGCAATAAAGTATAAAGTACAGATTTACCAGCTTGTGAGAAAGCTAGTCGTTTTAAATAGAAGGGATCTTTTTTTGGTTGACCAGCAGCTTCACGACCGGTTGTTTCACTGTCGGTTAGTTTCTTACCGGTAGCGGAGCAACCGGCTGCTTTGCTGCCGGCAATTACTGGTTTATTTCTTGTACAACTTCGAATAAAATTTAATCCTTGTTCAATGGTTTTAGTGGTATGACTTGTATCTTTTAAGATTGCTTGTATAGAAGATTCGTTCATTACAGCGGATATATCTGCTGCACTCAACCCATTTGTGCGATTAGCTAAATAAGCCCATGAAATATTAGGTTCAACTCCAAGATTTTTGCTGTAAAGTTTGAAAATTTCAATTCGTTTTTGTTTTGTTGGATATTCCAAGGGAATTATTTGATCAAATCGTCCTGGGCGGATAAATGCAGGATCAAGAACGTCTGGTCTATTTGTAGCGCCTATAACAAGAACTCCACGACGTGCATCTAATCCATCCATTTCAACTAAAAATTGAGTAAGAATATTTAATTGAGCGTGTCTTGATTCTGATTGAATGGAAGGCTGGTGAAATAAACCTTCAGGGCTTTTGTTTGCTTTCGATGTAAGCATTGTTTCGTCTGTATTTTCTAAAAAGTTAGACGTATTAAAAGACACTTCAGAAGTATGTTGTAAACTTTTCTTTGAACTCATATTCTCAAAATCAAGATCAGAGCTATGGCCCATATTAGACGAGGCAAAAGCTTCAACCATTCCATCACTCCCGGTTGGATTTTGAACTAAGTTATCTCTTTTCCCCCCTAATGTATCAATTTCATCAATAAAAAGAATGCAAGGTGCTAGTTCTCGTGCTTTTTCAAATAAATTCTTTAATTCTTGAATACCTTTTTCTTGCTTTTCAGCCGTGGTTATAGTGCTCCCAGATTGTACTAAAATTGGAACCTCAGCCTCGCCAGCAATAGCTCGCGCTAAAAAAGTTTTTCCAGTTCCCGGTGGACCAATAAAAAGAATACCTTTTGGAATACTATTACCTAGTTTAAACGAACGACCTGCATTTTTTAAAAACCATACAATTTCAGATAATTCAGCTAAAATACCATCAATACCCGCAACGTCTTTAAACCGTTTCTCCACCCCTTTTAAAACCCTAAACTCTTTGTCTGTATCTCCAAGTTGAAGATTATTTTTTATCCCTTTATCAAGGAGACCTATTTGAATTAAAAAATCAATTAAAAAAATAATAACTTCTTGATATTCTTGGTAAAAATACTGAGAAAGTTTCAAGCCAAATAATACAAAAGATATCTGAGTAATAACTAACCACGAACTAGAAGTGAACGACTGAGACGGGAAGTAAAAAGAATTAGATGGAAAAACAACGCTGCTAACTTTTTCTTGAAAAATTGTTCTTTCTCTTTTATAGAGATTACCACAATGTTTTTTAGATATAACCTCAGTATTTCCTAATGAACGGGACCAAGGAAGGGTATGAAGAATAAATTCTTGTGGTTCTACTTGTTGAGCAAAAAATTTCTGAAAATTAAGAGGATTAGAATCAACAAAAGTCAAAGGCCCTATGAAAGCTTTTGGAAAAGCAATTCGCGTTAAGGGGGGTACTATAAAATTTTTTTTCTTAATAGTGACTTCAGTTTCTAAAAATTTTTGAAAAATCGAACTCCATTCTTTTTCTTTTAGAAGAGGTATTTCTTTTTTTTCAGTTGAAAGTATTCCAGAGAAATCTGGATACCAAACCATACTATCAAAGACAGTCACGTCCAAGTCTAGGTTAGTTTCTCTCAGAGCCTTTTCTGGGATTGAAAAACTTTTTTTTATTTTTTCAAAACTAAATTGCTTTGATTGAAAATGATCTTTTTGATACCCAAAAAAGCTTTTTTGACGATCAGTTAATGAATTTCCGGTAGAAATAGAATCTTTTAACCATTTTTTAACTAAAGTTTCATTTTTTAATTTCATATCATACCCAGTAGTTTTTTTTCTGAGTAGAAGACCTTGATTAAAATTATCCACTTTCATTAACATTGGTCGAAATTTTAGCTTAAAAACTAACTCTTCAGGAGAAGAATTTTCAACAGGCTGCCAATGAGTTAAATTAGAATGAAATTTTAATTCTAAAGGTAAAAGCTGTGGTCTAAAAAAAATTTGAGAAAAAAAATCTTTATCCTGCAAACACAAATTGTTCCAGAAAGTTGACAACGGAGTAACTTGTCCTAGAATACTAGAATTAGGCAATGAAGGAAATTCAATAATAGACCCTAATGAGCTATTTCGTTGGCCCGAAAAGGTTAAAAGTGTTTTTCTGAAGAATTTTATAATTGGGTTTTTTTCAGAAAAAACTTGAAAAGGAAAACTATTTATTTTTTCGTAACTTATATCTGGATAAAAAAAACCAGATCGAAGTCTTGAATTTACCCAAGAACTTGGTTTTTTTTTACTAGACTCTTCAATAAAATTGAAAAATTCTGAAGCAGAGCTACCCTTTAGACCGGACAACGAGGTAGCAGTAGCACTCTGACGAGCTATTTCATTTACCGTGTTCCGCTGGGCAGTTGGTCGGCTAAGTAGTTGGTTAGAACTTTGCACGGCCGATTCATCCGAGTCAAAAAAAAGACCATCCCAATCGATTTCAGAGACATCATAAGAACTATTTAAATTTTCTTCTTCAGAAAGATTATAAGAACTATCTAAATATTCTTCTTCAGAAACATCGTAACCATCTAAGTCTTCTTTATTATCAGTATCTAAAAAATATTTTTGAATCTTATTTGTATCAACAGAACTAGAAACTTTTTGAAGCGATGTAAAAGGTAAAAGAAAATTTTCTTGTTCATCCAAATTTTGAATAAAATTAAATAAAAAAGCTTTTTTTGTTTGATATTCAGCTTTTTTATTACTAATATCGTTAGTTATAGCAGTCAAATTTTTATTCGAAAATTTTTTTAAAGAAATGGGGCCCTTAGCCCGTGCTTCGCTCGGGTTTATTTCAACTGTTGACTCTAATAAAGGGTGTGAAGCTGCTTTACTAACAAAAAACTCTTTCCCAAAAGGTGTTGAAACAGAGCTCCCCTTTAGGCTCAAATCTTGACAAATTTTTTCATTGCTAAAATTTTGATCATTTGTTAAAGAAACAGAATTAGACAAAGTTCTTAAATAATTTTCTGTATTTTTTTTCTTTGATTCTGCGGTAGTAAGAGTAAAAACAAATGGAATTTTTACTTTTTTTGGCGAATTAGTATTTGTTTGATTATTTTTTAACAACGGAGCTTTTAATGACGAAGCATTTGTTAAGAATAAAAGTTCAGGTTCTTTCATTCCTGATTGTTCAAAAAGCAGTGGGTTTTCCTCTTTACTTAGGTCGCGGCAATCAAATAGACCGAGAGGGTACGAAGAGTTTTCAGAAGTCTCTGCAAAATCTTGAACTTTTTCAACTTGTTGACTTCCTTTTTGCAAAGAAATAGATTCCATTTGATTAAAATGTGAACTAAGTTTTGAAGGAAACTCGTCTTGAAATAAAAGAGTATTCGCATTTAAACGATATGAGAAAAAAAAAGACCAATTAGGCCCAAAACTTTTTTTGTTTTCAAGGAAAAACTGTTGTTTGGTTAATTCTGATTCAGAAAAAAAGCTTGGCTTTTGACTCAAATCATTTCTACTATTTGCAAAAGGTGCCTCTGAGTTTTTTGAGAAACCTGAAAAAGGATACAAGCTGCTAGAGTTTCTTAAAGGAAAAACTCCAAGGTCTAATTTTTTTTGATCAAAAAAACTCTGAGATGTTGGTGAAAGAAGTATTGAGTTTGGATAAATATCTACTTTTTGAAAGAAAAACTTTTTTTTTAATTCTGCTTGTTCTTGAAAATTAAAAGGAATTTGGTGATTAAACAACCTGTTAGAACTATCAATAAACGATTTTCTTGAATCTTCTGTACTTAGCTTACGATGTTGAGAATCTCCATAAACAAAATTAGTTTGTGAATTTGTTTTTATATATTTTGTAAAAAGTCGATTCTGGGCGTTAAATTCAAATCTCTTTTCATCTAAAATTTTGAAATTCGTTGAAAAAACAGTGTTGTAAGTATCCCAAGACAATGTTTGCCATGGTAAACAAACTCCTGGTAAACTATTTTTTGTAAAAAAGGTAAAAGCTTGTTCTTTATAATTGAACCAAATCATTTGTGAAAAAGCAAATGTAAACAATGAAAGATTTAAAATCATTTCAAAATTACTAAACTCTTTCACAAAATTTTGAATTGAATTTTTTACCAAAAAACGATAATCTTGTATGAAGTTTATTTTTTCCAATTGAGGGAAAGATTTTTTAATTGACATTGTTTAAGAGTTTTTTTTACCCAATTTTTAAAAATTAATATTGGTTAATAATATTTTATAAGGGTTAATTGTTAGGGTAGTACAAAGAATACTGTTAATAAAAAGTTTTAAAAACTTTGAACGTAGTACCCCTTTGGGTCGATTGATTATCTGTACGTTTTACCTGAGTGGGGGTAGCAAAAAAGCTCCAATGACACAGACTTATAGCTTTCTTACCGTTGCGCTTGAAAAGTATAGCGGTGAGGGCTACTAAGCTACCAATTAAATCTTTTAAAAACAAAGAGCTTTTGCATGGGCCGTGTAACAATCAACTGCTCCACTGTCGGAACTACTTTGTTGGCTTGAATAAAAAATTCCTTTTGGGTTGAAGTTTTAGAGTATGGAGCTAGCTTACATAGTAAGCTTAGCGTTGTAGAATTGCCGAGCATAGTACGGTGGCTCCGCTACCCTAAAAAAAACAAAGAAATTTTAAACTGTACTCTATTCAGGTAATCATTTTTATAACAAATTAAAGTAACGAAGCAGCTTTGAACTATTAGGAGTCAGACAAAAGCTTTATTCTATACAGTTTCCATTACTTCGATAACTCCGGATAAAGGGGGTCGAGGATAAATATGGAAGTTACATGGTTCCCGTGTTTCCTCTCCTACAAAAGAGAGGAGAAAGGTTTTAAATTGACTAAATAAAAAGTACTATTCTCTAGAGTTTTTTATTACAGAAAAAAGCTAACTTAGGAACAAATATAGAAATAATTCCTTGCAATAATAAAAAAATACAACCGTAGCTTGAGGAAAGCAACCTAACGGTGTAACCTTAGGGTTGGGGAGTAGAGTGTGAAGCAATCAGAAAAGCTTATTAAAAATAACTTTTAGATGATAACAAGTTTTTACTCTTAATTTAGACAAGAAGTTTATATTTTGCGGAGAAATTCTATTTTCGAAAATCTAAAAGGATTAACTATTTAAAGACAAAAAGATATAATTTTATAATTATATCAAGAAACTTTACTAGTTTAAAGTAAAAAATAAGAAGAAAATAATATTCTATGATAGAATATTACTAGAGGTAGCCTATAAACTTTTTTAAAAAATTTTTCAAAATGTTAACTTTAAAAATTTTTGTTTACACTGTAGTAACTTTCTTTGTTTCATTATTTATTTTTGGTTTTCTTTCAAATGATCCAGGTCGTAATCCCGGCCAAAAAGATCTTGATTAAAAAAATTCTCATACAAAGCACTTTAAAAAATCGCCGCCCATTTCGAGTTTAGGGGGTTAGATAATTTCATTTGCAGCAGAGTACCACGCTACTGAACTGCTTCGTTGGCCGTGCATGGCACGGCCAACGAAGCAGCTCAGTAGCATTCTGTGTCAATTTGAATTTTTCTTACAAAAAATTTTATGAAAAACTAAGATATTTCAGGCAATTATAAATTATTTTTACTTCCAAAATCTGTTTTTAAAAATTTAAAATAAATGGATATTATTAAAAGAAACTGTTGAAAACTAAAGTCTAAAAACAAGATCACGATTTTTTGAGAAAAAAACTTTGTTGATAAAAAAAATATTAAAGAAAAAACAAAACCTAACCCCCCCCTTGTTAGTGCAAAAAGCTTTACGCTGCAACTTTTGACAACTCCCTAAAAAAGCAGTACAATAAAAATTAATAAAAATAAATAGAAAAAGTATTTTTTTGCAGTTTTTATATAAACTTTCTATAATTTATAAAGAAAGTTTATTATTCTTATTTTAAAAGTTTAGCGGGTATAGCTCAGTGGTAGAGCATCTCGTTGCCAACGAGAATGTCGCGCGTTCGAATCGCGTTACCCGCCTGATTTCGCATAGAAAATTAATTTATTCCAACAACAAACTTGTTAAAGTAAAAAACTAGAGTTCAGACGACAACACAGCCAAGGAGTCGGCTGTTTCACTGCCAATTGCTTTGCATTCAGCTGTTATACGACCTATTAAATACCTTTTTGGGCAACAAAGTACTCTAACGAGCTAGTTCGTCGTAAAGGGCTCCTTAACAGAACATATTAGGGAGATTTTTATGAAAGAACTTTTTTTTTCATTACTTAAAATTCAGGAAAGCACGGTTACGTAACGATGTAGAGTGAAGGACTCTAACGAACTTCTAAGAGCCCTTAGTCGTGCTCTGCTGGGTTACTTCGCTGACCGTGCTTGGCTCGACTAAGAGCCGTAATAAGCAATTGTATAGAAGCTACTACACCGTTTACCGTGCTATGTTTAACTAACAAAAAAGTTCGGTAGAATATTTCATTAAACCTACATTACCAGCGCAACTATTGAAAAGTACCGCAGTTAGTAGTTTAGAGTTGAGGTTTTAATTTCAAGTCTATTTTTATATTTCAAAATATAATTGACTATTTTTTAATCGAGTACCTGTCTTCTTTTAAGAAGACAAGGTACTTTTATGTTAAACTAAATTAAGCTACAAAAGAGTTTAAAACACCTACCGCAAAAACTAATAAAAACCATAAACCAAGGCCAGAAAATACAATACTTTTGTTTTCAGTCCAACCTTCAGGAGAAGCAAAAACTACAGGAACACCAACTACTAAAAGAAAAGATAAGCCAATAAAAGAGAAAAGGGTTAACTGAAAAATAAGAGTCATAAACGATGAATGTAATACCTTATTAGGGGGATAAAAATCCCTTTTAGGGTTCTTTTTTTTGATTTTTTTTGATAAAAAACTTGAATAGCGGCAGCGGAGCAGCCGGTAGCAAAGCAACCGGTTGTTATACGACCGGCGACTCCGTTGCCGGGGAAAGTACTGCCTTCTAATATTAAAAAAATAGCAACAAGTTTTCTAAAAATTAAAAAACAAGATTGTAAATAATTTAAGAAAAGGTTGAATTGCTTTTAAGTACTATTATATAACAATGTAAATTAAGAGAAGTTTTGCAAAGTAAAACCTCAAAAAACCTGCGTGGTAGAAAAATAGTTTCTATTTTTCTACCAATCCGAACTATTTAAGCTTTGCTGTAACTGATATAGAAGACTAACATATAACACACGATGTCAAGCTACCCAAGTAACCTATCCCCACCGGCGAGAGCAATGCTGCTTTTAATTTGACCTATACCTTTCTATAAATCTGAGGTAGCTTTAAAAGAGCAACGCAATGAGTAGTTAGGCTTTTTCATTTCGAGTATTTCATTAATTTTAGTACAGAAATAAAAAGTTATTAATAAAATATACAGCGGGTAGCGGGAATCGAACCCGCACCTTCAGTTTGGAAGACTGAGACACTACCACTATGCAATACCCGCATGAATATTATTATATAACTTTTTATTGTATAAAGTCAACTACGTAAAAGTATGAAGTTATTTTTAGGGCTAAATGGAGTAGAGTACTAAAAAAGCTTTTTAGAATAACGCTTAAAAGTTACAAGCCTCCTTTTCGTTAAGGACAAAAAATACAAAGCACTTAAACTATTAAGAGGGTGTACAGCACACTAACTCTTAACGGGCTCAAGGAATAACTCCTTAGAATGCTATATCGTATGAATCTTTGTTTAAATAGCCCTGTTAATGGTAACACAGTAACCGTGCTCCGCTCAGCCCAAACCCTAATAAGCTCCTAAGAGTTATTTCGTTAGTACTTCGCAGACCGTGCTTTGCTCGGGTTAGCGTATTTCGTTATACGTTAGGGGACAAGATTAAAATTTTTTTTAATGTTTAACCTTCCTCTTGACTTGCTGTTTTTACGTAAAGAATCAATAAAAACGAGGTTGGAATTATGATAAACAATGCTGTCGCAATTAATCCAAGAATATTAACTTCCATAATGTGAGAGCTCCTAAATAGATTTTTTTTGGTAACCTTTCTCTTAATTTTATACAAAAACTTAAAAGAAATTCAAGTATTTCTTTTTTGTCTTTTCTACTATTTTATATTTAGTTATTTACAAATACTTTATAGTTCGTTATACTTTATAAAAATAAAAAAACTTTTTTGGGGCGTCGTCAAGTGGTAAGACAGCTGGTTTTGGTCCAACTATTCGGAGGTTCGAATCCTTCCGCCCCAGAATACAAATTTTTTCTAGATTTCTAGAAACAGATTGTCAAGCACAGCGGGGTTGCTGAAATAAGCTAGTAAAGTACGGTAGTGGAGCAACAACCCGAGCTAAGCACGGTAGGGGTCTAAAGACTTACTTCGTTAGAGCAACTGCTCAAGCGACGCACGGTTGCAAAACAACCGCTACTTTGTATTGGCTAAGGGGTGACGTTAAGGGGTAGTTCTGCTACGCAAAACACGGTTGCTTAAACGAAGTAAATCTTTAGACCGTTACCCTTTAGGACAGCCAAGTAGTTCGTTACAGTGCGTAGCAGAGCTACTGTCCCTCGCTCTGGTACATTACTACTCCCAACGCAATATGGAGCAAAGCAGAACTACCCTTTTGGTCAGCCCATGTCAGTAGCGAACCCACCGTTATATGCTTATCTACAGCCTTTTTAAAATTCTCTGCTACTGCTACGACATCTCACCTCATATTAAAAAAAACTATTAAAATTTTCAATAAATTTTTTTTTGACGAAGTTAGAAAAAAAATATTGCCAAGAACCAGGCTTGAACTGGTGACACGAGGATTTTCAGTCCTCTGCTCTACCGACTGAGCTATCTCGGCTTTTTTATAATAATACCATATTTTTCTAATTTTTAGCAACTTAATTTTTAAACTGAATTTTTTAGAAAACAATTGGTAGCAAAGCATTCTAACGAACTCTTAGGAGTTACTTCGTTACTATTTCGTTAGAATGTTGGGCGACCTCTCAAAAAGAGACTGTTTTACCGAAGCTTCTAAAAAATTTGGGTTGCCCGGGACTCGAACCCGAAACTGCTCAGTTAAAAGCTGAGAACTCTAACCATTGAGTTAGCAACCCTTAAGTTTAATTCAAAGGTTAGTTTCTTTAGTATAATATTTTTTTCTCTTTTATGTAAGACTCTTTTTCATTTTCTTTGGTAGAGGTTTTTATAGAAAAAACTCTGGTTTTAAGCACGGTGTAGAATAACTTTGTTAGGCATCCCGTTCAAAAACGGAGGCGTAATGCCGCAGGTTAAAAGCTGCCCGACCTAAAAAGCCGAGCAAAGCACGGTGGAGGAGTAGAACTAAAAGCAGAGCTTTCCTTTAGGCTTTTTAGGTGCGGTATTTTTAGCCGCCACAAAGTAGCGGTTGCAATTAAATAACCCTCTAAGGCTTTGCTACCGTACTTTGATACGCAAAACTACGGTTTAGGTCGGTAGTGGTCTAAAGACTTACTTCGTTAGAGCAACCCTGTTTTGCGTAGCAGAACTACCCCTTAACGTCACCCCTTAGCCAATACGGAGTAGCGGTTGTTTTGCAGCCGTATTTTGAAATAAAAACAAATTTTTGTAAAATTAATTCAGTGCCTGCTACTAGATTTGAACTAGTGACATCCCGCGTATGAGACGGATGCTCTAACCAGCTGAGCTAAGCAGGCTTATATTACAGAGGTTTATAAAATAAAATTATATCATATATAATCCAAATAAAAAAATTAACAAAAATAAAAGATCTCTTATTTACATACCAGCAACGAAGTAGCCGGCTACTCCAATGCAGGTACGCTTGCGACCACATTTGAAATTTTTTTGTAAAAAGCAAAGCTACTTTTTAGGCCCAATTATAAGCTCCGCGGTATGGAGATTTGTAGAACGAAGTACGGTAAAGTAAAAGTAGTTCATTAGCGTGTTTTCTTACTTTTAGAGTAACAAAATACTTTAGACTCTTTAGCCTGTCAAGCGATATCATTGGGTTTGCAGTTGTCAAACATAGCAGTAACGAAGTAGTCCCTAAGAAAAAGCAGTATAAAGCAACCTAAAATAACATGTAGGAAGGCTGTTTCGTCAAGGCTACTTTATCGATTTTACATAAAAACTTACGTAAAAACAGTTGCTCAAAGGGGTACCCCGTTCAGAATATTTTTTAAAAGTAATAACTCGTATAATACCAAATTTTTTACGGAGTGAGAGGGATTCGAACCCTCGGTAGTTTTGAAACTACACTCGATTAGCAATCGAGCTCTTTCGGCCACTCAGACATCACTCCATACTCTTTTGCTCGGGTTTTTTTTACAGGAAAAATGAGTTGAAGCTTTTCTTTTAATTGTATCACAATTAAAAGAAAAGCTTCAACTCATTTTTCTACTTCAGTCTTTCTTATAGAAAAACAAGTTGTGTAAAAATTAAAGATTTAAAGTTGCTGTACGAAATCTCCAAGGCTCTACCCGAAGACCTTGTTGCCATTTCCACATAGGAAAACCGGTACCAGCTGGAATTAATCGACCAAGTACAACATTTTCTTTTAACCCTCGTAAATAATCTGTTCGCTTTTCAACAGCAGCGAGACTTAAAATCCTAGTAGTTTCTTGAAAGCTAGCAGCTGATATAAAACCTAGCGAGAGTAATGCGGCTTTTGTGATTCCTAAAACAACTGGTTCATAAGAAGCTAACGTAGGGTGTAAAGAAGGTCCATTATGAAGTGTAATTAAATTGCAGCGTTCTACGAACTTAAGCCCTAATATTTCTCCACGCAATAAGTTTGTGTCCCCACCACTTAATATTCGCACTCTTGATGTCATTTCTCGAACGATTATTTCAAGATGTTTTTCGGCAAGATTAACACCCTGCGATTGATAAACAAAATAAACTTCTTGAACAATAGTTTGTTGAATAAATTCAAAGCTTTTTCTTACAGCAATTTTCAAAGGAAAGTGTTGCTTACAACTTTGAAATTTTTGGTCTAATCTAGTATGTAAACTGTACGCCATTGGTTGGCCATCTTCTGTTTCACGTGCTTCTAAAAGTTGTTCAATTTTAGGAATTCCTTGTACAATATCCCCTGTTTTTACAGTTTGATAAAATAAAGTAAAAACTAAAGCATTTTTTTTTATAAAACTCTTATGCTGAACATGATAAAGCCCATCTGAAGAAAGCAATATCGGATTAGCACGTCTTAAACTAACAAAACCCGCTTGAATTTGAAGAATTTGTCCTGCGTTTTGAGTTGCGACATTTTCGAAAATCTCTTCTCCATTACGAACAAATTTTCCAATTTGAATTTTTTTTTGAAAGCGTGGACTGTCTTTGGTGAGTACGGGTTGAGAAGAAATTGGCAACACTACAGACGATTGCGGCAAGGAAATAGTCCGAAAAGGTTGAAAACATAAAGTTATTTGATCTGCGTTTGTTACAATAATACAACTCGAATTAGAATCAGATTGAGCTATTTCGCCAGTATAAGGACTAAAAAAATCAGTAAAGACACGAGGTCCGTTCTGAATTATCCAAGTATCTTGTGACAAATTAGTCTTTGTATTTTTCAAACCTTTTTTTAAGGGTGAAATTTGCGTAGCTAATGAAGCCCATCGAAATTTTTCAACATTTGCCACACAAAAAGCAGAAAAATTATATGAAGAAAAAAAAGGATTTTTTGAAAAAAAACCTGGTAGAACACAAAGCCCTGACTTTATTTCCGTAGTTACTGCACTTAAACCCAAATTATTTTCTGTTGAGAACGTAAAAACAATTTGTTGAAGACATGTTTTGCGAAAAAAACTTGTTTTGAAATCGAACTTGTTTTTTGTAAAACCATCCGCAATAGTTGGAACCAAATTGGTAGAGCTAATCGGCGTTTGATCAGATGTCACCACACCTACTGGTAAAACTAAACGAAGTTCTAATTCATTTGAAGCTTTTGACGAGAATAATTTTGTTATTCTTTGCTTATTAAAATTGGGCGAGAATACAAAACTCGAACGAGCTACTTCGCTACCCGAAAAGGTTATTGGGTTATCTGGATAAGTTATTTCATGAATACTCGAATGAATTTTGGAGTCTCTAGAATATATTTTTTTCTTATATTCATTGACGTCTAAAACTGTATAAGGTGTAACTTTTCGTATTAGAATTAAAAAAGAAGAATGAGGTTGTCTCAAAGCTCGACTAATAGTCGGAGGAATTAAAGAACTTGAACAATCTGCTGTAGCAGAGCTACCCTTTAGGTCGCTGGCTGTAAAGGTACTTTTTTGAGAATATGATAAAAAAAAGTTTTCTTTAACAAAACCTTTGCCTTTAAAGAATACGTCTTCGTCAAGGGTTCTTTCATAAGATGGAGAGAAAAGAAAAATATTCAGTGGCTTTTCAATTGGGCAAGCAAGAGTAGAAAACTTTTGCTTTTTTTCTAAAAAGTTTTTTTTTACAAAAAAAGCCATAGAATTAGAGAAAACATTTGGCTGGAAAACACTTGTTTTTTCCTTATATCGTAAATTGAAATTCGTAATAATCTGTAAATTTTTTTTGACCCAAGGGTTTTTTTTTACAGATATCACTTTTTCCGTCAATAAATTCTTTCTTAAATTACCAAATTTTCCGTTACAAGTATCGGTTTTCAAAGAAACTTGAGTTGGAAAAAGTTCAACAAGTATTTTTGATAAAAAATCTGGCCTAAAAGGTAGCTCTGCTACACGGAATTGTTTATTTAACGCTATTGGAATAATTCTCAAATCTTGGCTTTCTCTTGAACTTAATAAAATAAAATTAACTCCTTGGCCCTGTCGGGTTACCCCTTTGGGGTTACCAATAAACCCTTGAAAATTTTTATTTCGTTGAGGTGATAAAAGAACTCGTAAAGAACTTTTCAGTTTTTTTTCGCAAAAAGTCTCTTTATACATACCCAAATTCAAGGTGAGCTTGAGACGACTTAAATTTATAACAAACTTTTCTTCTCTTTTATCTATCCCTTTCGGCATAATGAAAGAATTCTTTTTGGTATGGAATTCTGCTAAAGATTTTTTATTTTTAATGAGAAGTAAACGTTTATTTATAGCATTATTTACAGAGCTCATTGTAAAAATATTCGCACCTTTTTTCCCAACTTTAGAGGTATTTAAAAGAATGAAATTTTCTAAAAAATACGGAATAGCCGGCTGTTTTACTGCCAATTGACCTGATTTTTTTCCACTGTTGAGACCGAAAGGGGAGCTTTGCTTCGAAAAACCAATTTTGTTTTTCTTTTTTTTAATGGAAGAATTTGTAATTTGTATGCAATTAGTCGAAATGATTTGTTGGTCAAAAATTAAATCATCTAAAACTTCATTTTCTATTTGACTAAATTCTTGAATCGGACGTAAAAAAACTTTTTTTACACTCAGATATTGTGGGCAATAAACCCACCCCGATTTTATTTGAATTTTATAAGAATTCAATAATTTTTCCGTTGCTTCGCTCGTAGCAAAGCTACCTTTTAGGCGAGAAGAAAGTCCCGTTACTCCGTCAATACGAGCTTTATTAGAATAGCCCAAATTTTTTGGGAACTTTTCAAAAACGAACTTCTTAATTGATTTCGGACGAAACGAAGAAGAAAAAGGCAATAAATCAAAAATTTTTCTTGTTTTGTTTGTTTGGTACGATAAACAAAATATCCAAAAATTTAACAATTTACTAGCATCCAAATTAGACAAACTTACCTTCTGGTAACTTTTCAGTTTATTTTTAAGAAAATAGAACAAAAAAGATTCCCGAGTTGACATTTTAAACTCTTTCTGAGTTATATCAGTACCCTGATTGTTGTTTTCATTACCAAGTAACTGTACTTTTCTGTTTTCTAAAAAAACTTTTCTAAAATTTAACCTGTTAGCTTTTGTCTTACTTTTTTCAAAATAAGAAAAAAATACTAAAGGATCCGAACCCTGGCGAGTTCTTTCAAAAAAAAGACCCTTAGTTTTGAGATAAAGCTTGGTTCCTTTTCGGATGTATTTCGAGCGGTTTTGCTCCGACAACGGAGCAGTCAGTTGTTTTGCAACCAATGAAAAAACCTTTAAAGAAGAATTACTTTGAATTGACAAGTGTTCAGAATCAAAACAGCCAGCTGTTAACTTTTCAGACGGAGGTAAATTGTTAATTCGTTCTGAATTTTCTTTTCTTAATTTGATTAAAAAAAGAGGATTTGTCAAAAAAGCATCAGCCCTTTTTCTTTTTACTAGCTTCGACAGCAAGGTAATCGGTTGTTTCACGGCCGAGTCAGTAGCTTGTAAGGGAAGGTTTGTAGGGTTTCTTTCAATTGAGTTTTTAAATACTACCTTAGAAAGAGGATTTCTATTTTTTTCAGTTTTTTCAATATATTCAAAATTTTTGTCAAGTTTTGTTATTTTGTAAGTAGTATTGAATTCTTGAAAACTTAGTTTACTAAGAGAAAGAAACTTTTTTTCCATTCCTTTTCTCGATTTTTTTATTTGCTCCTCATTCTTTTGAGTTACTTGTAGAAAACCGCTAAAACTTGCAAATATGGGTTTTTTTTTAGCCTGTCGATTCTTTTTGTACAAAAATGGTTTTTCTGAAGAAAACCAATGAGGTACTAAAATATTTTTCGACTGATTTTTTCCTTTTATTTTTTTTTGGTTTGCACTATTTTCCAAACCAGCTGCTCGCTGAAGTTGTGTTTTGCTCAATGGAAACAGTGTGTTTTTAGAAAAAGTGGCCTGAGTTTTAGAGAACTCGAACCATTCTTCTGCAACCCAAAATAAATTTTTTTCAAAAAAAGAATTTTGTCCAGTAGCAAAGTAGCTTTTTATTGCATAAAAAGCTAGTTCATTGCTAGTATTCATTTGTTCTGGTGAAAGAAGAAATCCAGCTGTTTGAGTTTGAAATATTGTTGGAAACCATTGGTAAAGTACGGATTTTTTTGACCATTCTATTGTGTCAATTTTTGAAAAATAACTACTGTTTCTCTTGAAAGCAGAAAGTGTAAAAAATTTTTCTGTAGATGAATAAAATGACTGTTGCTCCGAAAATGAAGTAATCGGAAATGAAGTACCCGGCAGCGGAGCAGCCTGTTGCTTTACGAACGGTTGCATTGCTAACTTTTGTTTCTGAGTTACTTTGTTACGAAAACATTGAAGCTCTTTAGAGTTTTTTAATAGGGGAAAGTTTATCGGGTGTTTTACAGCCGATGCAATATGCCGTAAGGATTGAAAACTTGGCTTTAAAAAGAAATAGCCAAATTTTTGATATTGGGCACGAACTATTGGAAAAAAATTGAGTAGCTGCTTTAAAACTAAAGCATCTTTTTTTTCTGCTGACACCACAGCACCCGATGTCTTAACTGCAAGTTGTGGAAAAATTGTCGACTGTAGAGTGGACCGTTGCAAAAAATTACTTTTTGTTGCATGGGTCCCAGTAGGAACCGTGCTCTGCTCGGCAATATGCTTTTCAACAGTATTCAAAGAAAGTAATTTTTTAGTTTTCGAAATACTTGTCATGTCATGAGAAGGATTTTTTTCTATAAATTGAATTCCTTTGTTAAAATTTAAACTAATACTTTCAAAAAAATCTGGTACAATCCCGATTGATTGGTTTATCACAGAACTTGTGTCAAAAATATCGCCTTTTTTTGAAAAGAGCGCTGAAGCAACAGGTGATTGATAAATTTTTCCAGACAAAATCCATAATGATTTGAGTTTTTCTGGAATATTTTCATTCTGGCTGGTAGCAGAGCTACCCTTTAAGCCGAGCGGAGCACGGTTGCTATCGCTACCCAAAAATCTTGACTTTTTTCCTTCAAAAAAAATTTGTCCTTCAATTTCTGAGTTAAGGCGGTGTTCAGCTTTAACCTGATCATTATTTTGAATTGAAGTTGATATGGCAGAGAATTCCGCTATCAATTGCCCTTTAGAAACTTTTCCAGCATTTCGAATAAAAAGTAATGTATTTTCTGGAAGAAAAAATTTTAAAGTTTGAACTTTCGTGTCAATAGATAAAAGTTCATTACAATCAACTATTTCCTTAGAAACTGGGAAAACAACGGATTTTTTGTTGGCTGATGAAAAACTGTCACGGGCTACTGTAGCAGAGCTACCTTTTAGGTGGTTGGCGGGTCTACCTTTTCGGTCGGGTAAAGATTGAATAAGAAATTCACCTTTATTTTTTGTAAAAAAAGCTATTTTACCAAAAGAAGTTCGAATTAAATTTCCAGGAAGCGATTTTTTAAATTTAATAATCCCATCAAATGGCGCTCTTATTTCATCTATAACGTCACCTGAAAAAACTCCGCCAGTGTGGAATGTTCTCATTGTTAGTTGAGTACCAGGTTCTCCGATTGATTGAGCTGCTAAAACTCCAACAGCTTCTCCCATAGGGACTAAATTTCCATAAGCTAGACTCCAACCATAACAAAATTGGCATAAAAATTTTCTATGTTGACATGTTAAAGGTGAGCGAACTAAAACAGTGCTTTTTATTTTTGCAATTTTTTCAGCCAATTGCATAGAAATCTGTTGATTTTTAACGGCAATTGGAGCAATATCTTCAGCTAAAATGCGACCGAATAAACGATTTTGTAGAGGTAAAATCGTTTTTTTGTCTTTTATCATATTATCCAGCAAAATACCACGAGTTGTGCCACAATTTATCCATCCAACAATAACATGATGTGAAACATCTACTAATCTTCGTGTAAGGTATCCTGAATTAGCTGTTCGTAAAGCTGTATCAACTAAACCTTTTCGTGCACCGTAGCAAGAGATTACATATTCTGTTAATGTTAATCCTTCTCGAAAATTACTTCGAATAGGAAAATCAATAATTTGTCCTTGAGGGTCTGCCATTAATCCACGCATACCTACTAACTGCCGCACTTGAGATACATTTCCACGAGCTCCTGAAAAAGCCATCATGTATACAGGATTTAAAATATCTGTGGATTGAAAATTATCAATAACGTCTTGTTTTAAAGTTTCACTTGTACGATGCCAAGTATCGATAAGCTGTTGAAATTTTTCAACAGCTGTTAAATTTCCTTTATTATATTCTTTTTGTGCTGATTGTACTTGCAATTCAGCTTGAGAAACCAACCATACTTTACTCGGTGGCGTTTGTAAATCATCAAGGCTCAGAGAAATACCCGCCTGTGTTGCATACATAAATCCTAAATTTTTTAGCTTTTCAACTAAATCTAAAGTAATTGTTTCACCGAAATTGAGAAGTGACCAAGTTATTAATCCTTTTAATTTATTCTTCTCAAAGCACTTATTAAAAAAAATCGGATTCATACTCTTAGTAGAATAAATACGCCATAATACTAAATTTCTCGAAATAGCAAAGCAACCGGTCGTACAACACCCGGTAGCATAGCAACCGGCTACTTTGTTGCCGGCAACGGAGTAGCTAGCTGTTTTACTGTCGGCTGGCTGCCTACCAGCTTTTTTGTTACTAATAAAGAAATCACATGTAAGTTCAGTAGAATAAGCATTGAATTTCGAAAAATTTTGAAGTGTTTCATATTTTTTCAAAGGTCTCATCATAAATAGCTTTTTTTTCTTTAAATTGCTTTTACCCTGAGCAAAGTACTTGTAGCCAAACAGAGTCACTTTAAAATTTTTCCTCTTAACTACTTACCGTTCTACTTGAATAACTCATTAGAATTTTTTTCATCAAAGTTACTTTGTTGACCCGAAAAGGTAAGAAGCCGCCTAACATTTTATTTCATATTGTCCTAAAGAAATGCAAATTATAGACTCGGGGTACAGGCGCCTTTAAAGTCGCGGCCCTGAAATAGTTTATTAAAGTTCTTCGCGTAGGCGAGTTAGAAGCAAAGCTCGTAGCAGAGCTACCGAACAGAGTACGGTAGCAAAGCCTTAGAGGTTTATTTAATTCCAACCGCTACTTTGTAGCGACTAGGAGTAGCGCACCTAAAGAGCCTAAAGGGTAGCGGAGCCACCGTGCTATGCTCGGGAGCTCTGCTTCGAGCTCTGCTATGCCACCGTGCTTTGCTCAGCCTTTTAGGCCGGCTGCTCCCCAATGCTCTTCGACCGAGGTCGCAAAACACGTGACTGAGCTACTTCATCAACCCTACTTTGAAAATTTCTAATAGGGGGGAAAGATACAGAATGATTTGCTGGAGTTAGCTTTCCTGTTATGTAAGATGGGGTTTTTAACTTTTTTTTCAAGCAATCTTGAATAATATCATTAAAAAGAACTCGGCCTAAACTAGTCCGTAATTGTTGACTCATTTTATAATTTTGAAAATCGAAAAAATGTTGATCATTTTCATAAATATCAACTCTGTTTCCATAACAATCTATTCTTATTTCTAAGGGTTTATGCGAGTGACTTACGGTTTCTAAAGTCCCAGCATACCGGATCCAAATAAAAGAATGAATTTCAATCTCATTTTTAGCATAAGCTAATAAAGCTTCCGTTAAACTCTGAAATAAAAGACCTCGACCTTTCTGATTTCGAGGATTTTCCGTTGTTAAATAATAACAGCCTAAAACCATATCTTGGCTCGGCGCTAAAATAGGTTGACCGGTTGAAGGTGCCAAGATATTATTCCGTGACCACATAAGTTGCCACGCTTCAGCCCTAGATTGATATGATAAAGGAATATGTACAGCCATTTGATCTCCATCAAAATCTGCATTAAACGCAGTACAAACTAAAGGATGTAGAAGAATAGCTTTACCGTTTACTAATTTAGGTTGAAAAGCTTGAATACCAAGACGATGTAGAGTCGGAGCTCTATTTAATAAAACTAAATGATCTTCCATAAGTTGTTCAAGAACTTCCCAAATAATAAAATTTTGTTGAGCAAGAAATTTTTTTGCTTGGAAAATTGTTGAGACGAATCCCTGAATTAATAACTGCCTAATAAGAAAAGGTTGAAAAAGTTCAAGAGCCATTTCTTTTGGTAAACCACATTCATGAATTAGAAGTTTAGGACCAACTACAATAACTGAACGACCAGAATAATCAACTCGTTTTCCTAATAAATTTTGCCTAAATCTTCCTTTTTTTCCTTTTAACAAGTCAGATAATGATTTTAAGGGTCTACCGTTCGGCGTACAAACAGGAGTAGAACCACCTTTTCCATTTTCTATCAAAGCATCAACCGCTTCTTGTAACAAACGAAGAGAAAAAAAAGGATGATTTAAGGATTTTCGAAAGAGTCTTTTGTTCCTAAAGAGTATTTTTTGATACAATTTATTTAAATCTGATATAGCTACTTGATCCCCATCTAATTGTAAAATAGGCCGAAGATCTGGAGGAATTACAGGAAGAACTGATAAAATCATCCATTCCGGTTTTTGTTGATTTCGTCTAAAAGTTCTTGCTAACTTGATACGGCGAACCGCCCTAAGTCTTCGACGTTGTAACTTACGATAGATTCTTTTTTCACTAGGAATAAGAAACATAGATTCGTACGGTTTTATTTTTTCATCTAAGTTACGAATTTTTAATCGCAGAATAGGTTCTAAGTCATAAAAATCAAAGCTACTAAGAATTTTTTGCAAAGGTTGTGAACCAACCTGTGATAATTGATCACGAACGGTTTGTTTTTTTATAAAAAAAGAAGAAGTTTCTGTAACAGAGCTACCTTTTAGGTCCCTTATTGGTGCAACTTCATTCAATTCATCCTCACTTGAATCAAGTATCGTAGCAGAACTAGAAGCAGAGCTTCCCTTTCGGCCCTTTAGGTCGGATAAAACACTTTCACGAGCTATTTCGTTTTCCCTTATGAAAGGCTTGTTATTCGATGATAAAAGTGTAGAGTCCTCACCTTCGTCTATTAAAATAGGTTTTTTTGATTGTAAAGGTAAACTCGTTATCTTTTCTTCGCCCAACCTAAAGGGGAGCTTTGCTTCTCGTTCTGGTACGTAAAAAACCTCTTTAGGGTTATGGGTTAATTCATTACTCAAAGATTTTGGAAAATATTCTGGAAGAGGAGAATCTAAAGAATCGGGCAAAACTTGAAAAAAATAGACAAACCTATTACGATCTTCTTCACAAAACCAAGCAAATGGAAAACGAGCTGGTAAGCTGAAATTTTTGCTATATTTTTTCAAGTTGAGTACTTTCGTTTCGTCTAATCGGTCAAATATTTGGCTTTTTTTCTCGAAAGTAGAAAATAATTTGAATTTTTCGAATAACTTTTTATTTGTTAAAAAGAAATTTTTTTTTTTTTCTCTTATTGTGAAAGTGACCGAAGTAGATTTTGAACAACCTTTCAAAAATTGAAGAATCTTAGGGGTCGAAACATCGTCGGTAAACTTTTTTTCGACTTCTAAGTTATGAGTAACTCTGGTACAATAAAAAAAACCTGCGACTTTTCGTCTTTTTAGAAGACCTAAAAGAGCAGATATATAATTAACTCTCCCTTTGACATACCAAACATGTGCTACAGGGCAAATTAAATCAATAAAACCAAGTTGATACCTTCGAACTCGTGACGATGTATATTCTACATCACATTCATTGCAAAATGTTTGGTTGAATTCTGGTTTTTTACCACAAGAGCAAACGAAATTTTCTACTGGTCCAAAAATTTTTTCACAAAATAAACCATCTTTTATTGGTTTTAAAGTTTTATAATTGACAGTCTGTGAACTAGTTACTTCACCAACAACTTTTCCATTTGGTAATGTTTTTTGAGCCCATCGACGAATTGTTTCAGGTGAAGCTATACCAATTTCAATTGATTCTAAATCTACTGGATTTTTTAAAAGACGGCCTCCACCTGAAGAATGAACCCGTACAGATGAAAAATCATTAATTAACTTTGGAGAAATCTTCGTGAACTTTAGAGAGTTTTGAACTGGCAGAGAGCCACCTACTTTTCGACCTACCCGCCGGGGTAAACCTTCTGTAAAAGGAGTTTCAGTTAAAATTGGTTTTAATATCTTTCCTTCAAGTAGATCTTGTTCTCTTTTCTTTTTTTTACTCTTTCTTTCATTAATGAAATCCCTTTGACTCTCTATATATTTTTTTAAATTCTCAGAAAATTTCATAAAAGGTTACTTCGTTATTAAATGACCACTCCGAGCGGAGCACGGCTAAATGCCCACATATTAAAGAGCAGACTCTTCGAGAGTTTCTCTGCAAACATAAATATTGCTTTTCTACAAATTTATCATAGTAATAAAATAACGCCATACTCTTAACCGCAAACTCTCTGTGGCTGATGAAAAAGCTCTTCTAGAAGAACCCTTTTCCCTTGCTTCTCTTACTTCGCGTAGCACAGCTACCGACCTAACAAGCCGAGCAAAACACGGTTAATCTGTTACCCTTAAGGTCGGCCCTTAGCCGCCACAAAGTAACGGTAATGAAATAACCGAGCTCTACTTTGTTGACACGGCTAAGGGTAGCAAAGCCACCGTACTCCGTTCGGCCTTTTAGTATTGCTTTGCTACTGTGTCAACGAAGTAGAGCTCGGCCCTTGAGGCAAAAAAAAGCACAGTGGCGTAGCAGAGCTAGAAAAATAGAAAGAGCTCCCGAGCATAGCACGGTGGCTCCGCTACCCTTTAGGCGCCTTAGGTACACTACCCTTAGCCGCCACAAAGTAGCGGTTAAAATTAAATAAACTTCTAAGGCTTTGCTACCGTACTTTGTTCGGCAGCTCTGCTCGATTGCTTCGTTACTACTACGCTAGCAACCGTGTTTTGTTCGATCAACAAAGTAGCTCCTATTATACAATTACCTTTTTAATTTGAGAGTATTTCATTGGCAACATAGTAGCTTGTAAAAGAACTACATTGCCGGCTGATTACTCCGCTCTTGGAGCTACTTAGCCAAAGCTTGGCTTTTCAAGCAGATCCTAGAGGTGTTTTGAGTAATTCAAGCGTAGCGGTAGAGAATTTCAAAATTATTGTTGTTCTTAAGTAGTTTCATCAGTATCAAAGGGCTCTATAACATCCATAGTTTTTCTTCCCATATACCGATACAATCCATAAACATTGACATTTAAACAAAGTGATTGTAATTCTCTTAAAAGGACTTTGAAAGCTTCGGAAGCGTGCCAAGAGAGAGGTTTTTTATTAAGAAACGCCTCCATAACTTGATGCCGTCCTTGTACATCATCCGATTTAAAAGTAAGAAGTTCTTGAAGAGTGTAAGCTGCTCCAAACCCTTCTAAAGCCCAAACCTCCATTTCCCCAAAACGTTGCCCTCCATGTTTAGATTTTCCACGAAGCGGCTGTTGAGTTAATAAGGAATAAGGTCCTGTCGAACGTGCATGAATCTTTTCATCCACTAAATGAATAAGTTTGAGCATATATGCTTGCCCCACTGTAACAGGTTGATCAAAACAATAACCAGTTCGACCATCAAAAAGCTTTGTTTTTCCCGGAAACTCTGGATTAAAAAGCCAAGGTTTTCCTGTTTTCAAACGAGCTTGAAACAACTTTGAATAGACTAAAGCTCGTGATGCTTCCGGCCCAAAAGCCTCATCGAACGGAGCTATTTGAAACTGTTGACCTAAATGTCGACCTGCTAAACCAAGTAAACATTCGAAAACTTGACCTACATTCATCCGAGAGGGTACACCTAAAGGATTCAATACCATATCTAAAGGTGTTCCATCTGGTAAAAAAGGCATATCTTGACGTGGAAGAATTTGGGAAACTATACCCTTATTACCATGGCGACCTGCTAACTTGTCGCCACGTTGAATATTTCTTTTTTCCGCTAAAAAGACATGGACTTTAGTGGGCCCTTGAAAAGATTTTTCTAAATCAAGTGATTCAATTAAACCAAATTCTTCTGCGAGATTGGTTTGTTCGTGCTTTTTTGTTCTCTTTTCTTGGCCTCCAAAGAGCTGAGTTGGAGAAGGTTGCTTTTGCTTTTCTAAAAAAGTTTCTTTCAACGAAGACTTGTCATAAAATAAAAAGGCTTGAGGGTTTTTTAGTGCTAAAGAAGATTTTTCGCCTTTTTTACCGCCAATTTTTTTCATTCTTTCAAATTCCTGAAAACTACTAGAAAAATTTAACTCTCGAATTTTCTGTTGATTTTTTCCTATAGCAGAGCTACACTTTAGATCAGTATTCTCTAAGTTTGTTTCACTAGAATGAAGAGTTTCGTTTTCTATAATTTTTCTGTGTATAACTCGCCCCTGAACTCCTTTGGGTACGCGAAGCGATGTATCTCGCCTAATCGGAGTAACTTTTCCTACAACATCAAATAATAGTTTTTCATGTGGTGAAAGTTTTTTTTTTTTTATCGGGGTAATTTTTCCAACAAGTAAATCACCTTGACGAACCCAACTCCCTAATTTTGCAATACCCATTGAATCTAAATGTTTTATTTCCTTAGGGAGAATGTCGGGCAATCTACTTGTAATTCGCTCCATTCCATACTGAGTATCTCTTATCTCGATAACATATCTTTCGATATGAATTGAAGTATAAACTTCGTCAAAAACGAGCCTTTCACTTATTAAAATAGCATCTTCAAAATTGTAACCCTCCCAGGGCATATAAGCTATTAAAACGTTTTTCCCTACTGCTAATTCACCACCAACACTCGAGGAACAATCAGCTAAAAGATCGCCTTCTTGTACCCATTCTCCTTCGTTGATTGCTGGCCGCTGTTTAAGGCAAGTATCTTGATTCGATCTTCCATACCCTTGTAAAGGATACTCTATAGTTTTTAAAGGTTTTTTTTTAAGTGAACTCAAATCTGCAATCAAGCTAGAAACTGGCAACTCCATAGCAAAGCTACCCTTTAAATTACACGGAAGACTACTTTTAGAGAAAAGCAAAGATAATATCTTCTCAGTAGTAAACGAGTTTTTTTTTCTATGACAAAATGGCCAAGTCATTACCAAGTTTTTCAAAGTTCTTCCTTGGCTAGTCTGAACTATTTCATTCCTGAAATACTGCGTGAAAGCAGAGCTCCAATTTCCACCAGTAGTCATGTTTATTCTTTCTCTTTTCCCTTTGAATTTTAACGTTGATACAGAGGAATCCATGTTTTCATATAGAAGTTGTCTGCAACGAAGTTTGAAACTGTTTTTTGAAAAAAAATTTTTTTGAGATTTTTTTTTTTGAATTTTTGAGCGTAATTGCGTTTTCCAAAGATTTTTTTTATATTTGTCAGTTTCGGAAAAAATTTTTGTAAGAGAAAAAGTATAGTTTGGTTGAAATAAAAAAAGTTCAGGAGTTTGATAACAAAAAGTCTCTGACAATGAAATAGTTGGCAATGTAATAGTCGGTCGCGTAGCAGAGCTAGAAGCCAAGCTCCCCTTTAAGCTCTTTAGGTTCGCTACCGACTGCTCCGCTGCTGGTAAAGTAACCCGAAAAGTTGGTGTATTTAGTGGTGTTACTAACCCCCTTTTACTTTCTTGCTTGTATTTTATAAAAAGTCTAGGGGCTTTTTTTTTCAAAAAAACTTCGAAAATTTTTTGTTGAGTCAAACTTTGAAAAAAATAACCAGAAGGTAATGCCCCTTTAGAGTTTAAGTTTATCTTTTGAGGTCTAAAAAAGTCACGTTTTAATGACAAGTTTATAGCAGAGCTAGAAGCAAAGCCCCCCTTTAGTCCGAGCGGAGCACGGTTGCTATCGCTATCCTTTAGATCCTTACGAATGTTTTCATTACTCTTACGAGTTACTTCACTAACTGTACGTGCTCCTTTTTTGGTGTAACTTTGTTGAGAATAAGATGTACGTTTTAAAGAATTTTGTGTACTTTCTATCCGAATTTGTTGACCACTTACATAAGAAACCAAACCACTGGCTGTAGCTTGAAGAACTTGTCCAGAATTTGCTACAATTCGAGCTTCTAACCCAGTTCCAACTATTGGTCGTTCAGGGATCATTACAGGTACAGCTTGCCGTTGCATATTTGAACCCATAAGAGCTCGATTGGCATCATTATGTTCTAAAAAAGGAATTAATGCTGTTGCTACTGAAATCATTTGCGTTGGTGACATAGCAATAAATTCAACTTGATTTCTATTAACTCGCAGGAATTCTTGGTCGTGTCGAATTGGAATTGCGTTTTTAGGTAAAAAATTCGAAAAAGAAAAACCCAAATCACCTGGAGCGACATTTACTTTTTTTTCTTGTTCAGATGAAAAAAAAGCAGGTCCTTGATTCTTTTGAACTTGACCTTGAAATACTGAAAATAATGGAGTTTCTAGAAAACCAAGACTATTTATTCTTGAAAAATTGGTAAGTGAATTAACTAAACCAGCATTTCGACCTTCTGGTGTTTCAATAGGACAAATTCGACCATAATGAGTTGGGTGAATACCTCGTACAGCCATACCTGCTGTTTCTCTACTTATACCACCCGGGCCAAGAGAACTCAATCTCCGTTTATGCGTAATTTCTGCCAATGGGTTAGTTTGATCCATATATTGTGAGAGCGGACTACTCCCAAAAAATTCACGCAAAGCCCCATTTAAAGCTTTTGTTGTAATTAATCCCCGAAGGGTTAAACTTTGCTTTGGTTTTTTCATTCGTTCTCGAATTACTTTTTCTAATCGAGCTAAGCCCGTACCAAATTGATTTTGAATGAGTTCACCAGAAGTACGAACTCTTCGATTTTTTAAATCATCAATATCATCCCCGAAAATAGAACCTTGTGCTAATTTTATTAATAAATTAGTTACTCCTAAAAAATCTTTCCCTGTTAAAGTTTGTTGAAACAATCCTCTATTCAGGCCCAATTTTTCATTGAATTTTGTTCGGCCGACTTCACCAAGATCATAGGTTCGTGGATTCATAAATCGACGAAATAAAAACTTTTGCCCTAGTTCATGAGGTCGAAGTACGTATTGTTTTTTAGGGTAAGCAATAGACGCTATCATCCCTAAAGCCTGAGTTGTATTTTGAGCGCAAGTTTCTCTATCTAAATTATTAAGCAAAAGCTTCGGCTTTTCTAATGACTGAACTATTTGAGGATAATTTAATCCAAGTCCTTGAAGAAAAACGAAAAGCGGTATTTTGGCTGTTTTTTTCATGCGAACCCAAAAATCTTGATATTTATCAATATCAAGTCTTACCCACGAGCCTCGAAAAGGTATTAAATCTGCATAATATGTATGAATCTCTTCTAAATCTACCGTTAAAGTTATTTTTTCTTGCAAATAAACTCCAGGACTTCTTACCATTTGATGAACGATTACTCTAGGAGAACCGTTTATTATAAAGTGACCGCGTTTAGTCATCAATGGAATATTTCCAATAAGCACCCACTGTAATTTCATTTTTTTGCTTTGCAAATCAATAAGATGAGCGGGTACATAAAGCTGGCTCTCATAAGTTTTTGAACTCAAAAGTGCTTCTTTTGGACTGATTTTTGGAAGTGTTAATTGATAATCCGTTGGATAAAAAATAAGTTCTAATCCTTGTGTAGAATTTGTAATTGGATTTCTTTTTAGAAATTCACGTATAATACCTTTTTCTAAAAAACTCAAAAAACTATTCCGTTGAATTTCGACATAATCAAAACTAAAAAAATTAAGTGTACTTCGCTTTAATTGCATACTTTTTCCTCAATTCTCATTTCCTTTTGTCTTTTTTAATACTGAAAAATACACTCAAAAAATTTCAAACCGGTCGTAGGACGGATACTTACCGGTCCTCTCGAGCTTTATCTCCTCTTGAGGGTGACAGTTTTTCATGGACGCAACGTTAAAAAAAGTATGCCTGTATCTTTTTAGTGGAAGTTCTCATAATAAAAGTGCTCTGCGACCTCGGAGGTATTTCGTTTAATAATCTACTGGTTTAGAAAAAAAAAGTACAAGAATTTTATTTATATTACTTGCTAATATTAAAAAAAACAGGGTAAAATATTGAAAAGCACGATTGCGTAGCTGAGCTACCGACCTAAAGAGTTGCTTTGCGTAGCAAAAAACAGTCGCAAAGCAACCGCTACGAACGTGGTACCCAAGCATAGCACAGTAGCAAAGTAACCCCTATCAACAAAGTAGAGCTCGGTTACTTCATTACCGCTACGAACGTAGTACCCCTTTAGGGTCTGTTGCGGCTAAGGGCCCTTTGGGTCCGTGGTGGCTAGGGGCCCTTTATATCCGCTACGCTTATATTTTCTATAAACACATTCAAAGTTTTTAATAGATTTTTTTATTTTTGAATCATTTTGTAGCAAAGCTACACTTTAGGCACATTAAAAACATATTTTTTTTATTATTCAAACCAAAAGCTTTTTCATTTAATAGTTTGCTTTTAATCACTAGCTCTATTATAATACTATTAGAACAACAACATTTGTCCTAAAAACCGGACGGAAATCCCATATCACCTACAACGTGAAAAAGTTCTTACTGCACTTGATGAAATAGTTTGATTACTTAATTAGTTAGTGCCGATAAAATACTAGGAACTAAGCATACCATGGTTAGAAACGCTGTAGTAACGAAATAACCGAGCAAAGTATGACTACCGTGCCTACTTCGTCTATACTGTTACTTTAACGAGCTACTTCGCTAACCGTTACTTTGTAGCAGTTAAAAACTCTTATAAGTAATTAAATAAACTTTCAAGGTTTTTGTGACAGCTATATATCGAAAAAATGTACAAGCACAACGATTTGGCTTTTTAGGTTAAAGAGCAATTTAATCTATTAGGTTAATTTTTAGAAAAAAAATTTAGGTTACTATTAAAAGAACAAAATAAGGATTGTTACACTTGTAAATTAAAATTTTAAAAAGTAGCAAAGCAACTGCTGCTCCGCTGCAGCTCAATTTGATACTTGTAAGAAGTAAAGCGGTTTTTTGTGAAATAAAAAATAACTTTCTATTCTAGAAAAAATTTATGAAAACTCGTTTTTTCTATTTGAAAAAATATCAACTATCCCTTTAAGGTTTATTTCAACAGGCGGCATAGCCAAGTGGTAAGGCAGTGGTTTGCAAAACCTCTACTCCCCAGTTCAATTCTGGGTGCCGCCTTTATTTATTTTCAAATAAAATTTCTGTATATAATTAAAATGAGAAAAAATTTCTCTTAGAATTTTGGGTCCAAAAACTCTGGCTAATTTACGACACAAGCAATGCTGCTGCTTTTCAGCCCTGACATAATGAAAATGTGAAATTTTCAGAGTTCTGAACCTGTTTAAGATAATACCAAATTCTTTTTTTTTTTTCAAGAGCTTTCTTTTTAAATAATCTAAGATTGAATTCTTATATTATTAAGGTTTTTTTTGTCCGAATTAAAATAAAAAACTAACCGCACCCGCCCGATTTAAAGGGTAGCTATGCTACACGAAGCACGGTCGCAAAGCAACTGCTACTCTGTGACAGCTAGGGGTCATCTAATGGATCTTTATTTTTTATTATTAAACCAGCCTAAAGGGTAGCTATGCTAAAACAACGCACCTATCTAAAAGGTTCTACGCTATTGTATATTAAATTTAGAAAGCTAGTAATTTTATATTTTTAAAGAAACTTTTCAGGGCCACCTTACTAATGTAAGGTGGCCCTTCCACTCAATTTCGAAAACTTTTCAAAATTAATTAGCCGTTGATTGAAGGAGCTTCAACGCTAGCTAAATCTAGAGGGAAGTTGTGAGCATTACGCTCATGCATTACTTCCATACCAAGGTTAGCACGGTTAATGATGTCAGCCCAAGTGTTGATTACACGACCTTGAGAGTCAACAACTGATTGGTTGAAGTTAAACCCATTTAAGTTAAACGCCATAGTAGAAATACCTAAAGCAGTAAACCAAATACCAACTACTGGCCAAGCAGCTAAGAAAAAGTGAAGAGAACGAGAGTTGTTAAAAGAAGCATATTGGAAGATTAGACGACCGAAGTACCCGTGAGCAGCAACGATGTTGTAAGTTTCTTCCTCTTGTCCGAACTTGTATCCAGCGTTAGCAGATTCATTTTCAGTAGTTTCACGGATTAAAGATGAAGTTACTAAAGAACCATGCATAGCAGAGAATAAAGAACCACCGAAAACACCAGCAACACCAAGCATATGGAATGGGTGCATAAGAATGTTGTGTTCAGCTTGGAAAACAATCATGAAGTTAAAAGTACCTGAAATTCCTAAAGGCATACCATCAGAAAAACTACCTTGTCCGATTGGGTAAATGATGAATACAGCAGTAGCTGCTGCAACTGGTGCAGAGTAAGCTACAGCGATCCAAGGACGCATACCTAGACGGAAAGAAAGTTCCCACTCACGACCCATGTAGCAACAAATACCTAAGAAGAAATGACAAACAACAAGTTGGTAAGGACCACCGTTGTATAACCATTCGTCTAAAGAAGCAGCTTCCCAAATTGGGTAGAAGTGTAAACCGATAGCGTTTGAAGTAGGAATAACAGCACCAGTAATAATGTTGTTTCCGTAAAGAAGAGATCCAGATACAGCTTCACGAATACCGTCAATATCCACAGGAGGAGCAGCGATAAACGCGATGATGAAAACAGAAGTTGCAGTTAAAAGGGTAGGAATCATAAGAACACCAAACCATCCAATGTATAAACGGTTTTCAGTACTTGTGATCCATTCACAGAAGCGAGCCCATAGGCTAGCGCTTTCACGTCTTTCTAAAATAGCAGTCATGATATATTTAAACTCAATTAATTAATAGAGCTTGAAGTTTTGAAAAAACTCAGCTCATAAAATACAATTTATGTATTTTGTGTTTTTTTCAAATAATTTGACCTTTATCTTTTCTAAAAATACAAAAGTAATTTTAGTAGATTTATCAATTAGTTAATTTCTAGTATGCTAAAAAAAAAGCTAAGTTGAGTTAAAAATAAAAATTATTAATAATTTTTATTTTTAACTCAACTTAAGCCCATACCCCTGTTAAGATGCCTGCACTAGTTGGAATGAACTACCCCGACAACGGGGTAACCGGCTGCTTCGCTGTGCCGGATAAACTGTTTTAAACTTTTAAAAACTTTATCATCTGAGTTATTTCGCGGCTCTAACGAGCTTTTAAAAGCTGAACAAAGCACGGTAAACGAAGTTAACCGCTACGAATGTAGTACCCCTTTGGGCATTTAGCCGCCACAAAGTATCGGTAATGAAATAACCGAGCTCTATTTTGTTGACACGGCTAAGGGTAGCAAAGCCACCGTACTCCGTTCGGTCCTTTAGAGTTGTTTTGCTACCGTGCTTTGCGCGGTCCGTTCAGGCTAAGTGCGTTTAAGATCGGTCATTTAGGTCGCTTGCTTTGTTAGTGCTTCGTTGCCGCTACGGTATTTTTAAGTGGCATCATAGTAGCCAATAAGTAAACTATTTTAAACTAAAAAATTAATACATTATTCTAAAAAGCTATTAGGACGTCAGCCGTGCTACGTTTTGTTTCTATAAAGTTTTTTTATTACTCTAAACCTTCTGGGTAGGTTGCTGGCGTAACAACTGTGTACTATATATATTATTAATTTAATTTTATTATTAGATTTTCCGTAGGAGAGCTAGAAGCAAAGCTTCCCTTGAGGCCCCAACGAACCTTAGAAGGTTCGTAGCCTTTCAGGTTTAGGTCGGCCACATAGTTACAAGTATAAAGACCACAAGTGACAAAAACAATCTCTAAAGTGACAAAAACAATCTCTAAAGTGACAAACTTGCTCTACGCGCAAAGTTTGACGTGACAGATTAAAAAAATTAGTTGCTTAAAAAAATTGAAACCACTCCAAAAGACCGAAAAATTTCAAATATTGAAGATTCTTATCTTTTAGGCGGGAGCATTTAGCCTTGCTCTGCTCGGACTTAAAACTAACAAAGCTCTTTTTCAATTGAAAAAGAGCTTTGTTAATTAGATTGAACCTTGTAATGGAGCTACCCTTTAAGCGAGAACTGTAAAAACTTTTTTTCAAATCATTAATTATTTTTGACTTTGTTTAGCGACTTGAAATCGTGTTCGTGCTCTTTTAAAAGCAAAATTAGCTTCTACTTTTTGTTTTTGTCCTTCAGCTTGTTCGAGTTTATTTTTTGCTGCTTCGAAATTATTTTCAGCTTCGTCTGCATTTATATTTTGTGCCGATTCCGCTTCATTTACAAGTACAGTTACTTGATTTTGTTTAACTAATGCAAAACCACCCATAAGAGCTAGTGAAATCCATTCAGTTTTTGTTCGAATAAGCATCACTCCTATATCTAAAGCAGTAATAAGAGGGGCGTGATTGGCTAATACACCCATTTGGCCAGTATTGGTTGGTAAAATTATTTCTTCTGCCTGTTCATTCCAAAAAATGCAATCAGGAGTCATTATACAAACTTGTAAAGACATATATTTTTTATTTGAGGTTAACTATAATCACTTTCTAGTTTCAAGTAGAAATTATTTTTTTGTAGTCTAAACCTAGTATAAATTCAAAAAGCCAGGCCAATATTTTATATTGAATTGGCTGCCATTGTGTTGGAGGTCATTTATTACCCCATAGGGTAGCGGAGCCACCGTGCTCTGCTCGGCAATTCTACACGTCGAAGCTAACTAAGAACAAAAATTTTGAGTAGTTGCTTATGCCTCTCTCTTGAGGATTCAAAAAATCAACAAAGTAGCCCTTTTGAATAAAGAAAAAACTCCATGCCGAGCAAAGGACGATCAACGAAGTAGCTCGTTAGAGTGCTCCGTTATTTTCTGGGCCTATTGAATTGCTGCTACGCTTCTAATAAAAAGATCCCTCCCATTTTGTGTTTGGTTGTTAACCATAGCATGTTTTATGAAATAATCTTTTAAGGTAGCAGAGCTACCCTTTAGGCCCTTAAAATCGGCGAGAAAACTAGTTACAGTACTTCGTTGCTGAGCATAGCACAGTTTAGAATATCAAACAAGCTTACATAAAATGTAAGTTTGTTTTTTATTTCAATTGCAGCGACATGGACTTCTTTCATTTCAATTGTATTGCCTTAAGTCAACTTTTTGTTACCTAACAAGCATAGCACTGTAAAGATTTACGGTGCGGAGTTGTTGTCCACTGTTTATGTTGAACCCTTTCAAAATAAATGACAATTTATTTGGTAGGGTTTTTTTTATTAGCGTTGAACTTTGTTGAAAAAACAAAGTAAAACTCATTTTAAGATTGTAATGTAGCTGCTTTTGCAACAGCTTCATCTACATCTCCTACTAAATAAAAAGCTTGCTCAGGTAAAGCATCTAATTCACCAGCAAGAATTAAGTTAAAGCCTTGAATGGAATCAGCTAAACTTACATATTTTCCAGGAGATCCTGTAAAAACTTCAGCGACAAAAAACGGTTGAGATAAAAAACGTTCAATTTTACGAGCTCTTGCAACAATTAATCTATCCTCTTCTGAAAGTTCATCTAAACCTAAAATAGCAATAATATCTTGAAGTTCTTTATATCGTTGTAAAGTTTGTTTAACATTTTGCGCACACTCATAATGCTCTTCACCTACAATCCAAGGCTGAAGCATAGTTGAGGTAGAATCTAAAGGGTCAACTGCAGGATAAATTCCTTTTGAAGCCAAACCTCTAGATAATACAGTAGTTGCATCTAAATGCGCAAATGTAGTTGCAGGTGCCGGATCGGTTAAATCATCTGCAGGAACATAAACTGCTTGAATAGAAGTAATTGATCCATCTTTGGTTGAAGTAATACGCTCTTGTAAACCACCCATTTCTGTAGCCAGTGTTGGTTGATACCCAACCGCAGAAGGCATTCTTCCAAGTAAAGCTGAAACTTCAGAACCTGCTTGTACAAAACGAAAAATATTATCAATAAAAAGTAAAACGTCTTGTTTACTGAAATCTCTAAAGTATTCTGCCATAGTAAGAGCAGTTAAGCCAACTCTCATACGAGCTCCAGGCGGCTCATTCATTTGTCCATAAACTAAAGCTACTTTAGATTCACTAATATTTTCTTCATTAATAACCTTTGACTCTTTCATTTCCATATAAAGGTCATTCCCTTCGCGAGTACGTTCCCCTACACCACCAAAAACAGAAACACCACCATGTGCTCGTGCAATATTATTTATGAGTTCCATAATAAGCACTGTTTTTCCTACACCAGCTCCTCCAAAAAGACCAATTTTTCCACCACGGCGATATGGTGCTAAAAGATCTACAACTTTAATTCCTGTTTCAAAAATAGACAACTTTGTGTCTAAATCAACGAATGCAGGTGCTGATCTGTGAATAGGTAATCCTTCTTTATTACCAACTGGTCCTAAATTATCAACAGGTTCTCCAAGAACATTAAAAATTCTTCCAAGAGTTGTTTGGCCTACAGGAACAGTTAGAGGTTTACCAGTATCAACAACATCCATTCCGCGCATTAACCCATCAGTAGCATTCATTGAAACTGCTCGAACACAATGATCACCCAATAATTGTTGAACTTCGCAAGTTACTCCGATTTCTTCACCAGCTTCATTTTTTCCTTTAACAACAAGGGCATTATAAATATTTGGCATTTTTCCTGGTGGAAAAGCTACGTCAAGTACAGGTCCAATAATTTGAGTAACACGGCCTAAATTTTTTGTTTTAACAGAAGCATTCATATTTTAAAATTTTTTTTGAGCTTTTTTTTTGGCAAAATTCCAAAATGTCAAATCGAGTAAAATAATACAAGAGAGATTTTTTTCCTATTTAAAATATTATAACTTAAAAAAGCGTAATCAGGGTATGATTTCGACTTTATAAATCTTCCTCCTTAAAAGGTGGTTTTACTACAAAAGTTTTTCAAAATTAACTTTGCATTTCATTCAAACTTAGAATAATTCAAATGCTTAAACAAATAAAATTTTCTTGTTATTTACTCGTCCCGGCAAGGGACTAGCCAGCTGCTCGGCTGCCGGTCAATTATTTCATTTGTTTTTAGAATTTCAAAGAGCTAGTTGGTTGCCGAGCAAAGCACGGTCAATAGACTTAACCCTATGGGCCGCTATTTTGTAGCGGCTAAGAGTCGCTACCAATGCAGCACCAAGCCTACATCGTTGACACGCCTAAGGCCCGCTACTTTGTGTCGGCTATGGGTCGATCTTAAGGCCCCCTAGCCCTGTTTTGCTCGGTAGCTCTGCTACGCAAAGCACGGTTAATAATAAAACCCATCTAAAGGGTAACGAAGTAGCTTTTTAGAGTACCAACTTAAGTACGATTGATGAATTAGCACGTTAAAACCTAAAGGACAGCTTTGCTTCTGCTTCGCTACGTTATCGAGTTGCTTTTATCGCAAGCAATAAAACAGCCCTACAGGGTATTAGTTAGGGTTACTTCGCTTAATGTAAGTCAACTTGATAGCTTTAAGAACTTAAAAATTATTGCATTGGTAACGTAATAGCGCGTAAAAAAAGTCCTTGATTAACTCTACTCCCTTCGAGTTAGGCTGCTTCGTTACCTTTCGGGCAACGAAGTTACTGGTTAGAGTATGACAAATAAAAATTTTCATTTAATTTTTTTGTTTTTTTGAATTGCATGCAACAGGATTTGAACCTGTGTGCCTTCAAGAGGAAACAGATTATGAGTCTGGTGCTTTCAACCACTCAGCCATGCATGCGTGAAATTTATTAATGAGACTTTCTTTTTTCTATTAATAATTATCTCCTAAGATTTTTATTTTATCAAGGTATTTTTTTTTAACTTTTGCTAGGAAAAATCCATATCGTTATACTTGTTACAAGCCGATGCAGACTCGGCGATATTATGCTTTGCGAATTATTCTTAAAGCAGTAAATACAGTTGTTATTTTTTTTAGTATTTGAGTAATTATTTAGGCATTCTGAAGTAGAGCTACCCTTAAAGAAGCTCCGCTTTCTGTGCTCAAGCACAGAAAGCGGAGCTTCGTAGTTTTTCAAAATAAAACTTAAGAAAACTTATCTTTTAATATAATTCTTGAGGTTTTCTTTTTTCTATAAAGAAGAACCTAGGCCAACGTACGAGCCATAGAAAAACACACTAAGTAGGGTAATTGCTGCAAGACCTACAACTGTGCCTACAAGCCAAAGTGGTATACGTCCAGTAGTTCCAGTATCAGACATAAATTTTTTTCCTAAATTTGATGAACATTTACAAAATGCTTTTTGTTATAAAAAGCATAAAAAAAAATTGAAAAACTTTTTTTTTGTAACTTTCATTAATAAATAACGTCAAAAAAAATTGACGACCTTTTTTAAAGTGTAACGACTATGAAGTGGCTAATTAAAAATGTAACTTGAAAAAAGTACCGCTAAAACAAAGATTAACAATAATCCCCAATATAGACTAGTACGATTTAATTCAACGGATTGTTTGTTTGGATTGGGTTTAACCATAATGACTGACTCAAAAATAGATTAACGTTGAATAAACTGCATTGCTGTAATTGAACCTAAAAAGAAAACCGTAGGAACAGCTAAAGCATGAACAGCAAGCCAGCGGACAGTAAAAATAGGGTATGTAGTTGATGATTTTTTTGCAGTCATACTTTCTTATAAAATTCTAAAAAAGACTTTGAATGAAAAAGTCTACGCTTTTTCTGGAAAACGCAGTGACAATCAGGGAGCCCTCTTTATCTAAGATAAAGAGCTTAAAACGAAGTAGGTCTTTAAACTCTTTTAATCAAACTCTAGTAATTGGACCAACTTCGCCTCCCCAAATGAAAAACCTAAAAAGACTTGCCATTAAATGGCAAGTCTTACGAAAAGTAGAAATCATCAAGGGTATCTCATTCAAAGCTGAAAGGGTTGTTAGGGTAACGTAATAACTGATTAACTTGAAGCTAATTAGCCGCCGACCGTACTCTGTTCGATCAAGCGTGGAAGAAAAAGTAACATAAAAAAGTTTTTTGTTACCCTAGCTACAATAAGTTTTAAACCTATTGATTTTTTAAAGAAAACTTTTTCAATACCTTGAAATATTAATCTACTTGTGAAAGTTCTTTAATTTGCTCTAAAGCATTAAAACGATCAGTAATAAGTGGGGCTTCTTGTCGATCTTCAGTAAAATATTCGTTAGGTCGTGGACTTCCAAATACATCATATGCTAGACCAGTGCTTACGAAAAGCCAGCCTGCTATAAAAAGTGATGGGATAGTAATACTATGAATAACCCAGTAACGTATACTGGTTAAAATGTCAGAAAAGGGTCGTTCTCCTGTAGCGCCAGACATTAAAAACTCCTTTTAAATGAAAGTTGTTAGTTATTAGAATATATTTCTAAAAAATAAACAAATCCTAATATTTGAAAATTACTTTGTAAAAAATCAAGACCTTTTTTAAAAATATTTTATTTTAATTGTTTAATAAATAAACGTAAAATATTTTCTATAGACTTGTATTTTATTTTTTTACAAAGTAGAAAAAAGATTGCGTAGCAGAGCTATCGAGCCAAGCACAGTTGCGTAGCAGAACTACCCAAGCGAAGCACAGTCCGTTAGCCTTTAGGTCGTTAACTACGTTTTTTAATCAACGGACCGGCAGCAGAGCAGCCGGCTGCTCTGCTGCCGGTAATTGATTATACCTTAAAATTTACTTATAATTTTAAAGTATTTAATTAATTACTAAAAAACAAAATTGGTATTAGGGAAAAAAAGCCCAAGAATAAGTAGGAACGCCAAAAACGACGTAACTGAGTAGCCTATCCCTAATGAAACAGTTCAAATGCAATAGTCAAGCAGAATCTGCTGATAATTAATTAATAATTAAATAACTTTAAGCTTTATTATGCTTGAGTTTTTACTCTTTTTCTAGTATATACTAACGAAAAAGTACAATCAAGGTTTTTAAATTGTGTCTTGAATTTTTCGAAACACAAGTTTTTGTAAAGAAAAAATCAAATCTTGAAAAAAATCAAAAATCATTGAACAAATAATGATATACTTAATCATATAAAATCTCGTGTCATTAATTATTAAGATTCTTTCTCAAACGGGGTTCCGATAGCGAAGCACTATAACGAGTAATGAACTAACCGAGCAAAGCACGGTAGCAAAACAACCGCTAGTTTGTGTCGACTAAGGGCTGGGCAACACAGTAACCGTACTTTGCTCGGCCCTTTAGGGCTTTTAAAAACCTTTAGCCGCCACGGAGTAGCGGCCCTTCGATTACTTCGTTACTACTTCGCCAAAACGGAGTAGCGGTTATTTCATTACTGAACGGCTTTGCTTTTTCAAATAACTTAAGAATTTTTCTATACAAATTTTTTTATGACTGCTGCTTATTTACCAACTATTTTAGTTCCTTTAGTCGGCTTAGTTTTTCCTGCTATTACTATGGCATCACTGTTTTTATATATTGAAAAAGAAGAAATTGTTTAATTTTTGTTATTAGAAAAAAATTGTTGAGGGTATATTAGAAAAAAGTTCAGAGCTTAAATTTTTTCCTTTCGGGCAACTTAACATGTTATGTTAGGTTGCTCGTCACCCTGCCGAGTAAAAAAATTAGCTCTTATGCACTTCCTAAGAGGTTTTACAGTATTTCCTTACCGCTGCGCTTTGCATAAAAAATTACTGAAAAGAAAAAATTTTCATCTTTTAAAATAATAGAAGAGAAATTGATTTTTATTTAATAGTTCTCCAAAAGTCCATAAAAAATATGCTCTTTTTGCCTATTTAATTTGATAAAAATTTACAACCTAAGCGGAGCACGGTAACGGAGCACGTTTGCTCGGCTCTAACGAGCTACTTCGTTGACCTACGTCTACTTCGTTGACACGGTTAAGGGTCTTTTAAAAGTCCTTAAAGGTAGCGGAGCATGGCTAAAGGCGCGCCTTAAGGGTAGCAAAGCTACCCGAGCGAAGCACGGTCTGCTACCTTTAGGATCGGTCTGTGGCGGCTAAGGCACATAATAATAGAATATGTAGTATCAAGCTATTTCATGTCGCATAGTTCAAAAAGTTATTAATAATAAACTTTAATATTAAGTTCGAGTTTTTGCAAAAGCTTTATTTGCTTCAGCCATTCTGTGGACTTCTTCACGCTTTCGAACAGCATTTCCCATTTTTTTTGATGCATCTAATAACTCATTGCTTAATTTAGTTACCATATTTCGACCCGATCGACTCCGACACGCGCTTAGTATCCAACGAATACCAAGAGCTGTACCTCGGGAAGGTAAAACAGCTCTCGGAACTTGGTAAGTAGAACCACCTACTCTTTTGGCTTTCACTTCAACTAAAGGTGTAGCATTTCGGATAGCTTCTTCAACAATAAAAACTGGATCTTGTTGAGTTATTTGACCAATTTGTTGAATAGTTGAATAAAAAATTCGAAATGCTAAAGATTTTTTTCCTTTTTTCATGAGCTGATTCACTATCATATGTATTAAACGACTATCATATATAGGATCTGGAGACAACGATCGTTTTTTTGGAATTCTTCGACGAGGCATAATTTTATTTTTTAAATTGTTAATTTTAGCTTGTTAGAATTTAAAGTAAGGTGAAATGTCAAGTGAAAGTTTTTGAAGACTCAAGCAAAGCTTCCCTTTAGGTCACTCGATCAGAATTCAAGTTGTAAAGATAATGTCCTTATTTAGGTTTTTTTACCCCATACTTTGAACGGCTTTGTAATCGATTTTTTACACCGGCTGTATCTAAAGTTCCGCGAACAATATGATAACGAACACCCGGTAAATCTTTTACTCGACCACCTCGCACTAACACGGATGAATGTTCTTGAAGATTATGTCCAATTCCTGGAATATAAGCTGTGACTTCAAAATTAGAAGTTAATCGAACTCGCGCAACTTTTCGTAATGCTGAATTTGGTTTTTTTGGAGTTGTTGTGTATACGCGCGTGCAAACTCCACGTCGTTGAGGACAAGATTGAAGAGCAGGAGATTTTGTTTTTGTTACTATTTTTTTTCTGGCAGATCTAATTAATTGTTGAATAGTGGGCATAAAAGAAAAAAATAAAAATTTTCACTTTTTTTGTGAATTTATTATGAAGTGTTTCAGTTTGGAACCCAAAACACTTAAACGACATTACGCCGTAATGTAAAAAGCAATGTAATGCTTCTCGTACCAGCAGAAGTAAAAAGCAACCGCTGGGCTAGTTTATTGTGGCTACGAAACAGCTTTGATGCAAAATACGTAAGCGCTACAAAGTACTCTAAAGAGCTATAAAAAAATTGTATAAAAACCTACTCTAAGGTTCGCAAATTATGCTTTGCTCGGCCAACGAAAACGAAGTAGAACTCGGCTTAAAGAAAAGCTTTGCTTTTAGCTCGGCTACATGCAGTACGACCAGCGGCCCTAACGGAAGCAGACCTAAAGGGTTGCGGTCGAATGATTTACTTGGTTAAAGCAACCGTGCTTTGCGAAGCAGAGCTATTGTTTTAACATCGTGCCTTAGCCGCCACCGAGTAGTAGCAAAGCAACCCTGAGGGGCGCTCAGCAAAGTAGCTTGTTAGAATACGTAGCAGAACTAGAAGCAAAGCTACCCAACGGACCGAGCGTAGCACGGCTAAATGCCCAAAGGGGTACTCCGTTCGTGCTGTAGCAAAGCTTTAAAGGGTTATTTCATTCCAACCGCTACTTTGTAGTGGCTAAGGGTATACTCCGTCCGGCTCTTTAGGTTTTTTAGGCGAAGCTCGACCTCGTTGACACGGTTACTGTATTACCCTTTAGGTGCGAAAATTATAAAAATATTGATTATAAAATTGGAACACTATTTTGATTTTTTAGTTCTAGTTTATACTTGCGTCCAATTTTATAAAAGTAAAACCTCAAATAAAACCTTTTAGAACCTTAAGAGGTTACTATTTCTTATTTTATTGAAATTCAGTTTTTTAATTATTACTTTTCTTTTAAGAAAAGAAAAAGAAAAGTTCTACAAGTTTTAGCTTTCTCTTGAATTTCTATAAAAACTCCAGAGAAAAAACAAAAAATATTATTAAATTTATTTCTTATCTGTCTGCTTTTAATAAAAGCAAAAAAAAATTTTTTACCCATATCATAGCACAGTTTTTGCGTTTTCTTTAAATAGTAAGCTTAAACCCTACTCCCTTGCGGGTAACCAACACTTTAGCCCAAGGATAACAGGGTATTGGAGCTACTTTGCTAACTGTATATCGAAAACATCCAATAAGGGCAGCAAAGCTTTTAAATCCTCCGCTGCCCTAAACTCAAAAAATAACGAGAATAATTTAAAGATAAAGATTGTGAAAAGTTTACTATTAAAAAGAAAAAACCAAAGGATCAGGGAAAAATCTATTGATTTCAATTAATAAACCTGCTGTAAAAGTAAACCAAATAAGAGCAACAACAGGAGCAGTAGATAAGTATGTAGTAAAATTTTTCATGAGAAACTCTTTTTTTACAAAATAACTGAGAATGTACCTTTTATTTCATAAAAGGTAGGTTTTTATATGACTTTCGTTTCATGAACACCTTAGAAGATTTTTCTATAAAAAAGAAAGTAATTTGTATTTTTTTGCTAAAAACAGGAAGTTCTATAAGTCGTAGCAGAGCTACCCTTTAGGTAAGAACATTTTTTAAAAAGAAATTGACTAAAAAGAGATATTACCTTATTAGGTTTTTTAGTTTTTACCGAAAGAGTTTGAAAAACTTTTAAGACTTCTAAGCAAATTAAAAAAATGAAGAATAAAAGACATCTCGCTCTTCAAAATAATTAACAGGCGTCTATTGTATTATACAAGTAAATAAAATTTTAATCTATTCTTTTTGCACGTTTTTGTAATTTCAAAGAAATTTCTTTTTTAGATTTTTCTAAAACCGCATGTCTCCAATTAAAAAATCTAAACGTTACTCAATACTCTAAAAATAATAAAAGTTCTAAACTTTCACAACAAATTTGACTTGAAATTAGTTTCATTAAAAAAAAAAAGACGATTTCACGCCCTGTAGGACTTGAACCCACGACATTAGGTTTTGGAAACCTACGTTCTACCAACTGAACTAAGGGCGTTATTATTATTATTATAAGTTTTTTTTTATTTTTACAATTTGCATGAATTTTTTCTTAAAAATGACGCGTAGCAAAGCTACCGAGCAAAATACGACTAGGGGTAGCAGGCCTAAACAGCCTAAAAGGTAATACAGTAGCCGTAATAGTACTCGGCCTAAAAACCTAAAAGGCTGAACGGAGTGCGGTGGCTTTGCTATCCCTAGCCGCCACAAAGTAGCGGTTGGAATGAAATAATCCTTTAAAGCTTTGCTACAGCACGAATGGAGTACCCCTTTGGTCCGTTGGGTAGCTGTGTTTCTAGCTCTGTTTCTAGCTCTACTACGCAACCGTACTCCGTTCGGCCTTTAGGGAAGGTCTTTTTTACTAAACCGACATGTCAGTAATAAAACTCCAATTTGAGTTTTTAATTCGTAAACCAGAAAAAAAAAAAAAAAGTAAGTATAATAATAATCATGCAAAATTAAACCGGGAGCCTTTTCGGTTTATCACAGGAGTGAAGTTTCTAACCACTAAATACTTTATTAAGTCGTTGTAAATCTTACCTGAGCAAAGCACAGCTAGGGGCCCGGTTAAAAAAGGCGCGTTTTTAAAGGCTTTTTTTTGAAATTATTTTGTAAATTTTATCAAAAAATTCAATATACTATCGTATAATCCTTCGCAAAGGATTGAAACAAATTTTAATTTGTTTTTAAAAAACATTTTTCACAAATATTTATGAAATTAGCTTATTGGATGTATGCAGGACCAGCTCATATTGGAACATTAAGAGTTGCTAGTTCTTTTAAAAATGTGCATGCAATTATGCATGCACCTCTAGGTGATGATTATTTTAATGTTATGCGTTCAATGCTGGAAAGAGAAAGAGATTTTACTCCAGTAACTGCAAGTATAGTTGATAGACACGTTTTAGCACGTGGATCACAAGAAAAAGTTGTTGAAAATATTACAAGAAAAGACAAAGAAGAACGTCCTGATTTAATTCTTTTAACACCCACTTGTACATCAAGTATTTTACAAGAAGATTTACAAAACTTTGTAAACAGAGCTGCTTTGGAATCAAAATCAGATGTTATTCTCGCAGATGTTAACCATTATCGTGTGAATGAATTGCAAGCGGCGGATCGAACATTAGAACAAGTAGTTCGATATTATATAGAAAAAGCAAAAAAACAAAATAATTTAGAAATAATTAAAACAGAAAAACCTTCGGCTAATATTATTGGAATTTTTACACTAGGTTTTCACAATCAACATGATTGTAGAGAAATAAAAAGACTTTTTAATGATTTAGGTATTGATATAAATGAAGTTATTCCAGAAGGTGGAAGCGTAGTGAATTTAAAAAAACTACCAAAAGCATGGTTTAATTTCATCCCGTATCGTGAAGTTGGTTTAATGGCTGGTAAATACTTGGAAAAAGAATTTCAAATGCCTTGTATAACCACAACTCCTATGGGACTTGTAGAAACAGCTGCAAGTATACAAGAAATATTTCAAGCGCTTAAAACAATAGACCCTCTAGCGGAAGAAAAATTTCATGTAAAAAATAAAAAATCTATAGAAGAATATATTGATCAACAAGCTCGCTTTATATCGCAAGCCGCTTGGTTTTCACGTTCTATTGATTGTCAAAACTTTACAGGTAAAAAAGCTGTTGTATTTGGAGATGCTACACATGCTGCTTCAATGACAAAAATTCTGTCTCGCGAAATGGGACTTCGTGTATCGTGCGCAGGAACATATTGTAAACACGACGCAGATTGGTTTCGAGAACAAGTACAAGGTTTTTGTGATGAAGTTTTAATAACAGATGATCATACTCTTGTAGGAGACATGATAGCCCGAGTAGAACCTGCTGCTATTTTTGGTACCCAAATGGAACGACACATTGGAAAAAGATTAGATATACCATGTGGAGTTATTTCTGCTCCCGTGCATATTCAAAATTTCCCATTAGGTTTTCGTCCTTTTTTAGGTTACGAGGGAACAAATCAAATAGCCGATTTAGTTTACAATTCTTTTACTTTAGGAATGGAAGACCATTTACTTGAAATTTTTGGTGGACATGATACAAAAGAAGTAATAACTAAATCATTATCAACAGATTCAGGCCTAACGTGGACACCTGATGGCTTAGCTGAACTTAACAGAATTCCAGGTTTTGTTCGCGGAAAAGTCAAACGAAATACGGAAAAATTTGCAAGAGAAAATTCAATGAACCAAATTAATGTAGAAGTAATGTTTGCCGCTAAAGAATCTGTTGGTGCTTAAGTAGGTCTATGTTTTTTTTCTTTATCAAACCAAGAATAGCGTAACAACGAACTATTAGTTCATAAAAGGTTATTTCATAGGGATCTTAGCCGACACGGATTCGAGGGGCCCTTAGCCGTAACAAAGTAGCAGTAATGAAGTAACCCAGCTCTACTTTGTTGACACGGCTAAGGGTAGCAAAGCCACCGTACTCCGTTCGGGCCTTTAGGGTTGCTTCGCTACCGTGCTATGCTCAGGTACTACGCTCGTAGCACTTGCTTTGCGACCGTACTATTTCTCTCCCTTACAGGGGGGGCGGCAGGTTTAGACAAAAACTCTCAATTTTTATTCAAACTTTTTTATATTTGAACCTAATACAAAAATTTTCTAGTCATTTAAACTTCGGTATCAACTCTGCTCGAGTTTAACTGTTAAACATAAAAATCGCAGTCTTTGACGTAAAAAAAAAACCATTTTGTTATTAATATAACACTCTTTAAATATCAAATATCATAGAGAGCTTTTCTATCGGAAGCTCAGTTTTATTAGTCATAAAAAAGTCAATTCAAAAAGCAACCCTAAAGGGCCGAACGGAGTAGGGTGGCTTTGCTACCCTTAAAGTAACGAATTAAATGTTGCTACCGAGCTCTACTTTGTTGACACGGCTAAGGTCCCAACACGTTGTTTTATAAAGTTTCATAAAAATGTTCTGAAATCTTAGAGTATGTGCTCCCCAGGTAGGACTTGAACCTACGACCAATCGGTTAACAGCCGATCGCTCTACCACTGAGCTACTGAGGAATTCTTGTTTTTATTATTTTATCATATTTTTTTTTTAAGAAAACTGCAAACTTAGCCGCTACGCGTGCAATAAAAATACTATTTGCACCGAGCGAAGCACGACTAAGGGCACTCTCACCTGATAAGAAGAAAAGGCAAAACGTTACGGGAGAAGATCAGACCGCGCAGCGACCTATCAAAGATAATGCTGCGCGATCTATTTAAACCTGAAAGGCTACGAACCTTCTAAGGTTCGTTGGGGCCTTAAGGGAAGCTTTGCTTCTAGCTCTGCTACGAAGAACTAAATAAAACAAAAGTTCTGAGAACGTAGTACCCCTTTGGGTTAAAAAAAGTTTTAATCTAAAGGTCGCATTGATAAAACTGGCTCATTATCACGATCAATTCCTTTTTCAAAACCAGCAGCAGCAGCTCGAGCTCTTCCTGCATGCCAAAGATGACCTACAAAAAAGAAGAAACCTAAACAAAAATGCGAAGTTGCTAACCAACTACGAGGTGATACAAAATTGACAGCATTAATTTCTGTTGCTACACCACCAACAGAATTTAATGAACCAAGTGGAGCATGAGTCATATATTCTGCTGCGCGTCGTTCTTGCCAAGGTTGAATGTCAGTTTTTAACTTGTTTAAATCTAAACCATTAGGTCCTCTTAATGGTTCTAACCAAGGCCCACGGAAATCCCAGAATCGCATTGTTTCACCACCAAAAATAATTTCACCAGTTGGTGATCTCATTAAATATTTTCCTAAACCAGTAGGTCCTTGAGCAGATGCAATATTAGCACCAAGACGTTGATCTCGAACTAAAAATGTAAACGCTTGTGATTGAGAAGCTTCAGGTCCTGTTGGCCCATAAAATTCGCTCGGATAAGCAGTATTATTAAACCAAGACATACAACATGAAGTAAAACCCATAAGCGCTATAGCACCAAGGCTATATGATAAATAAGCTTCACCAGACCAAACAAAAGCTCGTCGAGCCCACGCCCAAGGTTTAGTTAAGATATGCCAGATACCGCCTACAATACATAAAGTACCTATCCAAATATGGCCTCCAATAATATCTTCCATATTATCAACACTCACAATCCATCCATCTCCCCCAAAAGGAGATTTTAAGATATAACCAAAAATTACAGCCGGACTAATAGTAGGATTATTAATAATTCTAACATCACCACCGCCCGGTGCCCAAGTGTCATAGATACCACCAAAGTAAAGAGCTTTCCAAACTAAAAGCCAAGCACCAATACCTAAGATAACAAGATGAATACCAAGAATAGTAGTCATTTTGTTTTTATCTTTCCAAACATAACCAAAAAATGGGAATGATTCTTCTAAAGTTTCAGGTCCAATAAGTGAATGATATACACCACCAAAACCTAAAACAGCAGAAGAAATTAGATGTAAAACACCTGACACGAAATATGGAAAAGTATTTAAAACTTCACCACCAGGTCCTACCCCATACCCAAGTGTTGCCAAATGTGGTAATAAAATAAGTCCTTGTTCATACATTGGTTTTTCAGGAACGAAATGAGCAACTTCGAATAAATTCATAGCACCCGCCCAAAAAACAATAAGCCCAGCGTGTGCTACATGCGCACCTAATAATTTTCCAGAAAGATTAATTAGTCGAGCATTACCTGCCCACCAAGCAAAACCAGTCGATTCTTGATCACGACCACCTACAGTTAAAGTACCATTAAAGAGCGTTTCCACGTGGTAAAACCTCCTCAGGGAATACAAGCTTTTCATGAGGCTGATCTTGTGCAGCCATCCATGCACGAATACCTTCATTTAGAAGAATATTTTTTGTATAAAAAGTTTCGAATTCAGGATCTTCTGCTGCACGTATTTCTTGTGAAACAAAGTCATAAGCTCGTAAATTTAAAGCTAATCCTAAAACCCCAATAGCGCTCATCCATAATCCAGTTACTGGAACGAAAAGCATAAAAAAGTGCAACCATCTTTTATTAGAAAAGGCTACCCCAAAAATTTGAGACCAAAAACGATTTGCAGTTACCATTGAATAAGTCTCTTCAGCTTGAGTTGGGTTAAAAGCACGGAAAGTGTTTGCACCATCTCCATCTTCGAAAAGGGTATTTTCAACTGTAGCACCATGAATAGCGCAAAGTAATGCTGCGCCTAAAACACCAGCAACACCCATCATATGAAAAGGATTTAAGGTCCAGTTATGAAACCCTTGGAAAAACAGAATAAAACGGAAAATACCTGCTACTCCAAAACTAGGGGCAAAAAACCAACCAGATTGACCTAAAGGATAAATTAAAAATACAGAAACAAACACAGAAATTGGTGCAGAAAAAGCTATTGCATTGTAAGGACGTAATCTTACCGAGCGAGCAATTTCAAATTGACGAAGCATGAAGCCAATAAGAGCAAAAGCTCCATGTAATGCAACAAAAGGCCAAAGACCCCCTAATTGACACCATCTTGTAAAATCACCTTGTGCTTCTGGACCCCATAAAAAAAGTAAAGAATGAGCCATACTATTAGCTGGAGTAGAAACCGCAGCTGTTAAAAAGTTACAACCTTCTAAATACGAAGATGCTAACCCATGAGTGTACCAAGAAGTTACAAAAGTAGTACCTGTAAGCCAGCCGCCTAATGCAAAATAAGCAGTTGGAAATAAAAGTATCCCAGACCATCCAACAAAAACAAAACGATCACGTCGTACCCAGTCATCAACTAAATCAAACCAGGCACGTTTTTCTTTAGTCCTAGCTATGGCTATAGTCATATTTTAAATCTCCTAAATAATAAAAACTTTTCTAACAAACCAACTTTTTATGTAATAAAAAAATACCTAGCATCTTACACTGTAATAGCCTACCCTGAGGGTAGCTATGCTATGCAAAGCACGGTTACTACTCAACCCGATAGGGTTTTAAGTTGCTCATTAGAATATTTAAAAACTCAAAAAAAAAAAAGAAAAATTTTTTTTTTATTACGCTTGGTTTATAAGATAAGAGTTGCTTGTAAAATTGTCAATTTACTTGTTTTTTCAAAATAGTTGTATATAAAATGTACTCAATATGTTCTAGATTACCTTAGAAAGAAAATCTAAAAAGTGTTGTAAAAATACTTAGTATTTTTGAGATTTTTAGGATAACAAACAAACTTTTTATGTAACCCCACCGCCCCGTACATTCTGAAACACCTTGAAAAAGGGGTAGCGGACCTAAAGGTCCCTTAGCCGGCACGGACCCAAAGGGCGCTTAGCCGCAACAGACCCTAAAGGGGTACTACGTTCGTAGCGGTAATTAAGTAATCGAGTCGAGCACGGCTAAGTATCCTGTAGGGTTGCTTTGCGACTGTGCTTTGCTACGCAAAGCAACCTTTAAGTCGGTAGCTTTACTACATCTCTAACGAGCCATTTCGCTGACCGTGCTTTGCGTAGCAGAACTAGAAACAGAGCTCTTCCTTTAGGCCTTTTAGGTACCCTAACCGTAGCCACCATAAAATAGCGGTGAGAATGAAATAACCCTCTAAGACTTTGCTAACATACTCCGTTTGGTAGCTTTGCTTCGAGCTTTGCTACCGTGTCAACGAAGTAGAGCTCGGTCTCACTTTGCGACTTTATTGTATTACGAAACCTCTTACTCACGCTTATAGCACCACTTATCCCCCCCTCTTATTACCAGGCCTCTTGAGCTAACAACTTCGTTTGTCAAGCTTATACGATTTTTTTAAATCCAACATTTTTAATTTATTCAAAGCTTTTCTCAAAAAAACTGCTCGAAAAATAGAAGTCAGGTTTTTATTACTAATCATATAAAATATCGCTTTTTTTTCTAAAATTTACTCGAATCGTTTTTAGACAAAAAGGGATCGTTCTAGTTTTGTCTTAAAAAATTTGACAATTACAAAAATAGAAAAATTTAAAGTTTTAAATTCAATACCTTGTTTTTAAATATTCTTTTATAATGCAGTAAAATCTAAGAGTTGTTGGCTTGCTATTTCACCTCTCTTTTTATTTAGAAAAAGAAGGTGCTTTTTAGCAAGTTTTAGTATTGTAAAAAATTTTAAAACAAGTTGAAATTTTTTAAAGAAATAAGCTTATCTTTTCTTTATTTAAAGAGTCATCTTGCCTAAAGGGTAACTTTGCTACTAAAAATACTTGGTTTTTTTTGAAACTTGGGAAAATTAAAGAGTTTGTATTGCCTTGAGACAATTTTTTGCATTAGCTTTTTAGTTTTACTAAAATCTTATTTTTTCTCAAACAGGCGATGAAATTTAATTACGATTTAGCCACTTTATAACTTTATATTTATAACTTTATATTAGTGTGTTAGATAAAAATCAATCAAGCAAAATTGTGAAATTTTTAGAAAAATTTTTTCTTATTTTTATTGTAATTTTTAGTTTTTTATGGTATCTTTAAATTGAAAGAAAAAACTTTTCAGTAATTTTAATAATAAAGCGGGGTCGATGCCCGAGTGGTTAATGGGGGCGGATTGTAAATCCGCTGGTTTACCTACACTGGTTCAAATCCAGTTCGGCCCAAAAAAAAAAAGAAGATACAGTTGAGATTTATTGATAATAAGGGTAGCGGAGCCACCGTGCTTTGCTCGGAACTTTTTATCAAATTAAAAACAACTTAACATTACTCTTAACAAAAAATAATAATATTTTTTCAATAAATTGAAACCCAAAGGGGTACTACGTTCAAAGTAATTCTTTAGAATATGTCTTTAGACTTAGCGGTTATTTCGGACATAGCCTTATGAAACCTATGAAGTACATTGTTCAGTTATTAAAGTATCTGAAATCTTAAAAAGTTCAATTAAAACCATTTATCTTTAAACTGAGCTACCTTTTAGCTTCGAATATTGAAATAATAAATATCGTAGAAAAAGTCATCAACTTTTATGTATTATAAAAATAATATTATTAGTATAATCATTAAAAAAGCTTCCTTAACTCAGCAGGTAGAGTATTTGCATGGTAAGTAAAAAGTCGTCGGTTCAATTCCGGCAGGAAGCAATATAAAATTTCTAAAAATTAATAATTGAATAAAAAACCCAGATCAAGTAGTCTAAAACTCTAGTTCGTTGCCGAGCATAGTACGGTCAGCAAACCGAGAAAAGCACGGTCGTCGAACCGACCATGCTTTGCTCAGCCCTTAAGGCCTTTAGCCGTATCAACAAAGTAGCGCTCGGGTACTCCGTTCGTAACGATTGCTTTGTTACTGTGCTTTGCTAAACAAAGTTACCCTTTAGATTGGTAGCTTTGCTACCCCATGGTGCATTGTTCCGCCCTAACGGGGTTTTTTATTAACCGTACTTTGCTAGGCAACAAAGTAAGTCTTTAGACTATAAATGAAATAGTTCATGAGAGTGTTGCGCAATTCCTTTAGGGTTTACAATTTAGAGTGTAGAGTTTGAAGTGCTTCCCCCCCCTTGTTAAAGTCAACAAAAACTGGCTTACTTTCTTTTGAGCAAACCTTTTCAATGTTTAGGTATAAGTTTTTTAATGAAAAAAAGGGAAAATCAATTAAAATTAAGAATGAAACAAAATACTGAGCATTATTACTTGGTTACGACTGTTTTTAATGGTATAATTTATTTCGAAATAAATTCTGGGAATATGGCGGAATTGGTAGACGCTACGGACTTAAAATCCGTTGACCTTAAACGGTCGTGAGGGTTCAAGTCCCTCTTTTCCCACATAAAAAAGAGACGGTAGTTCCTAAAATATTAGTTGATCTTAGAAAACTTTTTGAGCAAAGCTCGAGTTTACGAAGGATTCTAAACGTTTTTAGAAAAAAACCTTACCATTCAAGCAATGCTCAAATAGGACCTTAAAGAGGCGTGTTATGTTTGCAGTAGTCCTTGCTCTTCAATTCAAAGTTTTTCTAAGTAAAAAAACTGAGTGCTCGTAGCAGAGCTACCCTTTAGGCACTGTCGGAGCTAATTCGATGCTAAGTTTTTACTTGAAAAGACGGACTTTCAGTTGTTTTACGCTTGATAACCGCTAGGGTTCTATTTGTTTTTATTTTAAAAAATGCACTTTTTGTATTCTAAAATTTGACGTAGAAGTGCGCGCTAAGCAAGCAATATCCTCATATTTTGTGAAATTAGTAAAAATTCGTAAAAAAACAGTTGACAGAATATTTGAAATGTTTTAATATATAAGATATAGAAGCCCCCATAGTCTAGAGGCCTAGGACATCTCCTTTTCACGGAGGAAACGGGGATTCGAATTCCCCTGGGGGTATTAAAAAATAGATTTTTTTATCGTCCAACCTAATTTGCTAAAAGTAAGTTTACTTAGTTTTTTTAGTTGGTAATATATAATAGAAAGACACTCAAATGCGGGATAGAGCAGCTTGGTAGCTCGCAAGGCTCATAATCTTGAGGTCGCAGGTTCGAATCCTGCTCCCGCTAGAATCCAATTATTCTCGAGACTTCGTTTTTCATGTTCAATTAAAAAACAATACAGGAAATGGGTTTGTAACTCAGTGGATTAGAGTACGCGTTTCCGAAGCGCGGTGTCGAGGGTTCAATTCTCTCCTTACCCAAAAACTTTTTGTAAAAATAGCATTTTCTTTTATATTTCTGCGTTTTAAGACAAAATTTCTAAAAATTTATGCCGAGCGGCCTAAACCTGAAAGGCTACGAACCTTCTAAGGTTCGTTGGGGCCTAAAGGGTAGCTCTGCTACGAGCTCTGCTTGAGCACGGTGGTTGCGCTACCCTGAGTTATTTTTTTTCGTATATTAGT